GGGAGGGTACTCCGAGTAGTGGGTACCTCGTAGGACCTCGACCCGCCTACTCAGGTCTTGTATGGATATGCAGGAAGGGGTGCTCCTAGGTGTGTGTAGGGGGGTGTGTTTGTTCGCGAGAATGGATTCCTCGTCAAGTCAGGGGGGGTGTGGACACACTTGCGCGAATTCGGGTAACGGCTACAAGGGATAAAAATAAAGGAAACTGTACCCGACCAGGGATGGACGTAAACTCGTAAGCTACCGAGGGTAGGGATAATCGTCCAGGTCTTATTGTTGTTTAAAGCCGCCCCGCCACAGCAGGCAGGTTAGTTCCTCTGTCGTTGCCGGAGAGTTCTTGGCGAAGAGACCTTAGGATAAGTTGCTAAAACAAACGGAGGGGAGGATCGACCCGTTCAGTAGAATTCCGAAGAAAGACTGTTGGCAGCAGGTGGAGACATTTCTTTGGCCCCCTTCCAAATAAATGCGGGCAGGGTAGAGCTCGGCAGAGGGTTCGAGAATAGGGTAGGGTCCTGTCCTAATAAAGAAAATCAAGATAAATAAAGGGGCGGGTCCCTTTATGCATGCATCTTCGTACAAGTGGAGGCCGGAAAGATCAAACCAATAGAACCGCTCACATCACAGTAGTCGTAGTTGCGTAAAGGCCGTCAGTCGGGGGGCGACCATAACATAAGGCAATGACTTTCACGGATCTCTCTCTATCTATAGATATAACGAACGGGCGGGTTCGAAAGGTAGGGTTTTTTACGGTCGGGTCCCCTACCACTAGTCCGGCTAGCCTTCTTCGGGCAGGAAGCAGGCCGGGCCCGACGGGCGGGCATCTCCCGCAACGCAAGCTGCATTGTTCGCCACCACCCGAGAAGCAAAAGATTCGAGAGTCAAGGCGGAAAAGACAAGCATAGTGGTCTAATGACAAGGGCCGACGACGGAAGCTCGGGACGGAGCCGTATGATGCGGAAGTCTCACGTACGGTTCCCTGAGAAGGGAGTGGCTACCCACTGGAGCTTCGACCAACCACCACCGGTCAATTCCGCTTTGGGGCCACCCCTTACTCTACCATCATTATAGGGGTATGGGGTTCGAGACAAAGAAAGATCAAGGCAGCATATCAGTTTTTCCTATATACTTTACTTGGATCCGTTTTTATGCTATTAGCTATTCTGTTGATTCTTCTCCAAACAGGAACCACCGATTTACAAATTTTATTAACCACAGAATTTAGTGAGCGGCGCCAAATCCTTCTATGGATTGCCTTTTTCGCCTCTTTTGCCGTCAAAGTGCCTATGGTACCAGTTCATATTTGGTTACCCGAAGCCCATGTAGAGGCACCTACGGCTGGATCCGTCATCTTGGCAGGAATTCTTTTAAAATTGGGAACCTACGGGTTTTTAAGATTTTCAATACCCATGTTTCCCGAAGCGACACTTTGTTTCACTCCTTTCATTTATACTCTAAGTGCGATTGCTATAATATATACTTCCTTGACCACTTTAAGACAGATCGATCTTAAGAAGATCATTGCCTACTCCTCAGTAGCCCATATGAATTTGGTGACTATTGGTATGTTTAGTCGGGCGGCGGCCGTTAGGTCACCTATTTTGAGTTATGGACACACAAGCAAGGCCAAAACATGTGTGCCGGGCGTGCGACCCATCAACCTACTAGCAATAGGGGAGAAAACTTAGCATGTCGCAACAAAAGCGTCGATTCGAGGCGTCAGCAAAACACCGCCGTCTGTTCCTAAAACAAAACCCCTTAGCGCCCCGGGACGGGAGTGGGGGACGGCCCTACGCAGACAGCAGCAGCACCGGCTCTACGAAGTCCGAATCGAATCTTTCGGTTGGCTTTCCCGTGAATAAGAATAGTTGGGCGCGGCGAAGCGAGCGCTTCTAGCTGTTTCGCTTGCTTCTTTCTTATTGTGGCGGCTATTATGGCGTGGCTGAAATGAACGAAAAGCGAGATGAACCTTTCAAATCGATTGATAGATGGCCTGATCTGTTCTGATAGATCGAAAGGGAATCTATCAATAATAAGGGTTGACCTCTTTATATCTATTGATGATACAAGATATCTATCTATTCTGGATCCATCATAAATAAATCGATATGTATCTGATGGAGTCTACATCGTATGTAGAGCGCCCAAGCGCTTTTTTGGTTTGGCCTGCTCAGTTCTATTATCCATCGGTCCAATGCACTGGCTCATCTCATGGAGGGAAAAAGCAAATGTAGTTAGTTGTCTTGTTGTTGTTCGCCGCCTCGACACATTCCCCGGCATCGTCCCACACAGAAAGAAAGAGCGTGGAGCCCCGGCCCGACCTGTAAGTCCGCTAACGTAAAGCGAGGAGTTGAGCCTGAACTGGCGAACCGAAGTCACTTTCGTAACCATACTTCCTACAGCTAACACGTGTCCAGTCCAGCGGGAACGCGCAGCGCAAACGAACGTAAGCTGCTATACCGAATCCCCCGCAGGCCATCGGGGACCTAGTGGTAAGGCCATGATCCGCAGGGGAAGGGATCACTCATTCTTCTATTGGGGACAGGTGCACGAACGACAACTCCAAACGTCAGACATCCGCCGCCTATACCTACCGTTTAGGTGGCACCAGCGAGATCCAGCTAAGGTAAGGAACTTCGTGTCGCGGCTGCTCCACTCCGCTGCGGTCTTTTGAACTGAACTTCGTTGCCTTCCCGCGCGCGAAACGAATGGGCGCTGTGTCGTGGGTCAGTTTTGGGGCGGGGGGCAGAGAGAGACCAGAAGAATGATTCATTTGGATCGACGAGCCATTTCGCGAATCAATAGAATGTCTCTCTATCCATATCTATTCTATCTTTATATGACGGGCCATAAAAAATAAAAGTATTTTTTTTATGGCATGTGAGATGATCGCGCCTAGTAGCCACATATCAGCTGCGCTCAATATGCGGGATTTCCGTTGGATCAGATCTTTCGCTTTGACGAATTTGGACCTAGCGAAAAGGACTCTAAGCCTTCGCGCAAACAAGCAAAGTAGAAGCAAGACGAGGAAGCGGAGCTGTCGTAGAAGCAGTAGCTTCCCCCGACAATATACAATACAACAGTAGCGACCATGAATAAAAAAGCCCCTAGTTTATAACGAGTTCGCAGCTTTTCCCGGGCCGGAGAACTACTTAAAATAAAAGTTTGATTGATCGCCTTTCTTTGATATGTGTTCAATTTAGTACAATACAAACTACAACTAGATCAAAGCGGAAGGGCCACTCACTATAGAAGCTATAACTAGCCTAGCCCTAGCCAATAGTATAGAGTTTAGTAGTCGGCCCCCATGCTCACGACATGTTCTTGATATTGATTGAGTTGGAGGGAGTCAGAGACTACCACGGAATCCTTCCATAGTCACCCCGGTGACCTTCGTCACCAAAGCGTCACGACAGTTTCCCCTCACTCCAGTGGGGATCAGTCGGAGCACGTAGGAATGCCGACCACTACATAAGCCGCTGGCGGAGAAAGCTCGAAGAGCTTCCCTTCATTCGCTTCGCGGGAGTCGCACACAGCACATAGCTGGAAGTCAGAGGGCCCGTACTACCTGCCTAACCCTTCGGTCCGAGGGACCGTAGAACGGAAAGCGCCTTCTAAACAACTCGGCAGAAGGGAAGGGGCCTATGTATTTGCATGACCCCTGCGGATTTGACCCTACCTACACCCGGAGCCAATCCCCTAGCGGTCCTGCCACCACGCCGCAGAACAGGAGCTCGTGTGGAACCTTGGATTTCTGGCGTAACAGCGGTGGAAGGTATAAAAATATTACGGCCGCATAACATAGGGGCCTACGCTAAGGTCGGCCAAAATATGGACACCCGAAGGGCCCGGCGCGCACAATCCTATCCTATCTGAGCCCGTCATTGCATGCACTTCGGACAGCCGTCCGTAGCATCATAAAGAGCACCTCCCTTTCGAGGTACCCAAATGGAACGGTCTTTATTTGTGTTGTTGGTTGGTCTTTCTCAACGTGGTCTATAGCACGAAAAACCATTCTTTACAAGATAGGGCCCCGTTCACATGAAAGAAAAGCGAAAATCCATTCTTCATGGTCGGGCGCATTTCTCCAAATCCTCCAGGATCACAAGTGGAACGCTAAGCAAGGGTGGGGAGGCTGCGAGCTCCGCGTCGAACAGAAAGAAGCAAGCAGGGGGTGTTGCCGTAGCGCGCCCCGGAGAGCAAGCGTAGGCAACCAAACAAAAAAGGCTACAAAAGTAGCTAGCTAGCGTTTTTAAGCTGGCTGCCTTTTCTAGCGCGCGTACTCTTCTGTGGAGTCGCACGGAACGAGCCTTGTCTTCCCTCCAACGACTAGCTCCCTTTTCTTGTTCCGGTCACCCTTCTCTTGCCGTGGAAGGACTTTTGCCTGTGGTGTGGTCCAACCCGTGGGCGGAGTCGCCCTCATCCCCTCATTGCTCAGTGCTCCCTGCAGCTTCGCAGGGCTTTACCCGCGTGGACGCGGGCTTCTATAAGAGAATGAAAAGCTCTCTCTTTACAATAAAACGCGAACTGCGCGGAGCCCACCCTTTTTCGTTTTCTGCCGCCACTGGGTGGCCGCTGGGGAAACACAGCCCGGCCGCCTCTCGGGAAAGGGGGGGTGGGGGATGGGCCTACCTATCCCGAGGGAGCAGTTGAGAGGTTCCATATGCCGAGCCGAAGGGCAGAACTTCAGTGCGTGATCGTAGTATGTCTGTCACCTCGTCTCGTCCTCGCAGCATCGAAGAGTACCTATGCACTATGTTCCGGTTCACTGATAAGGAAGATAGAGTTGGGGTGGGGGTCTACGATGTGATACTATAGTATGCCCCGGGGAGAAAGATGCGCAACTCAAAACGGAAGCAGGAAGCGTGTTGTCAAAAATATCGGAGGTTACCAGATCTCTGAGACTACCATTGATCCGACAGAGCGGAACAACCAGAAAAAGAAGTGGAGTTAGAAAGCCGTATGATAGGTGGTAACTATCTTGTACGGTTCGGGGGGTAAGCGGCGTACTCCGGGGGAATATTAGGCTCTATCGAACATACAGGGAATTGGAGGTAGCATTTTACTTATGTTAAGTCATGGACTGGTTTCTTCAGCCCTTTTTCTATGTGTTGGTGTTCTATATGACCGACATAAGACTCGACTTGTTAGATATTATGGAGGTTTAGTGAGCACCATGCCGAATTTCTCTACCATTTTCTTCTTTTTCACTTTAGCCAATATGAGTTTACCCGGCACTAGCAGCTTTATCGGGGAATTTCTAATCTTAGTAGGAGCTTTCCAAAGAAATAGCTTAGTAGCCACATTAGCAGCGCTTGGGATGATTTTAGGCGCGGCGTATTCCCTTTGGCTATATAATCGTGTGGTTTCTGGAAATTTAAAACCCGATTTCCTCTATAAATTCTCCGATCTAAATGGCAGAGAAGTTTCCATATTTCTACCTTTTCTTGTTGGAGGGGCGACCGTCCGTTGAACTACCAAAAAAGGGTAAACCAATGTGATCATAACATTGTAGGTGCTTGCGATGGGACGGATGCGACTTCCCTCATAAGTAATGGGTGGCATAGCCCGTAGCAGAAGTCCCCTTTTTTTATCCATTTCTTTATTACCCCAGAGGGGCCCGCCCTGGTGGGACCGAGAGAAAGAAAGGACGGGGGGGGGGCGACCATGCATGGCACTTCTCGACCGTGTCTCCGAGGGACAGTTGAACGAGCGACTCATGAATGCTGCCGGGTCGGACGAGCCAATAACTCGAACGTGTTCGGTCAGTTTTTTGAGCAAGAATCACAGCGTTACCTTACCTTCACCATGATACGGACTCCAAGTTCTTATGGCAGAGCACGAGGAGTTTCCTTCAATATGATGATGAGAATGGAAACCAGAAGCACGACTGGGTCTTCGTAGTCCGAGATCATACTTATATATCAGTCACAGTAACGTAAGCATGAGACTTTTTGGTAGTACCGGTGAACCAGATGGCCGCGGCGAGGGAATCTGGGACGGAGGACTCGTAATATCTCTATAGATCTGGCAAAAGCGAAAGACCCCTAACGTCAGGGGCTGACCACTGAGCTCACTCAGGCCTCGCTGGGCGGGCCAGAGTGGGTGCGAGCTGGAATTGCCATAGCTTATGGTTAGAGCAATAGGAAAGGGCCCAGCGGAGAGAACAGTCAGGATAACGAGCGCGGAGCCCGCTTGGCAGGCGGCAGGAGCTGTGGGCAAGTGCTTGCTTGGTAGGCCAACAGCCCTGTGAACCGGGCGGGGCACTCGACGAAAGGGGGCACACACTGAGCAAGTACGAAAAATTCGCGGAGCTTTCAAAAAGAAAAGCAAGGACCACTACGGGAGGTCGAACCACGGACCGGAGGTAGTAGAACGTGATCCGCACCGGTCAATATTGGATCAAACAATAGGGGACCGTAGCACTGACCTTTCTTTTTCAAGACAATAGGTACTGTTCCCTACCGAGACAAGGGACACTCTCAACGGATCCTCCACGCGCTGGGCATACCATAGTTCTTCCGTGCGTCTTTATCGTGGCGGAAACAGAACAAAAGGGAAGACCCGGCCGACTCGCCCAGGGCTCGAGGGCGAGCCATACGAGAGTGAGTCGAATTCAGTTTACGTTCTCGGTTTGGTTCGGGCCCCTCTCGATCTTTTGCGTATAAGGGAAGGGGGAAGGAGTCTAAATCTATGGACATTAATGAACCACCATTGATGGACGTTGCACATGACACGATCAATTCGACTCGACGGTCCGGTGCTAATAGAAGTCGCTTACTCTCCGTCTAGCGAAGGTGCCAGGGCAGGGCTTTTTTGTAGTAATAGTGGGCGGGTCTCATGAGATTTCATCTATGCCGGCCGTCGGAATCAAACGAGGGTCGAAGGACCATTCGATTCATTAAGGGGGACGGCCCATTTGTAAGGCGGGGGGCCTGAATGAAGAGCGGACCAGACTCTTCTTTGTTTCAGCTGCTCCCACGCACGCAGACCGGAAGATCTCAGTTGTCCTGGACTAGACAAGTACGTAGAGATCTTCGTGGAACCGGGGAGGGAGTCTCAATCGATCTTTTCTAGGATTCCAACTCACGCCACGCACGAAGATTTATCTATTGATAGAGTTAAGGGCTCGGCTCCCCCGACTCTAAAAGGTTAGGTTACTACCAGCTTGCCTCTACGGAAGAGGTGTACTTTGTACTGTCTAGAGGTCATATAGATCGGAACCCGGAGCGAGTTGAACGAAAGCCTTACCCACTGCTACAACTACTTGCGCTTCAAAGGGCTTAGATTCTAAGGTAGGGGTGTCAGCCGTGAAAGCCTTTGGTACTTTAGTAAGGCGAGCAGCCCTTAAACAAAATAAAAGGCGCGACCATCCCCCCTTCCCCTATTTTTGCATTTCATTCTCTATTTGGCCCGCCTCATGAAAAATGATAGGCCTATTGATTCGAAGTAAGTACGAAAGGGTCGGTCAATAGCATAGCTCTTTTTTTTTCTCCTTTCGAAGGAAAGGCCTTCGCATTCTTAATCTGGTAGGGCCGGACGGCTTTGTTTGCCCTAGCTTGGCGAATCGCGCCCCTGACCGTTCTCGCGAAGTCTTTGCAACGGCTGGGAAACCTGTCTACGAAGCTAAGCATATTGCCACGCCGACCATCAAATACGAGATTGGGCCCCTTCTCAAAGATGGAATGGCCCAGCCCAATAAAGGAAGGTTAACGTACGCGATGCCTTCCATTTGTACGAATCGCGAACATACCACGCACGACCGGACGTAGAGCCAAAATTCACTGGCAGACCGAGTCGGGCGCAGGTGCCAGATCCTCAAAGTAAAGTATCGATCAGCCTAGTGTACCAACCACGTGGTACGACGGGCACTCAAAGACCTGGCGAATGAGGGCCCACCCCACCCAAGAGCGCTTATGTCATATGGGAACTCTTGGCTGGAAACAATCCTTATGTTTTTTATATCCGGTTAGAATAATAAGAAAGAATCAAAGTCCAGGTTGGTTGGTGAGCCTAGTGATAGGAGACTATCTAGCTTGGTTCGGAGAGCACTTGTTGGGTTTAAGATTTGTTTTTTGCTAAATGTTACGGCCTAAATGCTGAACTATTGACCCTACTTGTTCGGATGGGTGTTCACCCCAAAGTGTTCCCGGACTGCATGCATACATCCGTAAGTAACTTAGTGCAACATGGCAAATTTCATTGAGAGGAATCAGCAAAGAAAAGAAATCTTCTCCGGGTGACTGGATCGCCCCGGAACCACAAGAATCCTTAGAATGGGATTCCAACTCAGCACCTTTTGTTTTGAGATTTTGAGAAGAGTTGCTCTTTGGAGAGCACAGTACGATGAAAGTTGTAAGCTGTGTTCGGGGGGGAGTTATTGCCTATCGTTGTCCTCTATGGTAGAACCCGTCGGGGAGGCCTGAGAGGCGGTGGTTTACCCTGTGGCGGATGTCAGCGGTCGATTGGTAGAACACCACATGCTACCATTTCATGTCTCGAGCGAGCTATAAAATGAAGGGAAAACTAAGCCAGGACAGTCGCATAGTACCAGCTCTTCAGAGAATATTAGGGTTTGGAAGTGCTTTGTCTTGCCTGGAGTCGAGATAGAATGAAATTACTGAATCAAGTGGATGGATAAAAAGCTCCTGGGTCATCCCGGTCAACCTATAAAGTAAAGGGAAAGTTCAAGTCAATGTTTTGATCTATGCTATGTCATTCCAGACCAGCCCTACCTAGTGCTGATGCAGTGGCTTATTATTTCGCTCTTCTTCTCTTACTACGTTTATACCTGAGAAATAGAAAATAAACCATAATTTTATTTCAGTATTACCTTCCTATTTGTACAGTAGGTCTAGTCTTCGGAGTTCCTAACGTTCGAGTAAACTTCCATTTCTTTCTCCTTAGAAAAGTGTCTGTCCTTCCTTCTTCTTACCTACCATAGAAGGAATTCGAATACAACGATACTGGCGCGCTTATTTATTAGAAACCTAAAAGCGATTTCTACCCGCCGGAAAGCCCACCCAGTCCCTCTCTTAGGATGGGCGGCCTCTTATCTTAATAGAGCGACATACCAACGTTGTGTTGAATGCCATATTACTCTTGGAATGACCGTATGTATTGAAAAATAAAGAACTAGGCGGGGATATAGAACCATATGGTATAGGTCTTTCTTTAAATAGGCGGCTTGTCTCTCTGAACCGGGCTATTGCATAATCGAGATAATAAAGTGAGTTTCTAGGCATAGGCTACTCCTCCTCCTAGTTATCGTATTGCTAGGTTTCATAAGTACAGTTATTTACGCAAGAACGGAGATAGAACCTAGTTTTCCCTCGGTTGGAAATAAAACGCACGTTAGGCACCTGGCATAGTAATAGGCACACCTTTAAGTAATGTAGTGGTTTTTGAAGAAAAGTGGTGACTCAGAATTCCAGAAAGTTATTGTAGGCACAGCTTTCATAAGTCCGGGGAGCAGTAAACCACTGTGTTATTTGCTTTTTGCCACAATGCTTGTTTGAAGAGGGATGAACGAATTCTCGAGGTCTGGTTCATTGAGGTCAGCATCACATGAAACCTTTAGCACTTCCGTTCGTGGGCCTTTGGATGGAGTATGGCTGGAAGGTCAGCCTAGCTAGTTTTGTCAATCGGCCCTGACTCGTCTTCTCCTTGGTACCTACCGCTATTGAACTTCGGTACCTATTATTCCTGAAACAAGACAGACCTTCATGAAGACCATATATTTATTTTAATAAGATCGGACATTTCCACATTGGGGTTCAATTACATATGACTAAAATAATCCTGGACTACGAAAGCAGCCCTTGTGTGGTAGAACCCGGTCTTCCACCGGGCGGTCAGCCAAGTACTGAAGCCCCTATCTTGATATAGAATAGAAGTGAGTTCACACTAGCCAATAGAAGAAGCCCTATGATGAGCCTAGCCCTGCTATCAATCACTTCGGTAAAGGGATCGAAAGATTATGGTCTGAAATAGAGATTTGAGGGTCCTTCGTGTGAGTACGTGCTGAAGAGCAAGGACTGAAAGTGCGTTCATTTTTCTTTCTGCTAGTAGTTTCCTGCTAATAGTGATTAGTGAGTGCCCCATACATAGCCAATGCCCGCCCATGTTCACAGTTGCAATCGAAGTTTGATCGCCATTTTCATTAGCACAATGGCATTCATTGGATTTTGCCTATGTTGGTGTGATGACTTCCTGCCTCTGAAAGCTCCGGTTCCTCAAAACAAAGGAAAAGTCTCATCTCGTGCTTGGACTTGGGCACGAAAGGATAGCTGGGAAATTGAGCATAGACTGAACTTCTATTGATTATGAAAGTGAAATCAAACTTCGTAGAGAGAGATCATTTAGTGATTTGATCGTCTAAGATGAAATCACATAGTATACGGCCTATAATCTAGCTTCTTTTGCATTCAACAAGAAAGAGAATTGGTAGTCCACCATCATAGTACCAGAGTTTGATTGAATAGCTCTATTTGTAGTCTTCTTGTTTTTGAGAAAGTGCTCTAGACATCGGTTCATCCCGAGCACCACATAGTTTCCAGATGCAAGCAGGCGGGGAAGAGTTTTTGGTTCTGAGAGGACATTCTTTTGTTATTTAATTTAGGATTGGGAAATTGATGTATGTCAGTGAAGAATGCAAGTTGACCAATAGCAGCTATGAAGAACAGCACCTGTGCAGTATGTCATTTATAACGGATTGACCTTGAATAAGCCATTGAAATGCTATCAAAAGATAGCTCTGTTGATAAGTTATTTGAGTTCTAGATGTCTACAACTTACCACACTCGTTTTCCCTTTGTATCACCCGCAGAGCAGACTTCTTTTGTCTAAAGCTGAAACCTCTTTCTTCAGTGAGAAAAAAAGGTTGTTCTTTTTCTTTGGAGGGACATCCCTGGCTAAACAAGTTCTTCGGGTTTTTGCTCTGATGAATGTGAGGGCGACACCCTGAGCCTTATATTTAATCACATTTGTTATTAAACACGGTAAGGTCATGTGTGCTTTATGACCAATAAATAAGAAGCATTCAATTGTGGTGGAAAAGAGTTCACTCTCAGAGAAAAGATCGCCGTCGTGGAAGTGAAGAATTCCAGAACGATAGATTCGACCTGGAGCGCTATCTGGTTATAAGTGTTATATGCTTTGAAAAGCCAAAGGAGGAGTTTTCATGAAGAAGAAGCTTATCATACCATGAACGAATCAACAACCATCTGTTAGTCACACACAGTGTTAGCTTTTAGTTTGAATCATAGATAAGCCTTCCTTAAGTGTAATTTGGCTTGGTTTAGAATGTTGCAATGGAATACCAATCTACCGGATTTGACAAATCAAGTAGAACCGCGTAGCTCACACAGCGGGTCTTAGAAATGAAAGAATTCATTGTAAAAAACAACAGTAAAATAGAAAGGAATTTTTGTGCTTTGTCCAATCCAAACCTCACAGCTTATTCTGCCGTAACCTTCTTTGCCGAAAGCCTTTATCTGTGGCTATCTTCTACATTCTCTGCCATTTTCCCTCATCCCCTTGATCGACTGTCCCTAAAGCAAAGAGCCAATGCCAGCTAGTCTTCTCCTCCTTAAAGCTTATGGGCTAACCGAGTGTCGAACTCATACCTTCTACGCTCCGTTCCTGGGATTGGCTAATGCCTTTTTCCAAACAATAGGATATCCTGGTTTGTGCCACTTTCACGGCGGGATTTTAGTCCATTTTCTTCGCATTCTATTCCGAAAAAGGGCTAGGCTCAACCTAAGGATTTCAAACCTGACTTTAGGCTGACGACTGCTTCGAGAGCAGATAGAGCATCCTCTTCTGGGCATGAATCCGATTTTCAGCAATCCGAATAGTAAATGGCCCAGCAGCTTCCTCCTTTGATGCTTCCTGCTGCACTCGTGAGACTCCCTCGTCAAGCCAATAGAACAAGCCCTATGATGAGCCTAGCCCTGCTATCACTTCGGGGAGGGGGAAGTACGGGTTGTTCTTTCCGGGAAGGAAGGGCCATGTTAGGCCGTGTGGTCGATCCCTTAGTTCCAGTCATCCAGGCAGGGTTTGCTCTTTTCTTCAAAGTTCGTTCGATAGCTGCCATTCATCCCTTGTCTCCTATGGGTTTGTCTCTTCAAAAGGTTAGAAATAGTGGTATACTCTGGTTAGCGAAGAGGACAACCGAAGCAAATTAAGAAGAAGTCAAGGTCTCGATTCCGTCTATATTAAGTAAAGATGATGTAAAGCTTTTGTTTTTTAATTTTTAAGATAAGTTCATAAGAATATCCTTGGCAAAAAAGAAAGAAAGCCGAGCACGACTCCTATCACTTTCTTATTAGTCATCACCACATCGACAGCTCGGTCATCAAGCTGTTTCAAGGATAAAGAAAAAGTTCCAGTGAACTAAGAGGCATGAAAAAAAGGGCTTTATTAGTATTATCTAGTAATGCACTTGAGTTGAGTCTTATTGCAATCAAATAGCCAATCAGTTGCATAATGTGTCTCTGTGTGTGTTTGGACTGAACTATAGTTATAATCTTCACCATGTGATGGAATGCAACTAGTCATCTCACATTTTGCATGCAGCTACTTCAAAACTCAGTTAGTTAATCCAATGCCAGTACCGCAACACATTTCTAGCCACCACTATTTACTTCAGGAGACGACTTACAACAAGTCCGACAATGAAAGCATAGTATCATAATAATATATAAAACTTATCACATCATTATGGTCAAGCCCCCGTGTGTGTGTTCCGCAGGGCTGCGACTGCTGCTTTGATCTGTTAATATTGCAATCTGACCAAGTCAGTTTCTTTCATTAAATCAGTACAATGTCATTGTTCTTTTTGAGGAAACACATTCCACAGTTCTGAATCGTACATACCTCCTCCAGCTGCATGATGGACTGGGATGCACTCGCGGCATCGAGAGGGAGGATATTGTATTGAACGGCGCGTAGATGTCTTTCTTCTCTTGCACATCCTTGTGCAAGCGAATAATCTGTGAAGCGGAATATCAGAGGAAGTCGTCGCGTTCGAGAGTCCTAGATTTCCATTGAGCTAATTAGAGTAGACAGTGAGCACGAACCTCTGGGTTTACTTCTTCAACCTTCTCATTCTTGTTGACGGCGCAGAGCACCTCGAAGAGGACTCCGGCGGTCTGGTGGGCCTTCCCAAGTTGGGCCCAGAAGGCGACATTGGCATGGGACAGGGTGTGTCATGGCTAGGATTAGATTTCTAACGAGATAGAGCTCTGTCTGGTTTGGAGCTTAAGAATTACCGGTCGGCTTGTTCCCCTTTGTCAAGTGCACGGACGTAGTTCTCGTAGTACAGCTGATAAAAACTCTACATTTCACCAGGCATAAATTACACAAAGATTGGCCATGACTTAAGGACTAAATAATCTAAACATGTTTTTGTGGATCCTGAATAAAAAGGAGATGCAGTGGATTTCCCTCGGTCAATAAACAACTGGAACTTAGCACATGTACATATAAAATAGAAAGGAGCAAAGGATGCAGCATATCATTCTATTGAAGTATTACACTACATCTGGAACAAAATAATTAATAAATTATGCTTGCATGTTTGTTTCATGACATCTCCTGACAAGTACCAATTTGACCACCTTGGGCATCGGCTAATTATCATCTTATCACACAATTACAATTTTCTTGAATTGGAAATCAAATGAACTGAGGAATCATATCATCTAAACTGCAAATACAAACTACAAGTAGGCAGACACCATCACAATTCGACCGCATTTATTTTATATGAGCATTTTACAATAACAGATCACTCATACGTTGAGATATCAATTAAGCTACTGGTTCTCTTATATTAGCTTGTTTTCCAGCATAGTGTAACTTGAATTCTGAGACTTATAGCCAATCATAGCGATACACTTATCCACCTAGCAATTTATTAAGGCTTTATAAAGAAAGTAATGAAAGCTATATACATTGGTTTCACAGCAGGATTCAAATTGCAAACCATGCAAGGCAAATAAAGGTACGGGGCAAGTCCAGCAAGCAACTAGAAACGAACTGAAATGAATGAAACTAACGAAGGAAACACTACATACGCTAGAGCATGCAAAATACATGGAGCCATGGAGATTGCGTCTCACCTTCTCAAGTCGTTGGAGCAGAGCCGTCTCGCCGACTCCGCGACCGATAGAATTCTGATCCAGCCGGTGTGCCTTCTCGAATGTGTAGAACCGACTTTGAAACCCGCGTCCTCGCTGAGGAGTGCCTACGTACTTTCTTCATAGAAGAAAGATCAGGGTAGCTTTCGTAGTTCTTTTTTGATTCTCCGTTGCGTATTTTGTTTTTCCAATTTCACGGCAGTAACTATGGCTTGATTTAAGTCATCCAATTTTTCCATTGGAAGATCCTGAAGCTCTAAATGAATCAATTCACCATTTTGGATGGTCTGCATCCGAGCATTTAAGAATTTTTCATAATAGTGACTATTTCGCCCATCTCTTCGCAAACTGTCCAGGATCATATCCAACATCTTCGTCTGATACTCTTGACCGTTTTTGGGGTTTCGGATTGTATCCCCACCATCTCGCCAAAGTATTTGGCCATTAACTCGGCCATTTAAACGCTTTAGTTCCTCCAGGATGTGTTCCTTCTTATCAAAAATGATCTCTGCTAATTCTGTCGCTTCTTTTGGGTCCATTGCTTCTGCTTCATGTGGTTTCATGGACCCATATCCATACAAAGTGAAGTTTAAGTATATCTTGCCTTTGGCACTTGGAATCAGAGGCAAGATATCTTGATGAATTGGAGCAGCAGGTGGGACAGGAGCTGCAGGTCCCGCTGGAACCGGGTTGTTAGGGGCAACCTCCCTCCTTTCCGGAGAGTTGATCGGGGGGAGCTCCTCGATGGGCGAGAGGGTGTTCCAGTCCTCGTCGTCCATATGGAGGACGCTGGTCCCTTCCTCCTTAAGGGCTGTTTCGCCCTCGGAGCAGGAGGGACTTTCTTTATCCATCCCTCCCAGGGTCGCCCTGCGGTCCTCCCGAAAGAAATCTTTGATAATAAGTAGATACCCAACGAGCTCTTCACAGAGCTTCTTGAGTAGCTCCGGAAAGAGCTCCTTGAGTAGCTCCGGAAAGAGCCAAGGAAGGGTAACAACAGCTAAGGAAGAAAATACTAAAAGAATAGTTTTTTTCCTCCTTTTTGCCAAATAGCCTACGATCCAGGAAAGGAGGATTTTCATCCATTTATTTGGATGAGACCTCCTCCCCCCTTTTGGGTCAGAGGCAGAGGCGTAGTACCTCCTGCCCCCGGACCCAGGACCCAAGGAAAAATGGGAACGAGTTCTCTTTGCAGTGATTCTTTTCCGTTCAAGAATCACTGTTTTCGTGATCGAATTACGAAATAGATATACGAACTGTATAGGATCATTCGCAGGGATGGGATAATTGATCCTTTTATAGGATTCGCATGGGATCGTAGAATCAACTAAGGATGCAATAGGTATTAGTGATCGACCAGCTTCCAGTATGACCGATGACTTTCTATCTGGATGAAGAATAACCACACAATCAGGTTGTTGGTTCAACCCAAAATTGATTTGATTCTTTCTTGAACGGAATTTCTTAGGATTAGCATAAGAATTGGTCAAAAAAGCCCCGATCTTCCATTGGAAATCATTGATACAGCTCCACATTTTTTCCATTATCGAATATATAAAGAAATGATTAGTCTTTAAAAAGAAGGAACGGCCTTTTTTACGAATGAGAGATCCTATAAAATGAATAGCGCTTCGTAAACAAATCAGTGTCTTGTCTGAATCGAGAATAGCAATTCCATTTCTGAAACCACGGATATAGACTTTCAAATGGGTAGCTGCTACCCGACGGCCGAGATGTGCATTCGTACAAAGTAATTTAGTACAGACAGTTGAAAGGATTGTCATTTCCGGTTTTCGTTTCCGGAGATACAGGTGGTAAGTTAGAAATGAAAATAGGTTAGCAGCTGATCTTCTAACCACTCAGAGTAAGTGTCAACATCAAAGAAAGGTTATGACCTAACCAGTAGTTCGAAAGCGCAAAAGTGGGAAGAACAAAGATAGAAAGGTTTCGCAGGTGAAGATTTGTATTGTATGCACTAAAAACTTTTCCTGATCCGGTTTAGGTGGGTGGGTTAAGTGCACTTCCCAATCGAAGATTCTCGTCTCGTTTCACTTGCATTTTCTTTCGTTCAGTCTCGTTCTGAGAGTGGAATCGAACCACTCACTCCGTTTGGATTTAGAGTCCAAAGGGCCCAGCCAGCGAAAGAGGATTTACAGTCCCACGCAGCCTGCCAGAACCTTTTTCTTGCTTGATTTTTATACGATTTTTTGAGCAACTAGCTAGAAAGCCGTTGCGCGTTAGCGCATCCTCTTGCTCGGTTAATCGAGTTTAGGATTGCCAATTTGATTGGAAATTCTCTGCCGCTCCCTGCCGTCAATATAGCTTGTTTTTCAAACTAGCATCGAATTTCCTTTCGTAAGGGAAGTCGAGGATAGGTATTTTCCAAGTAAAGTTTAAGGTTGATGGAAGGTGACTGACCAATTTTATGTATCCCGAAAGGGAGTATCAAATGACATGAGTCAATCTGTACCGACTCCCATTAATTACACCTTTTCTAGGTTACGAGTGTGGAAAGGAAAGACTTCTTACTTTATTCCATTCACTACAGGTTAAGTAAGCATGAACGTAGATAAGAGAGCAATGCGAACAGTTCAGGAGGTCGCAAATCAAACCCTTAGTTCAGTGACGGGTTTCATAATATTGGTCAATCATAACCGAACAAAGACACATCTTTGGTGCAGTTTTCCTAAAGGTGGCTCACAGGGAAGAGATCCGTTTTGTCAATCAGCAAAACCAGTTTTCGTAGTGATGAAAGAAATTTCCCTCGATCATGTGTTCTCGGCCCTGTGACTGGTAAGTCAGTTCAGGCAAGAGATGATGGCGGGTCGATCACGATTTAGTCTTCTTGATAATTGAGTATACGTCCGCCTAAGGTAAGGTCTGGTTAGAAATCCTTAGGAACAAGAAAGGGCACACAATCAAAGCCAGAGGTCTTCACCAAATTCAGCAAGACTAATCGTATTCTTCAATCATCGATCCTGAATTCAACATATAAATCAGATTACCTTCCAATCTGGTTGTATCTCTTTCTTAACTCCCTTTTTTGGATACACTCTAGTTTTCAAAATTATCCATGGCTACCACTGACAATACTGCTATTAGTCACCCCCCAACCTCTACCTCAGTCTCACACTGTGATTAACTCTATTCATTTTCAATACCCCATACACACTAAACAGGATGATTCCAACTTTCTACTTTGGCAATCACTGATTTTTCCTGTGGGGCCATGGCCTTATTGAATACCTCGAAGGCACTATTTCTTCACCATCCCCTACCTTAGTACTCGCCAATGGCACAGCCACCCCAAACCCGGCCTACGAAACCTGGATTCGTCAAGACCAGTTGCTGCTGGCTTGGCTTCTCTCGTCTATCTCCCCATCGATTCTTCCTCAGGTTGTCTCATGCACCACCTCCACCGATCTATGGAGGCTTCTCAAAAGCTCTTACTCCTCTCAATCGAATAACTAAACCATCGAGAAAGAAAAGCTTTCGTCATAGTCACTCACATCGATATGAGTGCTTTCTATAGGAAATGCATTCCAAGGACTCCCTTTGCTTTGCACAAAACGCATATTTATCTTATCCACCAGTTGCTCCGCATGTTCGATATCTGCGCTAATCTCCCCAAAATCTTACAAAGCGGCACCCCTCTGCTCTTGTTGATTGCCATTTTTCCTCCTTCCTCGGGACCTACCCCTCATCATTCTTTGAGAATCATAAGGACCCATTCCGGTAGTGCGAAAATCTGCTGCACTGTCTTCACTGCCAAGCTCTAGTAATAGAAAATAAAATCAACTATCTAATCGAGCATCAATCCTAGGAATTTTCTCCTCACGGAGAGAGATCAGAAAGCTTGGCACCGGATTCCGAAGTACCAGTACCGAAGAAAGCAAAAGCTTTCGAGCGAGCAGCGACTCCAATGTTTGGTAAAGGGAATGACCCTGGATACTCAGTGGCTGGAAATCCATTTGCTCGATTTAACGAAAAAGCGCACAAGTCACGCTCGCCTGTTAGAAGTGATTTTAGGAGGAAGTTGGATTGGTATTTTCTACTGGATTTGTGCCTATAGACCCAAGATAAAGTCTCTCTCTTGCATTACGTGATAGAAATGAAATGACAGCAGCCCTCGCTGAATACCGTTCAATATCCGTATTTATTAGACAAATCAAGACTTTGAGCGTATCGGTATCGATAAGTTCCCGTCCCGATATCCCTGGGTTCCTTACTATTAATGGACAAGTTGGTAACATTCAATTGAGAGGACAAGTTGGTAGATGCATCCCACTCTCTTTGGGAAAAGCAGGATTCTAGCTTGCTCCCTTAAGTCTAAGAAAAAAGAAAAGCCATTCTCCTATGGTTCAAACAGACAAGACAGTACGCAATCCCCTTTTCTATCGCCGTGAGAAGCTGAACACAGGCGATGAACTGCTTCTTCCTTCGATTATGCCTTTTTTAGTTAATGCACCTCTTTTTCCTTCTGCTCTCGCTTCTTTTCACAGGAAAAGGCTGTGCAAAGAGCAAGAGTAAAATGGTACAGAAGTTGATTGGTTTACCAGGTACACAAGGCTAGGCTAACAACTCCCGGAGCTTCTGGGTGGATTTCAAAGCTAGCTCTTGGTCGATCGGAAAGCGTTCCTTAGTGCAGTGCCCCGTGCGCTTGAGCTTTTCGTACTAGAAGCTGAACTTAGCTAGTTTATACTGAGAATCCATTCCTGCCCAGCTGCTTGCTTAATCGATTATTGTATGCTTACTGCAAGATGTGCCTACTTAGAAAATACGAAACTATTCATATCCAAGATGACCGTTTGATCCTGGAGCCGGTGGCAGCTTTTCCAGCAGGGATATGATCAAAAGTCCAATCAGCAGGATCTAGAACACTGAGCCTCAGTTAGGCGCAAGAGAGCTGCTCATTTCCTGAAGCTCAAATCCGATCCACCCGACGAAGTGGCTAGCAAGAGACTATAAAAAAGCAGGAATAGCCAACATCCTCTTCTGCTACGGTCCCGCCCGACAAGGCGCCGGTTCTTCGTCTGGATGCGCAGGGGTGATGATCATGGAAATTTTATCAATGGGACTCCGGCTATTTTTCCTAAACACTGTGCCAAAGGGCTAGTGCACCCCGGGCAGCTAACTTGAAGAGGGAAAATGTTTCCACAATCCGGACCCATATCCAACCTCAGAATCTAGAGCCCTATGCCCATGCTGTGGAAAGGCACCAAGCATAGGTTCGAAGAAGAAAGAGAAAAGGAAGAGGAATCCAGTAGTTCTTAGACCGAACCCTTTCACAAAAAGCAATGATAGAGAAAAAGAGGTCAGGATGGATTGACTTAAACACTTAAACGCTTCGCGCCTGCTAAAAAGCTTAGCTACCTCCGCTCGACCTGTTCCTTAATTATGGGTAATAGTTCAGAGTGGTGCACAGCAATGCCCCTCCGGAGAATAGCAAACATCTGATCTATAGCCGGCAAGTTCCTGTCTTCTTCACTAAGGCACAGTATAGCACTATGAAAGACCGGGTCTATGGCATCTTTATCCTCTTATTAAAAGCTAGGACATGGACATGGCGTGGTGCTCACACTCCCTCCTGCTTGAAGCTGAATATTCTCACCGGTTGGAAGAGCCTCTCCATTATCATCTATTTGTTTGTTCTTTTATTTCATAAACAGCATTAGTGTTAATTATGGGTGCGTCATACATGAAGCAAAAAAGAGAGGCAGACATACAATAACAAAACATACCTTGACAATCCGGTAGATGTAAGAATCACTACACTAGAAGTTCGAGCAGCATCAACTCTGGCTGGTAGTTGAAAGTGGAATAAAGGGTATTAGGCTTTGCCTTTTGGCTACTCTTCAATCCTATTTGCTTCAGCATCTTTAGGTACCTTGACACTGGAACTCGAGTCGCTTACCAGCAAGATTCATAGGGTCCTTAGTGAAACGTTCTAGGCGAGTGAACCATCTTATGAGGGCTTCCCCCATATGTTTCCACGGGAGGAAGACCGTCTTCACATTCATCTTGAGTTTCTTCTTCCTTGATGCAGGGCATCCACCCATAATCCTGAGATCGTCCTCTCTATCAAGGTGCTTACGCTAGCACGCCAAAATTCCCGTCCCAGGCGAGAGTTAATAATAATTTACGGATCGACTCCTCTAATTCAAACTTTTACCTTGTTGTCTAGTAAAGTCCAAAATGCATGCTTGGTAGTTGGGCTTGGAATCAAGACCTGTTCCAATTTATATTACTACTATAAAAGCCAAGCGAAGCCACCTTCCAATCTTTTCTCTGCTTCGGATTTCGCATATGACGACTTACTACTCCAACTGCGGAGGAAAGGTCTGGTAAATAGGGTAACCTCGGCCTAAGTCTGGTTTCGAGACAATCAAACTGCACTGCGCTGGGTCGGTAGGTTGTTGTTTTGACTTTTTTCTTCTTGCTTTAATCCAGTCGCTCGATAGGACTTCCCGTAACCCGAAAAGGTTGGTTCTTCCCCTACAACCCCTACCCCTCCAAGGCAGTACTCTTCATCGGCAAATCCGAATGTCTCGATCCGAGTTGAGACCCACCTACAGAAATTGATCCATCAACGGCTTTTTTCTATAGTGGCAGGAAGTCTCCAACTCTTCGATATGCGCTAGCTAGGTAATCCCTTTACTTAATCTGATATGGGATCTCTTGTTACCAGAAAGGAACTGAACTGGCTTGCCCGGATAGAATGGATTGCTACCCTTGGAGAGCTAATGGTACTGGACTGATAGCGCACTGATTGAGGAACTTTCTGGCGTAACACACCCGTAATGGGGCAATCTGACTAGCTGGTCAAAACCCTTTCCGCAGTGAGCTTTCAAACTTTCTTTAGAACTTGCTTCACAGGCTTTGAGGCATTTTTACACCCTCCCGTAGGCTCACTTTGTTTCAGGGCTTTCCTTTCTCTCCTAAGATCCCATCCCAACCAACAAACGAGAGTCTGATGGGGATTCTGCTTGAACGTTAACTAGACCTGCGCCCATATTAGCTTACCGGAAAACTAACTAAGGGGAAGCTCAAAGGAATTAAGTAAGCCAACTTCAGGCTATAAAGATATTTCTATTGAGGCTAAACTTATCTGCCTTTCCTGGTACTTCAAAGTCGAATGCCACTGCTGCTACATACAGGAGAAGATAGATGCTAGAGGACGGATACAAGGACGGGGTCATCGCAAAGAAAAAGAGCTAGAGGTGAGTGAGCCTACGACCACCAATTGCTTATCCCCTATTACCAATTGCAGCAGACTTGGACTAAAGGAATTGCTTGAAGTGAAGACCAGTGAACAAAAGGCTTTACAAAAAAGAATTGTTGACCTCTTTCGGGATATGGCCTGGAAGAAGCTGGGATTGAACCAGGGCTTGTTGACAGAGCTGATATCAAAAGCATATGTTATCTCATTTTCAGGGACCGAGCAAGGGATGAGCGCCCTCTGATCTAACGACCAAACAAGCAAGCAACGGTCAAGTAGAATATCCTCCCTTATACTCTCCTCTCGAAGTACGATCCGTGGGGAATGGCTAAAATCCAATGAAATGAGGGATTTGGTTAGATTCTCGCTAAAACGCTGGTTATTGCCTCTCTAAAGACGGTAGCTACCGATATACCATTAAGGGTAGTGCAAAGCCTATATAGCTAGTTTTTCGTTTAGATCGATAAGTAGTGAGTTCTATTTCCACTATGGTGAAATGCATGTATACTCGTTCTTTATTTGGTATTCAAGCCCATCTGTGACTTGCCTATGACTTCTTTCTACTCTTCCCCAAACCCTAGCCCTGTTGTCTGGATTCCCTCTCTCTAGCCAGTCCTATGATTTCTCGATTGACTTTCTATGCCTTAATAGATTTACTTTCTATACCTTACTTAATAGACATCCTTTTCTTTTCTCATTTGAATGATGGGGTTGTCGAACATCGATGAATTCTTGAACGAACAAAGCATTCAAGGAGCAAGCTGCCTTGCCAATGGGAAAATTATCAACAAGCTGAAGAGAACAGCATATATTTCTGGAATGAAATGAATCTTCCTTATCAGGAATATAGTTCTGAGTTGTTATGTTTACATGCTTATAGGGCAAGAAACCCTTTGAAGTTTATGGCAGCTTGGCAGGTTATAACAAACATGAAGGATGGCGATCCAAATGGTGAATTCTATCTATATAGATTCCCCCATCAGCTAGATGCCTCAGCTAGTGCTTATCAGCTAATAAGCTACTTTCTGTTCAACCAAGAAATGGCTGAGTCTACCAATCTAATAATTGATAGAGATCTGGAGTCGGGTAACCAGGATATATATTCCAATATATATAATGGACTAAAGAGCTATATCTCAAATAAAGAAGAAAGCATGGGCATGGATACGAGACCTGAAGGAAAGTAAGACTTGAGGACCTATTCCATTGCTTCCTACCAGTTCCGATCCAAATGCCTACTCCTATGTTTCACAAACCTGCGGCCTATCCCTTACCAAGCTACCTAATAGCCCTGGCAGTAAATAAACTAACTCCCAAACCTTATTTATCTTCCTCCATCTCATCCAGCATGGCAGCACGCCATTTCGGGTCCTTTTTAGCCATAGAAAAGTAGGTTCGGATTCTTGAAGAAGTAACTGTCAAAGCTTTGTTGGGATAGCTTTTATCGAGCAAGTAGTTAAGGACTAGAATGAGTGAAGAGGAATACTAATCCACCCAGGGAGTTAGATCTTACCTCGCTATGAAGCATCCCAGAAGCTGGAAAGCCTCGTTATTAAAGAGCGTTGGTATAAGACCAAAAGGCACATGCACATCATGGATCCTTTCTTTTCTTCCTCTTGTTTTACAGCATAAAGTATTGTAAAGAGTTTATCTGTTAAAGCCCTATGCGAAAGAAAGTAAGGTGTCAGTGCCAAAGCTTCTTCTTTCGATGGTCGATCAGACGAATAGGAATCGAAAGCCAGGAAAGCAACATCAAAGACTGGAGAAGTAGGCGAGTCAAGTCAAGTCAACAGTACTACCAGTCTTGAAACTATATCTTATTCCGTGTTTCGTTCTCTATGGCATATAAATTCCTCTACAGCCTGTTTTCACTCTCTTCTATGGGATCTCCTTAGGTTGGTATGTCAAGTGGGTTCTATCGCATTTGAGATAGGTAGCCGAAGAAGTCTGAAAGTAAGAAGCTAGCAAGGTTTGTCAAAACAGCTACATCTGGTATTCGGATTGAGCAGTGCCGTAAAAGGAAACCGTTGTTTGCCCCTGGGCATAGGGGTAGCCTGTATAGCATGGTCTAGGGTTCCGAGGGATAAGAAGAGAGATCGGTCAGCAGGGTAAGCTGCTTTCGGGCTAGCATCACTATAAAGGGTTGATTTCCCCGTTCATAATACCTATTAAGTAAGTATTGCCATCTCTTTGCCCTAGCTCATCTTCCTTTCTCGTGGCTAAAGAGGAGAAGAGTTCTATCCTAGAAGAAACTTCTTCTTTATCAGCAGGAGTCCGCCTCTTAACTTGAAATGCTAGGATCTTTCCTCTCATTTCATCCCAGCTTCCTAAAATAAAAAGATCCAGTAGGAAGGTCTTAACTTATATTCATTTTATGTACTCGTGTGAATGAAGGTACCCTAAACTCTCTAACCCCTTTCTTGTTGTTACTCTTTCCCAATTGACAGAGAGGAGACATGAGATCTTAAGATCTGATTTCCCGGAGACAGAAGGACCATGCATCTTGACTTGCATAAGGGCGTAGCGAAAGACATTGACAGAATTATTTAGTCAACGAGCCCGTCTACCCTATTCATCCAAGCAAGAGACTTATTTCCGAAACAGCCTATTTGTAAATGCAAACCGGGTTTTGGTGTGCTTTACAAGATTCATACATACATACATATATAAGTAATGGTTCGCCCAGTTCTTCCTTCAGATGCTCTTTCTCTGGCGGCGCATTCCTCTCTTCCTCTAACGGGTTATTGCTTTATTCCTCTAACGGGTTATTGCTTTAGCTTTGAATCCTATCTTCTGTGATCTATAATCTGGTTAATTCACCTACTTAGTGACTCTTTGAAAGGTTCCCGCCCGATGGCGATGAACAAGACATGGATGATTAGTTTCTCTAGGCGAACCTATTTACACGAGCATGAGATAAAGTTTACTTACTTGCGTGACTGCCCTTCCATTTGCATTATCTGCTCCTGGCGGCTACTAGGCTTAATTAGCCTATCGGTGACTCTTAGGTGCGGATTATACCTTAATTTAAGAACTCAATACGTTACCAAAAGGAGAGCAAGACCTTAACTAGAAAAAAGCCTAGGCTATAAGTTTCATTTCATTTATGCTTTGTACCGACCCCTAGAACCCTCAGATAAGTATACCCACCCCGCTGTAGAATAGTCTACGCATTGATTTAGTATTTGAAAGAAGCTTCTTTGAAGTCAGCATGCTAAGATAAAATAGAGGGACTTCGGTAGTATCTTATTTTCGATTCAACGATAGAGCTAATTCCTTCGCAGGTAGGTATCCATATAACTCTCTTGACTCGGCCTAATTCGAATTGATCATATTCTTGCCCTGGATATAGAATCCAATTATGGTTAATATAACTAGAGCAAGGTCTAGGTCACGAGTTAGGCCTTACTCAATATTGGCCTGGCAACAGCACTAAAGCCACTCGATGTAGGTACCCTTAAGCTGCCTAAGCCTAAGGAATAAGGTAAGCTCACAAAAGAAAGCTTTGCGACTACGCTATATATGATGAATTCCAATATTGAGATTCAGATAGGCAGGCTCATTGGCTCTTTTCCTTCCTGTCTTTTGCTTTGTAAAAGTAATGATAACGAATAGTAAATGGGAATGAAATAGGGAATGGCACAGGATATGGCTTGAATTGCGTTGGGTGGCAAGAAAGGTCAAAACATACAATCGTATCTCCTGGCACAATCAATACGTAGATCAGTAGTTCTTTGTAAGAGAAAGGATGCTAGCTAGAGACTACAGCTGCACATGAAGAAGCTAAATTGCTTTGGCTTTTTTTAGGAATCGAATCGCGGGCATTCGGCTGAATGAAAGGTAAGTTAAAGAAAGCGGTCAGAATCCAGTAACAAGTGGAAATGAACACAGCCCGAGTACGCAAGCTGGATAAAGTCCTCTGATCAGCAACAGGGGCTTTATATTCACTTAGAGAATAGCGTATAGACACACTCCCATTTAGACCAAATCGGAAGTTATTTTGCTTCTAGAATAGGAAGAGCACGTTCTTTACTTCGTTTAGACAATCCCACGGAAACAGCCCAACGGCTTATACTCTATATCGACACAGCATTCTACTTAAATAAAGACATATTCTCATAAATAGTAGTAAAGGATGTTACGTACGCGCCTCTAGCCTACTATTCCCAGAAAGAGAACGTCAGCCATAAAAAATGAATTCAAAAGTTTATACTTAAAACACGGACTTTTGGAAGAAATTGAATAAACAATTGATATAAAAAGGGGGACTTACCACATAGCAAATTGGAGGGAAATGAGCACTTTGCTGCTAAATTACGATATTTAAATAAAGGAAGCATAATAAAGGAAGTTCACCTAATTAATGCAGGAATCCATTAATCTGGCGAATAAGCACCCTTCGTTAAATCATTTTAGGTTAGAGGGGAGTTATTTGATCCATTCTATTTCCGGAGTGAATAAGATAAGGTATACGGGATTTCTCTTCTCTAGGGTCTCAGTACCTCATTAATCAGTCGCATAAAGGTACTCGGTGCGTGCATGGGTGAGACTGAACGGCATCACGAGCCAAGCAAAGGAAGTTTTATGATCCATCCATTAGGAATCTTCTGATTAAGTCCATCAGAGAGGACGGAGCTGATTCGAGAGCGCTTCTCTTTGTTATTGTTTTCACAACTATGATCGGAACTTATTTACCTTTTCAGCACTCTGGCCCTATTGTTCTTAAAGAAGGGTTAAGCTTGAGGTTAACATTTTACCGCAGATTCCCATTTCTCTAAACACTTACAGTTGTCCGATGTGGGAATCGATTCATCGACGGAACTTGTCTTCCTTACTGGCAATGACCTAGAATGATGAAAGTCGAATCGAACCAACAAGGACAGGAGCAGCTTTGCATATAACTTCTAAATGTGAATGGGTCATAGAAGCTAGGGATAGATCTCTCTCTTTCCATTCTAAGATTGACTCTTCCTTCGCAAAACCTACCCCCTCCGGCTACAACATAGACGACTAACTAGTTTTACTTTCCTGCGATTGCCTTTCTTCAGTGAGTCCCTATCCCCAGAGCTATGATCCGCTCCTCTGGAAATGAAATAAACTGCATCTGGCCTGCTTTCGGCTTCGAGAATCAAAACCTGCCTCTTCATTCGGTTCCATGGGAGGAGGTCCCAGCTAAAAAGAAGGGGGATCCATATGTTTTTTGAAATGAGGTAGGTGCAGAAAGTTATCCCATTCTTGAGAAAAGACCAGTGCTTCAGCGACATTAGATGGGTTCCCTCTCTCCTGATTCAACAATTGGCGGATCAGATCTCTTAGTTAACCACATCGCTATATTTTATTGCTCGAGTTGACATTGGGCCGATACTTCTATTTTCTTCAAAACCACGAAATGGAATAGAATGCTTAATAGGCAGGCCCCTCCTTTCATGTTAACATACGTCTAAGATTTTAAGTTCGAATCGTTGGTGCATAGATTTGTATCGCATTTGCTAGTTAGTCTTATGTTACCTGACCTGACAGAGCTCAGTGGCTTGCTTTAGAGAGTAGAGGATCGCTTAAAATATTGCATTTCCGCATAGATGGACTCATGGGTAATCCCCTGACAGAAGCGGCTTCTTCTCCTTGTCAATGACTTTATACACCCATTCTCGCCCGTGCTTGCTGGTGAAGCTACCCTTATGGAATAAGTTGACAGGAATGATACGTGCACGCCTAACAGTAGTCGATTCTAATCGTTGTCTTGTACCCAACATGCATGAAGAAAGAGTTTAATAGCATTTAAATAGTTGTACAAACACTTCGTGCCTGTGGCCTCTGGAAGCAGATCTACGAGACGGAAATGAAATGATTGTGAGGGGATGAACCGATGTCTAGAGCACTTTCTCCAGCCTCGCTTGCATCGCCTCGTCGTACTTTGTCACAAAAACCTACGAACAAAAAGCTACATATCTGTGTTCCCCTCTCATGTATCCAATTTTACAAAAACGGAAAACCATCAAATCATAATAACTTCCTACACATCATATCCTCCACTACAATATCCAATATTGGACAAAAACATTGCACGAATGACTTTTCGTATACCATTTTCTTCTTCAGACGTCCAATCTACCTGGTCATAACAAATACATAACCCACCATACCTTCCACGGGGTCTTCTTGTTGACGTAAGCATAAAAAAATGAGTTCATCGACTCACTACGCTGCGTTGTCGACATGCCGGCCCTTCAAGTATCCTTGACATGGTCGGCTCGTTTTTTCTTTCAGAGGAAAAGCGCCGGTGATCATTAGCCAAGTGACTACCGTTTGGGTAGTAAAAAAGAGTCCATCTGTATCCACCAACTATGAATTCTGGGGACTCGATGCGCTCTCCTATATTCCGATCTACGTCGGTTGAATAGCCTTCGATGCGAAATAGGTGGATCCCTCTCATTTCGTGGACTGGTCTGGTTGAGGTTGTTGTCCCCGTAGAGAATGTGCTTTTACCAAGGGGGTCCATTTTGATTGGTGGATTTCCGAATTCGATTGACACGCATCACCCGAAGACGTTCCGTTTTGCCAAGTCATACTTTGTTTTCCATACTTGTGGGACCGAGATGCTATTTACTATCGTCGACGACAGCAATATCAGCTCACGAAGGACGGTAAGAGTGCACCTTTTCTCACGCGATCGAGTTCAGCAAGGTACAGACCTAATCTAAGCAGGCCAAGTGAAAAGAATGGTCAACGCCTCTCCAAAATTCGTACTATATGAACTTTGTCTTCTTTCTTTGCTCCATATATTTATATTACTCATATTAGGGAAGTTTTCGTTCGTAACGTTAGTAGTTACTCACTGGAACGAAAAGCAGCGAGACTGTACTTCTTTGGTTCGTAACGTGCCTACGTTACTCACTGGAGCGAAAAGACGCTCGACCAACGGGAGAGGCAGCATCGCTGTGCAGGAACCTGGCGAAGCATAAATTGATCCAGTAGCCTGCCTTATAATTGATCAAGGGATTTAATGAAGTCCTAGTCCCGTACTATTTTAGGATAGTTTTTATTGGATTTTTACGATGTTGCTCGTCATGTTTCACCCGGATAAGAATCCAAAATCAGGCTGTACCAACTATAGAATAGTGGATAAGCCGATGTGGAAGACAGACAAATGATGAACTAGCTTACTTCTGACTCACTTCACATTTGTCTATCTATGATATTCATCGCTTCGCGCCTACAACTACACCAATTCAATGATCGGACATACATCCGAGTCGATGTCTTTCCCCTCGGTAAAAATGACTTAACACTATAGATGATATTAGACAATCCTTCTCCAAAAAGCAAATGCCCGCCCGCATGGAGGTGAAGCAAATCAACCCGTACCGACCGCTGCTATGAAGCATTGTAATTCCGATAAGCTCGACACGACGCAGACAGATTCCGATATATGAATACCGGCCGGCGCAGGCAGACGAGCGAAGGCAGCTCACCTCGCGTACGATTTGAGTTAGGTGATATATCTCCGGCCAAGATTACTCGTTTAGAGAAAGCATACCTTTGATACAAAATCTTAATACATATTCAGACAAAAGCATACTGTCTATGCAACCTCGCCTGCAGAACAAGGCAAACCGCTCGAGGCTCACTCACATCTCTCGCATTTCAAGTTAGTTCGCGCGGGAATGGCTTTTGCTTTCTTTTACTCTGGCTCCTCCCTCAGATCTTTCAGTTCACCAGGTTGGCTCTTGTCTGCCCATGGATTCAGCAGCTCCTTGAATCACCTATTTGGATCTCTGCTTGCTTTCAACTCACGCACGAGTTACGACCGACCATAGAAATTAAGGAAAGGAAGGACAGCTGCGGATACGATTAAGTACTATGTAGTAGAAGGAACTCATTACAATAGAGTACCGACGGATTGAATTTGGTAGGATGATTCTCTTGCAACTTTGACTACTAGCTACGAAGGAAGGCAACTACACTATCTCCTGGATCAATTCATGGAACTACTCAAAACTAAGGTAAGGCTGGCCCCATACTCTCAAATGCATTCCCGCTCAGCCGATTCTACACTAGAAGGACTTTCTCCTGTCTCCATTCTCTTAATACATCGTGAACACGACCCTGGCTCCATAAGCCATTCACCTAGTAAGCATGCACGCACTAGTTCAAAAGCATTGAATTGAAAGATGGATGAGTCAAACAATGAAATCAAGTCCTGGGTGGTACGTAGGGGATAATAGAGCTTAGGAGTTCGTGATATACCTTTTAGGAATTGCACACTATACCAATAGGAGTGGAACGGTTGGTTCTCTTGACTACTTTCTTTAATTTATACATAAACTACAAACTATGATATCGTATGGGTGATATCGGGTTGCTTGAGGTTCTTAAATTCCTCAGCTGTGCCTATCACTCACTCTCTTGTTCTCAAACCTTTCTATGACTTCTTTCACTTCACCAATTCTGCCCACTGTAGTAGCCCCCTAGTCCCACTTATCCCTTCATACTAGCCCTCCGCTCGGCCTTTTAAATGCATTGCTGCCAGCTCCATCTTATGCCATTCAGGAATTTGGTAAAAACTACCGTAGTGTTCACATTTTCGAACCTGGATTCTCTCCAGAGCGGAAAATCTACTCTATGTATGATAGGTAATGTTTTATATTACTGGTATTGTGGTATAGCTGGGTGCAAAGGTTGGTTAGGATTTGGATAGGTAGGATTTGACTTCAGACGACAATAGTGTTCTTTACTATTCCAGTGCTTATGAGAAAGGAGAAGACCTTATGAACGTATGCTTGATGCTAAGTAAATCTTCCCACAAGGCGGCTAGTCACTCAATAAGGAATAGGATACAGAGCGGAATCCCTACTCCTCAGATTGGCTATCAATGAGATCTGTTTGATAGGTCGATACAGTCAGTCTTGGCTGTCCGAGATTCAACACCAGGCTGGTCGGGATTACCCTTACTAAATACCTACGAGATTGGGTAAGTAGACGACAGGAGGAAGCCCCATATATCCCTTCCTGGGCCACTACTTTAGATTGTTGTAACGTATGCATGCAGAAGAGAGATTCTAGGCCGAGAAAAGCCATAGTAATTCAATGTGACCAGCCAGCACCTATTGGTTGGGATTACTCAAGGTATACCAAAAAGGTTGAGTGTCTCCTCGCCATTCATTTTGGAATGCCATCTAGGCGAGCAATAGTTCTCCGTTTCCTTCGTAATATTTGGCCGAACCCTGAAAGAAATATATAGGGCCCAAAATCTTAAGATTCTCTGGAATCTCCACTGTTGCCTGACCCGAGCAAGTAGTAAGCAACTGTAGCGAGCACTGACTAGTTTCAGAGAGTCTCTGCTTTTCTTCCTTGGAATAAGCGTTCCAACTTACTGAGCTACTGGACAAAGAGGAGTATATACCCGGTCCAGGAAAGCTAGGGATAGTTGTTGATGCAAGGGAAAAACAAAATAGCACATCTGTTTGCTTGGCTGTCCCAACTAATTACCTGCTCTTGACTGAGCTGACTGCTCGTTTCACTAGTCCTGTAGCAACTGAGCCACCAGCCCATTTCGCTCCAACTTTCCTTGGTGCATATCAAGCTGTCCCTAGGCATTCCACTGTCTCGCCTGCCTTGGAACCTGCTTAACTAACTACTGCTGAGCCAACTAGTGCCTTCCTTATCACCAGAAAAAAGCTACTTGTTATAGTCGTTCATGTAGCACTGTGCTACCATTCCTTTCTACCCAACTAAACTAGTCATTTACTCAACACACCGGTTCGATATATATGCGAGAGTAAATATAGAAACTCTTGGCTTGTCTTATATTATATTGAAACACCCTAGTATAAATGAATCATAAAAAGAGATGGGTCCGTCCTTCCAGGTCTCTTAAGGAAGAGCCGGGGCCATGCGAAGTCAAGCTCATCTTTGTACTTATCGTGACTTCTCTCTTTTCTGTAAGCTCCGATTTACATGAGTAAAAGGGCAAGTTTGAGTTGATTGATTGTCAAGATCTTCAAAACGAAATTAAGCCTTCATTCTACCCACTAACATGATATCTTCTCTTATTTCAGTCGAAATCTGGAGCAATTCTATTCTCTTTTTCAGTAGCATCAACTGTCGAGTCGAAATTAATTAGGTTCAACTCCTTTTTCTTAGAGCTAGATGTGATAAGGAGAGAAGCACTTCAACTTCACTAGCTGCAAGAGCGAGGGCCAGTGGGGAGAGACTAGATATTTAGTACTCCTCTAGAGGTCTTGGGTGATTCGCTCGTAAGCCCAACTCTTTCTCATTCAGAAAGTATAGCTCGAATGTAACGGAGAATGTCCTCCTTTATACCCGGATCCGGTCATAAGGTGCTAGGCTCATTGTTGGGGAGCAAGCCATATGATGCTGTAGCTTTAGCAGCAGCCGTAGCATTGTATCTCTGTCTAATAGCTTTCATTCGAGTATTTCTTCTTTGAACGTGTGAATAGCTAAACTCATGCTAATTTAGGGGCGGGGGGAAATACTTTCATTCAATCTCTGCTTTCGGAACTCCCGAACTAGATGCCGGTGACCACCACCTTGTCAACAGAGAGAAAAAGAAGAACAATGGATTTTTCTCTTGGTAAAAGTTGACTTACTTCCTTCACGGGGTGAAAGAAACTTGCCTGCTTTTCATTTTTCCTGGTAGGCCCACCCTTACTTTATACTCTTCCAGACAGACAATCCTGGAATACCCGGGAAAGAGTAAAGCGGGTTGAAAAGAACTCGCTTAGCAGCCTGGTAGAAAGTCTCAACTAGCTTCTTACCTATCCCTCTATATCTTTGAACTCCCTAAATGAAATACTAGAAAAAGATCAGTCATACAAGGGAGTAAACGGACCCGAACTCCTTGTAAAGCAGGTAAACAAGGGTTTTTAGAAGAAAGTTTACTATAAGCGACGAGGCTTCTTAAAGAGCTGAGTAGGTAGAAATGTCCGGATAGCATACGCACTGTCCTAGCCTAAAAAGGCAGAGTAGAAAGGAGGGTAGAAAGCCCGAAGTAGTTGAAATAGCAGCAGGCGGCAAGAGAGTCTTCCTCTACAGGAAACCAGTGCTTTTCTTTCCCTAAGAGTAAGCGGACATATCTGAACCCAGACTAGGTATATGGATCTCTTATACTCTCTCGCTAGCTTATCTACTAAGACTTACACTCTCGAGCTAGCTTATCTACTAAGATAAGAAAGACCTACTGAATGATAAGAAAGACCTACTCTACTGAATATTGCTTGTCCGAAGACTGGTCTCCAATCCACTGACTCGCGGGAGAGTTTGGAGGAAAGAATCGCTATGAATTAGAAGACAGTAGCACCCGGAACTCAAGTAGGAGATAAATATAGCGTTGACTCAAACCGGTCTGAAGAGGAAGATATCCCCCGTGCCTCTTCCTAAGGAACTTCTCCAACACTGAAGCAGTGAGGAAGCGGAGCTTTTGAAAAAAGTACTCGGACTTCTCTCCTCAGTCTTTACTCTATGATTCTTTTTTTTCATTCTTGTAAGGCTTATTCTTCTTAAGAAGCAAGGGATTGACTAAAAAGTACGACGACACATTCTACTTTTCTAGCTGGCACTTATTGTTATTACTTTAGATTGGGTAGACCTTCGGGCTTTTCTTTCAATTTCAATTAACTACAAAGCTTTTCCTTCTTTTAACTCATATTCGGTTATAAGAAGCTTGGCATTGGCAAAAAGCACTTCTACTTTCAAACTCCTATATATAGTGGTTAATGCCTTGCTGGCGCTTTCCTTTGCTTTCATTCTATCTTTTCCCACTCGTTCCAACTCTGGGTGAGCTTAGCGCGACTGACCATAAAGAATTCACTTATCTAGGTTCTCACTGCTGGAGAAATACCGCTGAAATAATTGGTTGAAGTTTGAGTTAGGGCCTTAAATACAGCCGGCAATTAAGCAATATGCGTCAAGCTAGTAGTTACTAAAGTAGTAGATCGAACTGCTGAATAATATGGGATTCCTCGCTTCAACGTTTCAGTTTTCGAACTCAAGTATTCATTTAATTATCTTTGTTTTCTGATACATCGCATTGCAATAAAAAGAGGCGATATATATATAAGATTTCCATTTCTGTAACTATGATCAACGCACGCGCCTAACCATGGTTGAGAACAAGTGGGGGAGAGCAATTGGATAGAGCGCTGCTGGCATGACTCAGTAGACAAATAGAATCTTCCTTCTGTTGAGGTTTTTTATTCTCAGGACTGGACCATTCCAGCGAGTGTTTGTGGAGTGCAGAACTTGATACGTCCAGTGAAGGTCTAACAGCCCCATTAAACTTGCTAAGGGCATAGCGGGATTGAAAACTTTGATCGATAGGTGGGTTCATCCTACATTTTATAGATTCGCAACTTAAAATGGCGAGTATTACTTTTTACTATAGGGAAGCATAATTTAGTAGTTGGTAGCGGAGCAGACCAGAACGGAATCTGGGAGGATTGCTGGCTTTGGAGTAAGAGAATTATTAACCAGAGCGGCAGGTGAAGAAGGGGGGCTTCCATTAGCAAGAACAAAAGAAAGTCATGGTTATCCCTATATTTTATTGTCTTTACAGGGTTCCAATAAGTAGTAGTAGCGGGCTTTTCCTTCTTTGTAATCTGTTTTCGCAGTGAAAGCACTTACTAGGGGTAAAGTTATTGTCTTCCTTTTTCCTTTCTGCGGGCTTGGACCATGTCTCGCATGATAGGAGGATCTCGACCAGCCCCACACCAGCCCTCCTGAACAACCAGTCACGGCGGAATCAAACATGCACCTGCATAATGAATGAAGCAACTAGAAAAAAGGATATCAAATCAAACGTAAGGCAATAGAACGTTATGTAAGTTTCAAACTAGGTTCAACAAAAGACGGGAGGGATACGACCAACATATTCGATCACAAAATATATATATATAGTCAAAGAGATAAGACTACACGCATATATACATCAATATCATATTGCACTCGATTATATAAAGGTGCGAGATCATTGTCATCGAACAAAACAAAGGAAAATGTCATTTTATTTTTGGCTCTCTCTCGACCAGAGAGTAATTATGATATTGGCGTGTGGGTTCTACCAACAATTCCCCCGAAATGCCCAACCCAAGGTATAGACAGGCGCGGGCGAGCGAGCTCTTTTATATATAAGTGGTGGATTTCTCCTAAAACCATAAACTAGAAGTTAAGCCAGATGCTTCTTGTGATTCACTCACCTCCGGTTTGGTTTCACTAATGAGCCTAGGGGCTATATACTATGTGATAGGCGGGGGGAGTCATGAATGAGAAAGCACAGGCAAACCAAGGCAAGGGGCAAAGAATCTAGCTTGAGAAAAAAAGAATAGAAAAGGAACAGGGAAGTAAAAACTTGACCACACTATAGCCAAAAGCACGTGCAATCAAAAGATGTAAGAAAGATAAATCACGGAATTATTAGCCTCTGATGAGTTTCAAGATGGACCTTTAAAGTTCTATACTATAGCTAAAATTATGGATAAGAGGATACTGAGAGCTCGCTATGAGAAGTTTGTATTGGATCTGGCAAAAGCATATAGTGGATTTAGGTTGTATTTCCCATCTTTCGTGCATGAATGGTAGGAGATATTAAGTTTTCGTGTACTGTATAGACTGGGATGTCCTTATTAATACACCTATGAATGACATAACAAGCTAATGCAGCATCTTTCTTATGAATGAAGGCTCTCCAGGTTTTACCTTTTAAGACGTTCGCGATACACCTCCTTCCGCGCCCGCATAAGACCAATAATAGTACAAAGCTCATCAATGAACTTCCTATCTTTCATATCTGCCCTGAACCAAACTTATCCCTAAAAAGAACATGAGAATTCTTATTTTACATTGAACTCACGCTTCGAAAGATTATAAAATTCCTATTGATTGAACCCTACATTGAAAAATTCCCGAGTACGGAACTTACAACGTGAGACATGCATGTGTTTTAGTTTACCGGTCTAATGCGGATAGTCCTATCAGGTCAATGGAGTGAGGAGAAAGGGTTGAGCTAGAAAGGCGGGAAACTGTTTATAAATATAATAAGCATCTTCCCAAGTAGCATCTTCTTCAGATAGATGAGACCAATGAATGAGCCACTGGAGAACAGAAGTATTGCGCCTTTGAATAGTTCTAGGGTCCAACCAAGGGCTGCGCAGCACAAACACCATCCTGACCTGGCTTAGGCAGATACGCTTCTGGGGCAATCTGAGGTCCCAAACGACGCTTCAGTTGAGAAACATGAAATACTGGATATACCAATGACCCAGCTGGTAAATTTAGCCGGTACGCAGTACTTTTCCAAACCTTCTCTTTGAATATAGAGAATACAGTTCGGGTATACACATTCCGTGCTTCTGACTCAATTGGATCACATGACCACCCTTCTTGGGCAGATCTGACTGACCTGATCAAATCTCAATTTGTTAAAAAAGAAAACATCAGTTCTTATGAGGAAATTAAGAGGTTGAATCAGACAGGGACTGTCAGAGAATACATGAAGCAATTTTACATTATAAAATCAAGGTCACATGTTGAATTTCCATATCTACCTGTATCCCTTTATGTCACTGCCTTCACCAGCGGTCTGAGAGAGGATATTAAGCATTTGGTGCTATCTATCTCAGCAGCACCAGACCCTGTTGAATGTATTTCAATATGCTAATTCTCGATTGCTCTACCGTACCTGAGTAGTAAGTGTTGACTCATGCGAGTCACTCCTTCTCAGCTTTGACTTCTTGGCTTTTCACTGGTATCCGTCTTTCACTTAAGCTAAGCCATTGGCATGACCATTCGTTCTGCCCGCTCGTTCACTCCACCTCACGATATTGGTACTTTCTCTTCGTTCTTTCTATATTAAGGCGCGTAGCGGTTCACTTTGAGCAAAATTTCTTGCCTGAAACACCCGCAATCCACACAGTCTTTGTACCCTTTCAGTGTACATAGTAGCAGTCTTTTATAGTTCCATTCGTCCTTCTGCCTTCGATCGAGTGAAAGCTAGGGTAAGTGGGAGAGTAAAAAAAAGTGGGAGTTACGAAAGGACGGGGAATAGGTTCATACAAGGCAGTTGGACTGTCTTTCCTTCTATCTTTTTTGGAAGATTCTGTCTAATGTTCTTAGAATTAGAACAGCTTTTTTTTTTGTGTAAGCCAGCAGGAAGTCAAATGCGCAACCCACTTCTTTAGTTGAGTATAGGGCAAGTGAATATAATCTCTCTATAGGCGGCGGGGGCCCTAATAGGTAAGTACTAGTTTGGCTAGTTGGTAAATGATCAGTTTAGCTAGTAGGTAATAGGTTCAGTTCTACCCCAAGGCGGGAAGGAATTGAGACATGCTTTTGCTCCTAAACGTCTCGCTCAGATCCAGGCGCTTTCTTCCTTTGGATTGGCTTGATAAAGATGGGGCGGCTTAAAGCGCTTGCCAGCCTGGTTGACTTTCTCTTTCTCAAGCTCAGCCCATAAGTCCTTCTATGGCTTCCCGCACAAAAGATGGTTGGAGAATCGAAATAAAGCATAATCTCTCTATCACCTGGCCTAAAGTATTCCTGCCCAAGTACTCATTCATGATCAGAGCAAAGAGCAGGGTTCGTGGCACTCCTTTTTTTCTTAAAGGGTTTGGTGTATCGGCATAAGGCAAAGAAGGGTTTTCTTGCCGAAAGCAGTGTTCAGACCTCAATCTGTAGCGGCGCACTTCCCTCTTATGATTGCTTTTCAAGGACATCCGGATAAGGGGACTGAGAGAGTAGATATGGGACTTTTCCTCATAAAAGCCTATATAGGTGGGTGGTATGATAGTAAGTCTTTTCCTACTGATGTGTTCAGTCGATGGCTTGATTCTCCTCCGGGGCTAAGGGAATGGAAGAATCCAACTTTCATTGCATACGTTTTTGTTCTTCTCCAGATTCCGTTTCATGGCTTTGAGCTTCCGGACTACAAGGATTTATCTTTTAACTCTTTCAGGTGGAAATCGGAGGCTTAAGGGCGGATAATCTCATAGTAAGGGTCCCCTTCATCCCTCCCTTCCTTGCAAATGCTTTTTTATTAAGCGTCAAACTATACCAAATCAAAAAGTGGAATAGAGTATCCCCCCTGAGGAGAGCTATTCTTAACCTCCTAGCGTTGGGCTCACTGGGTTGGCTTCGGCTTCCTCTCGTGAATAGGCATAGAATAGATTCCTTATCCTTCTCCTCCGGGCCTAGGCGGACCTAACTTAGTACAATTTTATCGATCTCACGCTGCTGGGAAAATGTTCTTCTTTACCAGAACTTTCCATATCAAGTCCTATGGAAGAGGTGCGATCTTACTTTGTCGGATGGCGCCAAGAAGCAAAAGATGAATCTTAGATACTAGCGTCTGATACTTTAGCTGACAAAGAGGCACCGTCAGTTGAAGAAATGCAGAGTCCTGAAGGTGATGATGGTGTCATACCCCGGCAGTTTCCGCATCTCCTCATGAGGTCAGTTGACGAAAATGAATTAGTCGAGTCCGGGCTACGCCCTCTGCTGAAAGAATACTTCTTTCATTACGTAAAGCAGCCAAGAGCTGATCTTATTCGTTGCTTCTTCAATAACCATGGTTGGCGATCTACATCATAAAATGGGATTGAAAGATCTAAAATAAAAGCTCTTGCGGGCGGCTGTGAGGAAGGAGAATGAGAATGTTAGTCAAGGAGAATGGTAACACAAGTGCTTCTAAGTGTCTGGTGCTTTCCCCGGCAAAAGATGAGATAGATGAGCCACTTCATAAAGTTTATTAGGGTATTTTTTATTCTTTAAAAAAGATAAATCATATTACGATAGCTATTTTGCTAGGGATGTCTTAGTCAGAGTGTAGTAGTGGAGTCGGTAGACTAGGATTGCTTCTCTCAAATGGATTGGGATGGGAGCTCTTGTTGCGAATGCAGTCTTCTTCGCACGTACCCATGTTTTCCCTTTCAACCAGTGAGTGGAATGAATCCGTGACTGAAGAACTGTGTCTCTAAAGCAGGAGGAAAGGCCAAGACGTCCTTTTTCTGCCCTATGCATTGTTTTCGACCCAGCACCAGCACGGCGGCATCATGTCCGGCACCACCACACTGAATTCATGCCAGCTGCCCGGCAGCTGAGAATATTACCTGTAGTTTTTGGGTGCATTTCCTAGTCTGATAGACTTTTGGGCACTAAAATAAAAAACACCTGGTAAAAGATTGATTTACCTCTGTTCATAGGTCATCCGGTGTTCATAGGTCATTTTCATACCTTTTGTTAATTTCTTTATTTTCCTACTCCTTTGTTTCACATTTGCTCAGAGGGAGAAAAACTCTTACCTGACTTAGTGGAGTAAGTGGGGATTGACGACTTGACCATTTACTCCAATTGTATATGAAAATTACTCTTTGACATTTATGAAAAAATAGTGGATTGAGTTCTTTTACTTGCTCATTGGAATCCCTTTTAATAGCTTTGTTTTGACTCCAGGATATGAAAATGACTTACTAGAATTACCTAGTTCAGATGCTCTTCATTTCCTATCACAGTCAGTGATAGAATTACCTGTGAGCTAATCTCCTTGCCTTGGAATTTAAATATTGGACTGCTGCTTGAATTACCGCTCATTTCCTGCCAGCTTAGCAGTTTAGAAAAAAAAAACGTAGGGGTTGAAAGCCTTTAGCAAGTAATCCCTTTTCGCCTTCCCCTGCTTTCCGTTAACTTCTCCCTTCCTATTCTTCTTCGTAGTCCAGCCCCAAGGGAGGGGTTTAAGGGGAGAGCACAGCGATAGCAGAGTGATTGATGCTCCCACCCAGGTCAATTTGCCTTCCCTTTGGTAGACATGCTCCGGGAGAAACCATCTTTGGTTTCTGTAGCTTCTGCTCGGCGCATCTCTTCTTCCTTTAGATAGAACAGAAGAGTCTGGGCAGCGTGCACTCTATTCAGCAAAGCAATCATTCGTCTTCTTCTTTCCTAACCTCTTATACATACTACCGCCTATTTCATTATACTACGGGTGCAAGCTATTCGCATTATTCTATTCGTACGTACCCCCAAAAAGTCTTAATGCTAACATGCGTGCCTATGACTTGAAAAACGTATTTTTTTTTCTCGGCCGCGGATGTTCAACATAATATTAAGAAGAAAAGTCCGTCCATCCACTTAGTTAGATAGAAAGAAAGACTTTGGTAAACAGAGAAAGGAATCCTTAGCCTAAGGAAAGGAATACTGTGTGTGCCAGCCTAAGGTATTAGGCGAGGAGGTAGTGTATGAAGGAGCTTTCTAAAAGAGTGAGCCGCCAACCAAGGTCCTACCTCACTGTGAGTCCCCCTGAGTGAGACTATATTATTTATATAGATAGTCTATTATTCATAATTGTAGCAGCAGAAGAGTTAACACTTTGATTGATGTTAAGAAGGTCGGTCTCAGCTCCACTTATTAGATATCTATCAAAGCAATATGAGGAGGTTAAATGTTCGTTCAAGCCCTGCCCGTACTTTTCAATTTGTAGCTTTCATCGCCTATGTCTTTTTTCTAGGGCATCGATCTGGAATAAGAAGTTGCAAGAATATTCCAAATTCATGATCTGTATCAGTACTCCCTCCAGGAGAAAGAAGATCGGTTGAGACAGGTCTTGCTTTTTTCAATCCTGCTTGCCTTTGGAGTCAGAGCCGTGCTTTGTGAGTCAGAGCCCTTTGGCTATGAGCCTTAGTAGTAAGTATAGATAGTAGGGCGGCGGGCAGTGGTCAGTTCCAGATGCTATTGCTTCACTACTTGTATTAATAGCTTTTCCATGAGCTGATAAATCTATTTGGTAAACCATCCTAGTAAGGTCCATGGTCTCCTGAGATAAGGAACTGAAAGTGGAAGCTCATTCAAAGTTATCCCTTTTCCACCCTATTCACCAACACTATACCCTCCGGCACTCTCTATACCGAAAGGCAGTACCTATATATAAAGAAAGTCTAAAGCGCTTTCACTAGGTTAGAGTTTAGGTAGGCCGGCCCCAATCCCAGACAAATATATTATTAAAGCATCCTTCTCCTGGCTGTTTAGTTATAAATCCCCATAAGAAAGAGGATTTGGGATCTGGTTTCTTCTCTTCCTAAGCCAGTTACTTACACTTTAGGTCCTGCTATTCAATTAACGGATGCAGATGGGAATCCTTTTCCATCTTAGAAGACTTTTCTATTGCAAATGTTGGAGCAGAGAATGAAGTCCGATAATTCACGTCAAGCTATGGTTAAAAGAATTCCCCTGTAGGTTTATCTGGACAAAAGGATTCTGGAGGTTTCATGAAGTGATCTAAGAAACTTAGGCAGCAAGAAAGGCCGAAGGGTGATCTTGCTATGTTAGATTAAGGTGACATTCTTATTGATGAGAGTAAAGTTCCACCTCTTAAGACCAAACCAATTGAAGAGAATGCTAAAATATCAAAAATCGCAAAGAAAGTCTCATGTTGCTCCTCTGAAAACGCGTATAGTAGTCTCATTGGCCTTGCCTTCGTCGATGGGACAAACGCGGAAGTGTATGCGTTACTGTACTGGGAAGCTAGCATTTGGTTTTGTCATGGAAGAAAGAATTTGTTTTTCGTTGGGAAAGACCCACGCCACAAACAAAAGTAAGTCTTCCTTTCTTTGTTCGGGAGCAGAGCTTCAAAAGATGGGAAATTCCAATGATTCTTCGTTCATTAGAATGTCGATTCCTCACAATCGCTCTTTGTGATGCTGCGGAACCATGGCAATTAGGATCTCAAGACGCAGCAACACCTATGATGCAAGGAATCATTGACTTACATCACGATATCTTTTTCTTCCTCATTCTGATTTTGGTTTTCGTATCACGGATGTTGGTTCGCGCTTTATGGCATTTCAACGAGCAAACTAATCCAATCCCGCAAAGGATTGTTCATGGAACTACTATCGAAATTATTCGGACCATTTTTCCTAGTGTCATTCCATTGTTCATTGCTATACCATCGTTTGCTCTGTTATACTCAATGGACGGGGTATTAGTAGATCCAGCCATTACTATCAAAGCTATTGGACATCAATGGTATCGGAGTGCGCCTCTTAACGAGGGTGATTTAAGTGCAACGAAATGTACCGGTGGTTCGCGAAGCATCTGGCTTACCGGTCATCTCCCATTCCCGTCGTCGAGAGACTAAAAGAACTATAGCATGCCAGAAACGGGGAGTTGAGGTGGTTAGACCTATACCCCGAAATGCTCCCAGCATAGGAGCCTATGGTTCCATTCTTGTTATTGCTGGAGGTACACATACCTCTTCTCGGTGTGGTGGAAGAGCGATATACGAAAAATAGATGCTAAGCCTGTAATGTCCGATAACGGGGCTTCAGTAGTGAATCTATCGGCACCACAGCAGTGGCATACAACTTTGGACCTAAGGGCCGGCCCCGTTACCTTTCGGAATGGGGGATCCCCGTTGGCAACAACCACGGTAGTAGTTGCGGAACTACTGGGCCAAGAGAGGACAACCTGTTGTTCCTGCTCCTCCTTCTTCGCTTCGGGGACGGAGGTCCTACGGTAGGTAAGAGCACGCACAAGCACTTGACCGAAGGGGACCAGCGCTTCTACTCCTCCACCGAGGAGCCGTTCTTGCGAGAAGCAAGGGATGTCGTGAACGGTGGGAGGTCAAAGAAAGAGAATTGACCTCTGAATACAGTGATCCTATGATCTAGATAGACTCCGTCCTTTTTTTTTAGATAAGGGTGACTCAAGAGGGGGTGGGAATTCGAGGTCTCATGAACGAGTTTTTTTTTCGTGGACAAACATACTTTCCGGTCAGGCCTATGGAGGATCCTTTTAGATCTACGGGCCGGCCGTTCACATGAGCATAGGGAATCTATACTCGAGCCTTCGACTTGGCCCCTGACAGGATAGATGAGGAATCACTCTTGATCTGATTTATTGGGGCCTACAACTTCGCCAAAGCCGACTAGCATCCCTTTCCACTGCGCATTTTTAGAACAAAGAAGACTACTAAAGGATCGAATTCGCTTTCCGTGGTGAACTGGCCGTCCCATACCTTCATTTTGTCTCATGTGTGTTGAACATTGTCTTCCTCGGTTCCAGCTTCACTGATGTAGGTAGGGCTGGGCGAGAAAGGGTCCCCTCTTGCCTATTAGTAAGCGGGCCTTCGATTCCACCGGGGTCTTACGGTCTCATAGAGGGGGGAGAACTACCTAACTAAAGAAGAATAGCGCTCTTTAAAAATAAGAGTAGGCGTGGAGAGCTTTTTGCGGGGAAACTTGCAAGTCAAGTTTGGGGGGAGGCGGGCGTCGACCCAACCTTATGAGTATTCGGACTATAACAGTTCCGATGAACAGTCACTCACTTTTGACAGTTATACGATTCCAGAAGATGATCCAGAATTGGGTCAATCACGTTTATTAGAAGTTGACAATAGAGTGGTTGTACCAGCCAAAACTCATCTACGTATGATTGTAACACCCGCTGATGTACCTCATAGTTGGGCTGTACCTTCCTCAGGTGTAAAATGTGATGCTGTACCTGGTCGTTCAAATCTTACCTCCATCTCGGTACAACGAGAAGGAGTTTACTATGGTCAGTGCAGTGAGATTTGTGGAACTAATCATGCCTTTACGCCTATCGTCGTAGAAGCAGTGACTTTGAAAGATTATGCGGATTGGGTATCCAATCAATTAATCCTCCAAACCAACTAAACCGGGGAAGCTGAAGCGGAAATGCAATTCTCGGGTGAGGGAAGGGGGAAGCTCCAGGAAGGCTTCGCTCGCTCGCTCAAAAAGCTCTAACGCTCGTTTACGAGTGGAGTGCATAAGCCCTTATTGAAGTAGGGCGAGGCCTTACTACACGAGCTCGTAAGTAAAGCACGGAACGAGCCTTGTCTACGAAGCTTCGCTTCATCATCTTGCTTGCTTCTGGCGAAGCTTAACGCACTATAACATAGGCATGCATGATGGTATGGTAGGAAGACTCCTTTTAAGGCCGACCACTACATAGGAGCGATAGGAAGCCAAGCCGTCAAAAGGAAAGGCGAGCAGCCCTTATTGCAATAGCAAACGGCCTACTTATAGCCCTATTTATACCCTTTCTCGGGGACGGGCCTTACAAGCTCAATAAATTGCAATTCTTCACCTTTTCCTCAGACAGTGGGAATGAATTTTCTTACTTGATTGACATTGACAGATATGTGTACCACACCGAACAAGCAATATGTCATATGCTTGATGTACCAGCCAAGCCAGCTCTTTTTTTCTCCGTTCCCTTATCCTTAGCGCTAAAGTAAAAAGAAAATGCAAGAGAGTTTGTATTTGCAAATGAAAATGAATATGGATCTAAAAAAAATTATATAATCAATCAATAAATAATAATTTTAATAATATACAAAATATCCTTCGCCCCTTATGGTATTCGTTTATAATCTTGTTGACCCTACTCGCTTACTCCTATTTTCCTGCTTTCTTTTTCGACAGAATTCATTCTATTCTATTCTAACTTTCTTGAAAGAATGGGGTTCTCTCTGGGGGGGCTCACCCTCTCTTCCTTTTTGAGAAAGATGGGCTGCCCTGGGAGTCTCGCCTTGGTGATTCTTTCTCTCTTGGGGGTCTTCTTCGGTAGCGAATCCGCTCTCATAAATTGGATGAATTCTTCTGGGTCGGCTTCGGGATCCGCCTCTGAGAGTTGGCAAAAGTACCTCAACTTATCGGAGGAAAATGCCGCGTCCGAACCATCCACAAGCCACACCCCGCCGAACCCTGAACCTGAAGCACCATCCATTTCGTTCTTGCGAGAACGAATCAAAAATGTTATTCGCTCATGCCAGCGTATACGAAAATCCAAAATCCTAAAAAGGATTAACGAAGATCTTCACCTTGAAACGGCGAGCGCCGAGAAGCGGGTAAAAATCGCCCAGGTCCTCGATAACATTAACTGGAAAAGGGTTTTATACCTATACGGGGGAACCTAAGATAAAGCCCATATCGACTTAACAGTTACGGTCCACGATTGGGATCGCGCACGAAAAGGCTAAACACAGCCTTTTTCTTGTCCTCGGGACAGCGGGCTAGTCCCGTGCCTGTTTTTTTGAGTTGGGGTACACAATCTTCCTTGTGACTGCCAAACCAGATTTCCGTTTTTAGGGAGAAGGTGTAGTCTTTTTGAACGGTGGTATCGTCAAGAAGAACGAGGCCCGCCCCATTTCTGGGGCGGGGGGAAGGAGAAGTGGGACTGTGGGTCTCCTTTCATTTCATACAACCTGATGGATTCGATGCTTCTTTTTGGCTACCTTTTATATGACTCTGACTATTGCTGTTAATAGATACCTGCTTGCTTCTTGCTTACTGGCAACCTTTATAAGATCTCCACCTTCAAGCTTGAGTACAAGCAGCTCTTTCAAAAAGGGGAATTCCGGTCCCTCCCTATCCTTCATGTGCTCTTTCAAGATCACCCTCGACAGCGCAGTTAGGTCTTAGAGAAGGAACTGATTTACCTAAGTAAGTAGCCAACTTCCGATAATCATTCCTAGCTTTGCGCTAGATTCAGTATGGTGATACACATTTTAGAAATAACAAGGGATAATAGCTCTTCTTAAGAGAATGGCTGCTTTGGGGGAGTTCTCTTTCCCTCTAACCTCTAACTCGAAATTGAATAAGAGAAGACAAAGCTACGCATTCACTCGTAGCACTCGTTAGGCCCCCCATGAATATGCATGGAGCCATGCGCATGATTCCAAGAGTCACTAGAGGCGAAACTAAATAAGAATAACCTGTAATGTCACGAATGAATGAAGCAAGCACTTTTAGATGGTATCGATCAGAGCCAATCCACCCTGTTCTTTCCTGATTATCGTCACTTAAATGAAATCCCACTAGCTGAAATAGAATCCGTCAAGTAAGAGATAAGCCAGAGATCCAGATCATTAGAACTAACTAAGTAGAATACGAAAACAGTAGGTAATAGATAATCTTGGACTCCACAAGTAGAAGAATAAAATCAAGTGAACGGTAACTACTTTAGGGTCTATGCTACCGGAAAGTCATTATAGAGCTAGTAGACAGTACCACTTCATAGTTGAGGTATGTGACATTCTTTCTCAAACAATCAGGGAAAAATGAGACTGATGGAGCTTCTTGACTACTGTTGGACAGAACTCGGCAGCTGAAGGGGATGGATTAGCCAGAGAGTACTATTTAATTTAATAAGTAAGATGGCAAGAAAGTTCTATCAGTACAGTAATAAGAAGAAAGACTGATAAAGAAGACCTTTTCCTAGCATTTGCTTTCCAAATCAACTTCCATACAGGACATAAAAATCTTGCTTGCTTTAGAGAAGATTCTAAGAAGAATAGACAGAAGACAGACTTATCGACTAAGAACCGAACAACTACTGGAGTAGACGGTTAACAATCATTGGGTAGATGAGCCTACATACCGTCAACTTCTTGATCGCAGAAAAGAGGATATAGGAGAGTTGTGTAGTTCCACTCCATCTACAAAAGAGAAAGGCACTTGCACAATACTAGCACAAACGGATGATAATGCATAAGCACGAAGCAGAAAACCAAGCCAAATGGCTAAAGTCATGTATGGAAAAGAAATCAAATAGAATGTATTGCTTTCTCTATGCCCAAGAAAGGGAAAAGGAGCATATAGGTACGGCTTTTGACTACAAAGCAATGCAAAGTCTTTAGTAGAAAGAGGAGCAGAAAGAACTCTTATTAGGCTTGCTTGTGATTCAGAACCAGCAAGGAAAGAGTAGTCGTTTTCAAAATAGTAAGTAAGATGCCGGGATAAGAACTGTGTGATTTCAGCCTACTTCTACTTGAAAAGCTTCTTCGTCGACAAATTCTTATACCCCCGTTGTCCAGTTTTGAACGATGGGAAAGAGATGGAGAGATACTTAAATCAGAATAGGTTGAAAGCCTTCTTCCCGAACTCGTAATCACCGTCAAAAAAGGAAGAACTTGAACCCGCCACAGCAAGCGTCTCTATGTCCGTCCCAGCACTCGGAAATCAAACACCTAACCCTTTACGTATAGAGTGGAAATTGGTAGCTCGTGTTGGTCATTTTTCAGTCCTCTCTTTTAGCTGGTCATTGGTCAACGGAAGCAACTAGTTCAGCGGATTCGGCACTCTTCGCTCGAAAGTTAGCCTATCTTTCCCCGTCCCATCGATGTACGGACCAAAGCTAAGAACAAGCTACCAAAATGCATAAAAGACAGGAGTTAGACCCCCGCCTCTTTGAGCTCTATTTTTCTGAATCTATTGTTGATGAATGAGTGGTTTCTGACTTTTTTGAAGAAAGAGTTTTATTTTTTAGAACGTGAAGGATCTTCGGTTTGTCTAGGCTCTATCGTCTGTGAAATGGTCAACTTTGAACACTAGCCTCTATGAGAACAGTTACACTACCTCGTCCATGGTCCCCAGAGTGCTCCAAGTCGAGAAAGAGTGGATCGCTCCGTTCGCTTGCATGCGGGATACTTCAGTAGATCGATAATCAAACTCAGGCTCTGGAAGAGTTTATATTGGCAACACATGCATACCTTGGATTGCTTTTGCCTTTGGCCCCTTCCCGCTTACTAACTTGTGATCGTGAAGATTGTTATAGCCACCAACCACTACTTTACCTACTAGGCGTATTGGTCTTTAGGTGCATTGTTCTTTCTTAGCTGAGGATGAAGGTTATTTGAAACAATAAATAAGGGAAGGGCAATTGAGTGTGGGAAAGCCATTCCTGGAACCTACTTTATTTTAAACTGACGATAGCGAGTGCTTATTCAGTTGCTTCAATTGGTGCCTACCTTTATGGATTGGCAGGCTTTCTCTTTAAACGAGGGGCGCCAGACTGCTTGAAAAGGAACTGCGTAAGGGGAGCACATTCTTGGCAGTTAAAATACAATATCGAGTAGTGCAGATACGGGTCCGACAACCATTAATTAAGCACCTTCTTCCTAATGATGCCTTTACCGGCTGGCTACTCTTTCCTCCAAAACACAGCTGCTAGGCGAGGCGCGCTGCGAGCTAACAGCAAATTCAAGAGAGAATGTCCCTGAGAGAAGGGGATCACCAGTGGAAGAAGTGGAAAGTAGAGTTCAACGCTCCGCGCCTGAGTGTTTCTCTATTGCATATTTTCGTATGTAGAGAGTTGGGAGAAAGAGTTCAAATCCAACTTGGTATGCTCTGTAAGGTAAGTCTCGATTGTTTTGGTAAATATCTCATCAATGCAAGGGAAGCATCTTACTAGAGGTACAGTCTATAGGCCTTTTTGTTCGTAACATGCCGTAGTTACTCAAAGGGCTCGGTCCTAGGCAGAAGAAGGCATAAGCTGACCGAAAATAAGTTCCTTCTTTATTAAGAGTAGTATGAGTATGACCCTATTCCTTACTTCAGCTCACCAATCTTGCTCTCCTCATCTCGCTGACGACCTCCGCTTTCGCTAAAAAAGTGTTTCCATTCGTAGTTCGGGGTTTTCCTAGTCCCTGGTTTATTCGTAACCGGCTTTCTATCCTGGTCTTCATCCTCAACAGCTATATTTGTTTGACGGTGTTCGTTGCCAATGCACAATAGTAGGCTTCTGCTTGCTTTCTTCCTGTTCGCATATCCGTATCAGCCTTCTCTTCTTTCGTAGGCAGATTTAGTTCAATTCAACTACTTCATTGAATTCTAATTCATCAATTTGTGGGAAATAGGCCTATACCTTGCTCGCCTTCGCAACTGCCTTCGAGTCTGTGCCTTCCTAGTTTGCCAACCCTATGTTTGATTGCGAGTTCCGGCGGGGTGAGTGTAGACTTGGCTACCCTTATTGTACTCTACGGTGTAATCCAAACCCAAGAGCTTGCATAGGAATCAAAGAACCTCTTCTTCCTCTGTACCTCTAGGGACTCGACTCCTGTAATAGGGCTGAGGGGACTTAACTGGAGGAATGCCACGATTGACAGGACGAAGTAGCTCGAGCGTAAGCGAGAGGGGTGAGCTGGGGAGAGAAAGAAAGCTTGGGTTATAGTAGAATGAATAGTCGAACCAGAGAAAGATATTTGTTTCAATAGTTGTATTGTAATTTGTTGATAAATTGTAGATTTTACAGGCTAGAAAGTAAGCCAGGCTAGTTAGAACAGGAGAGGAGAAACATAAGAATAGCAAGGACGCGAAGCAGTGAGGAATGAAACTGTTCATTTCCCTTATTTACCCCAGTTTAGAGGAAATACTTTTTAATGAAAACTTTAAGACAGACCCGAATAAAGAATTGCCTAATTGCTAAGGGATCAGAAGTTAGGATTAACCAGTTGGAAAAGAGATTGGAATGAGTAGTATAGAGAAGGGGATGAGCTCAGGAAATTAATCAGCATTCCCAAAAGTAGGATAGGCTTGGCAATTCCACTACTTAAAATGGTTTGTGCGTTCCTCGGCAAGAGAATTCTCAAAAGAAAAGCAATGAACCGGTATAGGTAGGATAGGCTTGTATTGTAGGGATAAAACAAAGGAATCCTTCATCTGGCAATGGTAACGTAGGCCTCGTAGGAATCGTAATTCGCGAAAGACCTCGCTGCCGTCAAAGGGGTATGCCACTATTGGATTTGTCAATGCTTCCGGTACTGTGTCTAGGGAGGGGTGCCGATCAATCTCTTAACGGAACTACCGCCGAGCCAGGTAGGTACCCCCGCCTTCCAAGCCGAGGACAGGATATCGATACGGAACCGAGGGCTTAGCCCGCCGTGCCATATTTCATTATTTTATTTCTTTAGGTGCCGTACCAAAGCCATTGCTTAGCCGTCTACAAACATGCCATTTCCTCGCCGTGTACAAACATGCCATTGCTTTGCCTAAGAGCTTATCCGTGTCAATATCCCTAGCTATCCAGATGCCTCCTCTCTTAAACCAAGGCAAGAAAATAAGAGATAACATGGTTGAGTTCGGGAGTTGTTACGTCCAGTAGGATAACGGACTGGATAGAAACATGTTATTGGGTTGGTCTTTTATTTATTCTTTGAATTCAATATCATCATACTGGGTAAGGAAATAGAATCAACAAGCTTACCAGCAGAAAAGAGCTCCTTCGACGTAAGCCAGTCAGCTTTTTGGATCCTTATTCCAAGCCCCGCCTGGCTATAAAACGGATGCCCCAGGACCAGCCAAGTAAGCTGCTCCAGCCATTGAATGCTACGAGTGAGCAGGTCTAGTTCAAGCATAAAAGCCTACTACTTGAGAAGTTTACCCAGCGACACCCATCAAAGCTACCGAGCCAGTCCCTGGTAGTGAAAACCTAGTATAAAAGTGGGCAGCTCCCGAGCCAGTTGGTAAAGCAGGACTAGTAGTTACAGCCAACGAAAAAGTATACTTTTCTGACACCATCGAACTTTATCATAGAATAAATAAATCTTTGATTTGCTTCTTCCTTGCCTAGTGTTGTTTCTGAAATCTTCTGTATCGAAGAAAGGTGCGCCCAGGAAGCTCTTAGAGCCGGTACCCGTGACCCTAAAATCCCAAAGAAGGACCTTACGAGCGAGATCAGATATGAGCAGAGAAAGACGCAAAAGCGCTACTTAGAATAGAATATCTATGCTGAACACAACTGCAATGCCTATTTTCTTTCTGTCTTTAAAAGGAACACCTGTTCCTTGACACCTATGACCTAACAACTTGTCTGGCAAGGGAAACCTATGACCTAATTTCTTACTCGCCTTGTAACCACTAGTTGATCGATCGGAGCCAATAGCTGGCTTGCCTGGACAAGCTGCTTTCCAAGTAGTAAATTATCATCGTTGCAAGCACTATTTGCTTAAGACAAGACATTCTTCTTTTCCCTAAACAAACAATCCTATTCTACAACCCGTCAGTCCTATTTGCTGAAAACAATCCAAACAAGTTCTATAACCAACGCCGACGTAAGGACCGAGTCTAGATACTCCCTAGGTTGGGCACCACTTCGGGAGCGAATAATGCAACTACAGAAGGAAGACATTTATAGTAATATTCCTCAGGCTATGTAACCTATATCGGAAAGTTTATAAGAAAGCACGACTCTTACTCACTTATAGTATGGCCACAAGGTTGAAATTCAGGGATTTTATTAGCATATGGACCTGGGATTGAGATTGACACTATCTCTTGACTTAGAAACATACCAATCCACTGAAGCCCTAAGATACGCTAGAACATATTATGGCAATGAGAAACCTAGATTAGATGAATCCAATTTAGACTAACTCCATCTTTACCAAGGACAGAGATAAGGAATTACTTTGCCAATAGAATGCGGGTACTACACAGTGTGGGTTCATCCGGACTGTCTCGCTCCTTGTCTTAGTGGATCGAAGAAAGTTCTTGGGGCAACATGCTTCCAAGAAAATAAGCAAGGCTGGTGTAGAGTCAATGATTTAGCTCCTTAGTTCTAATGTGGCTCATCTGTATCTTCTCAGACTAAGTTTTGTTTACCTGCATCCGAATGTCATTGAATTCAATTAGATAACCAATGCAAGAGCATCCGCAGCTTGTCATTGATTAGTTCCTAGTCAAACTAGGCGAAGCGAGCGATTCCATTATAGAAAATCCCTGCCAGCATCCGCAGCTGGTCATTGATTATTCTCTAAACACGTGTTTATTTGGCCTAATTCCACTCTCATATCTCACCCTGCTTGCTAGCTATATAAGCACAAACTAGCAGCTCTATGTGATATATAACTTGAAATCATTAAACCCTCGCCTATCTGTGTGCGCTAGCCTATCTGTGTGCGCTCGCCTATCTGTGTGCGCAGCCCTATCTGTATCCCACCACCTCTAATCAGATATTCCATCCGACCTTGCCTCTATAAGGTAGGCACCTGTGTTCCCGTACTAAATATGGCCTCCCCACAAGCATCAGCAGCTAGTCAAAAAGCAAGAGCATAAGGTTCTGGAATAACTCAGAAGTCGGTCTAGGATTCAAAGGAGGACGTCTTGATGAAGTGAAGAACCTCTTCCAAGCCCAATCCTCGCTCTAAAGGCTAAGCTTGATAGATCACCTATTTGCCTGAAATAGAAAGTGGAATCAGAGAAAAGGTAGGTTAATTGTTCTAGGATTGGTTGTCTCATTGACAAGTGATGGGAGTATCAGGGTTTCGATACCCATGGCAACGTGGAACAAGCGAAAGAAAGAGCCATGAAAGCCTAAACCTGAACTGCAGATCCTAGAAGAAAGGTAGCGTAGTCTTGTGGAAATATGCCCATAAGAATTCCAAGAACAATCAAATAAGTAGTGAATTCCCATAAGGAAGAGAAGACACCCTAAACTCTAAAGTACTAACTAAACTAGATAAAGTACTGACTAAACTAGATAGGCCCTAGCCTTCGCTAGGTTAGGGTTGCGATTGTGATAATCCGGGTCAGTCGAGGCTGGTAAAGTAACTAAGTTGCAAAGAAAACCTCAGATAGACTAGCTTAGGAAATGGTGAAGCTTTAGAATTACCAATGGATAAACTGATATGGGACTGAAACCGATTTCAATAGTTCTGAGGCATGGGAGAAGTGGATTCAATGGGGATGATGATGGCCCGAGATAAGAATGGGAAGTTGATCAAGAGTGCTGGCCGTGTTGATGCCGTTGAGTTGCCAGAGAAGAGTTCATTGCCCTTCTCCAAAGCAAAGGTTGGTTCGATTCGCAGTTCACTTTCTATAAGATAACAAAACAGCAGACCCGCCCCATGCTTTTCTTTACGCTGACCCAGCATTCCCCTTTGCATTTCTTTCAGGCACAAAGGGATTCGTTTTTATGAGAAGCGAGTTGTTCTAGGCTGGGCCGATCCCTACCCGTTTTGATCTGACAGCGGACGAACAGAGAAACGTGGGTCTTTTTCTCGCATTTTAGCGATCAATACCGAATCCTCATCTATGCAATTATTGTACTTATTTGATGAAAGACAAAGAAAGAGATCAGGTTATTTATGATCGGAGAAAAGGAAGGGGCGTGGTTGATGTGTCACTGGGAACCCGTAGGAAGGGGAGACGACCGGCCTCATTCACATCTGAAATCGCCAACATGAACACAAACGAAATCGTCGAATTTCGTATAGAAAGAAAAGGAACCACTTCTATTCTCTTTTCTTAGGTATATGAAGAATTGCTTTTTGGTCCCTTTCGTCCAGTGGTTAGGACATCGTCTTTTCATGTCGAAGACACGGGTTCGATTCCCGTAAGGGATAGGTACTTATTCCCGGCCGAATCCATACATTCGCTGAGTAGGCCGACAAGTGCATAAAGCAATATAGCAATGCTATAGAAAGAAATGCGACAGAAAACCTTACCTATTCCTGTACTTGACCTGTCCTTTCATTTCGCTTACTCATAGGCCCCGAAATAGCATCGAGCATTGCCGTAGTTGCTCGATTGGTTCATTTTATGGATCCTTTGCTTTTAGAAATAACTAGCTTTTCCCCCCGCCACTTAACCAACGATGTCCCCTACGATGTTGATCGAGGAGGAATTTCTTTCATACGATCAGACCCAGTCCACTTCTCTGCAATTCATGGGAAATCCTGGCATTCTTGCTTTTATGCCTCAAGTAACTCCTACTTTCCTTGCTTTTGGTGAGACGGAGCACCTGTAACTGAACATTGCTTGCCTAAGATGCAGTAGAAAGAAATTGCAGAGTTAGGTATTATATCACATAGAAAACGAAACGTGGAAAAAAGCTTTTGGTCTTGCCTCGCTCCTTCCTACGAATCTCTTCGTTTACGATGCGGTCACGGACATAGTAGAGAATTTGGCGTTGCCACATAAACATATAAGTAAGGTTGTGGACCAACTATCCGGCATAGAGGGGAAAAAAAAAGCAGTGTGCCTTCTACTCATCGCCCAATGGGTACTCGACCGACTTCAATTGGTTCACGATGTGGTTGAACTCGCTTATGTGCTCGGCGAGGTACTTTAGGCCATTTTGAGGTGAAACAGCCGACGCAGGAGATGAAGTTTGTTTGAACTAAAGGGCGAAAGCTATATATAAATATACCGAAATGAAAGAACTGCTGTTTTTAGCAATTTTAAGTTGGGGAAATAGCTCAGTTGGTTAGAGTGCTGGCTCTGGGAATCCACGGATCACGCCACACTCGGACAGTTCGCCCATTGCCAATATGCCAGATGATGGATTCCTTGGTTTTAGTTAGTCGCTGCTCTTTCTATGGCAGTGGTTGATCCTCTCGTCGTGGGTCGGTTTAGTCATTAGCTCGAGAGGACAGGGGAGAGATAGGAGACAATCTATGTAACCTTAGCCTACCCCAATAGTAAGTATCGGAAAAAGGACTCCTTCTCGAAAGAGATAGGCAGTCATCGCATTATCTACTTGATTATGATATTTATTTTTATCCAACGGATAATGCAAATCGAGGGCTCGCCCGCCTATAAATGAAATAAATTAAAGTGAAAGTTCAGTACGAACTGGTAGAGCGAGAGCAGCTAGTTTAGAAGGAAAAGAAAAAGGGCGCCTACTCAGTGGTAAGTTAGGTCATTCCTTTCCGGCTATCAGAAAAGAGTATGATCGAGGGTCCCATAAGGCAAAGGGAAGGTGCTCCCCCGACCTACTACCCTCGGAGAGATTCCTACGGTTGCAATGGTGAGTTGTGAACTTTGTAGAGCTTCGTTCTAGTTCCATCATTTTTCTGCATTCTTTCTAAAGTGCTAGTTTCCTCTATTTCGAATATCAGAGTAACACGGGAATTCTCTCTTTTCATCCGCTCCCCCTGCTTGCTTGTATTGGGCATTTGGCAGAGGCAGGTTCTCCATCATTAAGAGGCTTCTCACTTTGGTATCGATATGCGTCTGAACTCCTCCACTCTTTCACTAGGGGTACACACAACTCTGGACTTGTGCAGCTAATAGATTCCTTTCTCAAAACAGCCTATTTTTGAGGAAATGCCCATGGGAATACGGTTATTGGGATACCACAGGGGAGTACCCTGGGTTTTCTTTATTGGAGCTGAGCTAACCATAGCCCAAAGTCGTATCTCTTTGGTTAAGAAGAAGATCCTAAAGGTTTCTCGATACCAGGGAGTACAGATCCATAATAGACAAATCGAGATTATTGTGCGTCAAGTAACATCAAAAGTGTTGGTTTCAGAAGATGGAATGTATCATGTTTTTGGAACTAGAGAATTCATTGGATTACTACGAGCGGAAGGGGCAGGACGTGCTTATGACGAATCAATATTTTACAGGAATGTGGGAGAAGAGCTTCTCTTAATACTCCAACCGAAGCAAGAAGTTTTCATGGGCTCGAGAAAGCAGCTCTACACGGTCCGTATTGGTTGGTAGGCCTGAAAGAAAACGTTGTTGTATAAAGGATTAGTGGTATCCGATTGCAAAAAGTATGTGCATCCAAACAACTTGAATGGCGAAAACCTATTATAGTTAGAAATAAGAGATATTATGTTATACCATAATAAAAGAAATGATTCTGATGTGAGATGAGACAATTTCTGATTCTGATGAAACAACCATCTTTTATGCAATTTCATGATTCTTAACTGAGAGTTCCCGTTCTTCCTTTAACTATCTTTCTTTTTTCACTAAAGGTTATGAATGTTTTAATAGATCGAGTCAGAATAAATCAAATCACTAATTCAAAAAAGTTTTTCAGGTTTGTGTCGTATATCAATTACCGGCAGAAGGTTCTATCGGAACAATTAGTTATTTCAAAGTAACTCGTAGATGGCAATAGGAGAATGAAAAAAAGATCTGGGATTGAAAGAAACAGATGGTTGAAGTCAGAGTTCATTTAGGTCATAGTGAAAAAAGAAGGAATCCTAGAATAACTCCTTACATCTTTACAGCAAAGGGCAAACACAAACGTAAAGGTATAAAGATGACCCATCTCGCCCGCTCGTTATCAGAATCTTGTGATTTACTTTTTCATGCAGCAAGTCAAGGAAAAAACATCTTAATGATACCTTCCCAGAAAGAGCAGCTCAGTAGCGTTAGCTGCAATAAGGGCTCGGTGTCATTCTTTGAATACAAAAAGGGGTGGTATGTTATGGGTGGTCATTAGGCAAACAAAACTTCGTAAGTTAAGGTACTTAAAAGTCTAAGAAAAATAGGGCCAATTCCACTCTTCTCTTCGCAGCTGCAATCTTGAAGAAGATAAAATTATCTACTTTGCAAACATACCTCGGTGGAATCAAATATATGTGAGGGTTACCTGATATTGTGCTCATCATTGATCAGCAAAAATAATATATAGCTCTTCAAGAATGTCTTATTTTAGCCATTCCAACTATGATACAACAAATGGTGATCCGGATCCCGCAGCTATTCTCATTCCAGCCAATGATAACGATAAAGTTTCAATTCGATGGATGGCATGAAAAGGAAATGGTTTGATTAATTAATAAATGGAACCATAGGCAAGCACCCACTCAACTAGATGCTAAACATTTCATTGCATTTTCTTGAACGAACTTTGAAAAGCCAAATTGTTATTAGTATAATTATTCTTATAATTGAAACCACTTGATGATGAACGAGAAGTAGCTCGACCGTAAAGGAACCCTGGTGAACGGATTGAGCGAGCGCCAGCGGTCTCAAAGAGAGATTTTTTATTTTATATAGTTATTCTATAATATTTCACCATAGAAAAGTTTCTATTTCACTGCCAATCTCTTTCACTCCTAATCTCTTTCACTGTCAATCTGTTGACAAAGCTCAACCAAGTCAAATATTTTTGATCCTGGAAGAAATAGTAGAAATTAGAAGAAAAAACTTGATGCTTGAAAGAACGGACTCATAGGGTCACTAGCCAACTTTCATAAAGAAAAGGCCTCACTGTATGGTTAGTGTTAAAAGCACTATTACACTTTATAATCAAGAAGCAAAGATAAAATGAAGTATACAAGTTCACCATATCTTTTGATTAAAAGAAACAAGAAGCTCCGGTAGGACCTAGGGAACCTTGAAGTAACCCACTATTTTTTTGTAGTGAATATCGAATTCTAAATTGAGAGGTGTAATCAGGGTAAGCTTATGCCTCATCCTGGTTGGGAAGGTTATAGTAGCTTCAGTCATTGGAATTACTCTATTTCTATATATAGGCCTTATCCTTTTTGTTATTGCGTTATGGTAGGGGGAAAGAGAAAAGAAAGAAGAGAAAGAATTGATATTAGTTATTAGTGGAATGCCTAGTTTGACTAGTTGGTTCAGTAGCAGAAACAACATGAAGAAGCACACTGAAAGAAGAAAATAACGTTTTTCATCAAAGGTTACCCACTGTAAAGAAACCAAAGTCAAAAACGAAAAAACAAATGTTTATGCATTGTTAACTTCCCACATCAGGCAGCATATTATCTAAAGATACTACTTTTTTAAGAAGGAATGTTTCACCATACTATAAGCTGCATGAATGAATCCAGGTTTAGTGACCAGGGAGAAATATCAGCCCCAAAGTGATTGCACGAGAAATCTTGCTAGTGTTGCAACAATCAAAACCTTCGTGTCTTCCTTTTCTGTACCATAGAAAAAATTCACATTAGTTAGTACCAGTCAGTGCTGTATTAAAATAAGAAAATGGAATCTACATTTCAATCATGAACTAGGAGCACCAAAAAAGGGGCTTTCTCACTATCACTTAGGGATTGTTTGTTTTTCGAATTGACTTTCCAAAAGAACTACAAGGAAAAGTCTTCTGAGATTGAGACAACCAGAGTTAACCAATAAAATGAAAAAAAGCTATTGGCTGGTCTCTTGGTAATTACCAAAAGAAGTGACATACCCTCATCCTCATCGGCCGATTGGCCGTCACGGGCTGACAAGTAGAGAAAGACAGAGTTGTTGACGAGGTTGCACAGTGCCACAAATACTCCCAGGCAGTATTGTGCAAGTAAGAACAATGCCGGGATCGAATAATGCCACAAGCCTATTCTTTCCCATATCCTGCACAGATCACTCCCGATTAATCGTCACTATCTCACATCAGAGGAAGTAAACACAAGAAGTTCCTCTACAGTTCAAACTGACTGTTTCTATCCATTCCCGACTCTTCTTGCCTTAACGGATAAATTTCTTCAGTCTTACTTTAATTTGATTGAGCCCAACTCTGTTTTCACTGCCTTCGGTCTAATGACTCCTAATAGTGGAACTACGGAAGACGACTTGTTTTCAGCACTGCTCTTTTCAAGCTATGATGAAGTAAACACCAGAATAGGTAGGAAGAAAAGTGCACTATAAGTCTTGTCAAACAACTGATTATCCGCTGTAACCGAAGCATTTGTGCCTCCCCATCAGAAGCAATCAGTGAAAGCACTCCAATATTAGCAAGTTGAATGGCTAAATATGTATCAATTCACTAACCATTTGCGCTGGTGTCAGATGTGACACATACAGCCCAGTAGTCTGTCCTCGACAGGAAGAATGTACAAGAATTCTGAACATAGAGAAAAGAATTGAAGTGAAGATCTTCCAAATCTTTCTTCAACCAAGTCGCGTGCATCATGACTTTCTTGTTATTCCTTTATTTTCCTGCCTATTACTGACATGCCTAGCCTTATCCGCTTGCTGGTGCTTTGCTATCCGAACTACCATTGCTAACTCTGAAGAAAGGACTGACTGGGCTTAGCAACTAGTTATGTCCCTATTGGACTCCCCTAACCCTAGTTACCTTTAGATTCCTCACTTTATCCGTTGATTACGATCAAACGAAACATTGAATTGGTAAGGCCAACCTTCCACCTTTTTATACTTAATGTTTAGCAATGTACCAGGTCTTACTTCTTTTTCTATCTCTTCTATTCCTATACGCGGCTACCTAGTCAAGCACTGTTGCCACTTATGCTGCTACCGAGCATTGCCCTAAAAGGAAGGAACTTGATCTCAAGAGAATGAATGCTTAATTTAAGACTACTTTAATGCGGTGGACTTATATAGCAAAAGTAGGAATGCAATTAGTTAGTATAGGATTAAGTTTGCAATAACTGTCGACGAAGAGCTTTTCTTTCTGGTTAGTTACAAGCAGAGCTTTTCGGAAGTTGGCTTGTTTATTTATACAAAGGAAGTGCACTATGACCAAACTAATTCAAAGAGCAAAGCTTGGGCTTAGGCGAAGCCTAGTAGCTTACATAAATGTGGGGCTGGAAAAAGCCAGATGAGGCTGGTGCAAAGTTCAAATTGTACTTTTTGTGACCAATATCTTACCGAGAAATGATGTGCTTCCCCTTCCACCAGACTATGTATGCAATGATACTCTGGGTTTATGAAAACTAGAGTCTAAAGTAAAGGCGCGGAGCGTTGGTTGAGTTTCACAATTGAGAGTGGCACACAGGTGGATTGAGAGTAATTAAGAATGGTTTATGGGTCGATACCAAGCCTGTTCATATAACTGATATGTCTGGTGTATGTGAGCGTGGTAAATTAGTCATAGGTCGCCTAGAGGATAAAATCGATGGATGCGCCGTATTGATTTGAAAGGAGAAAAGTACTTCATTGATTGCGGAACATGAGATTTCGATCGGAGAATTCCTTCTTTTTAAGAACGATCTGTAGCAATAGCTCTTGTGGGGCAAGCTTCGCTGACAGTGCAAAGGAAGTTGGAATTGAAAAAAACTGGAAGTGATACAACAGGCGAGCAAGCAAGTGCCTTCTATCTATGCCAGGTTCCGGATAAGCTTCGCTGGAAACTGAAGTAGGATCAGCGTACGTACGGTCGGTCTGGATTGTTGACCAACTCGTAGTATTAGCGTCTAGTATAGTTTCCTTTTTTGTGCATATTATCAGAAATAGTCTAAAAAGACACAGCCCTCTCCTTTCAGTCGAGCTTGAGCTTTCGCTCTCCAGTGAGTAACTACTCATGTTACGAACGAAAAGCCTTTCAGGAGAGCTCAATTGCATCCATCGACCCTCAGCTCATAGAACTTCACTGGCTTGACAGGTTAGAATAAGACTGATTGATTCGTCTTCTTCGGGCAAGTACCAAGACAGAGATGATCTTTCCCGTTGATTCTACGCACAGTTTCATTCCTTCTATTCCCCCTCTTTTTCGAAACCTTAACTTAAGGCAATAAAGCCAGGAAGAGCAGAACCTCGAAGACAGGTTGCCAGTGAGTTCACAAACCCAATACCGTCTTTCCCTTTCAAGGACTAAGATAGTAACTCATTTTTTGCAGATAGATAGTATTTCTTTTTATTTCTTTATTATGTTATTTGGGATTGTTACTTATATGTTATGCTCACGGTATTCAATATAAGTCTACAAGTTGCAGTTCTTATATTTCACAGTACTGGGTATTTGAGTCACTAGTACATGCCTAAGTAGAACTTGACCTGTGCCAGCCAGTTGCTTTTCCGTTTTTGATGCTTCTTTTAGACGAATTGTAGCAAACTGGTGTACCATGCTGGGTTGGTAGTCCCTGGCGGTATGGTAAACCTGTTGTGTACTGGTTGGCTCAAACTCTTTCAGGTTGGCCGCAGAAAAACAACAAAAGACACCTCTCTGCAGTCTACCATTCTGATCTGGGTTATGACTGGTAAGGCACCAAGAACTGGTAAAGAATCCATGCTCAAGCGTTCTTCTTCCTTACCTAATTCTATAGGCCAAGCATTCCTACTGCTAACACTACTGGGAATTCCCATATAGAGGCAGACAAGTCAAGAAAGAGCTACTTCGACTACCGTTGGTAGGTAGCAAATGTTTGCTTATTTATATGCGCCAGGAAAGGGGGTACGTAACTCTTCCCTCCCTTATTAATTAATTTAGTTAAGCCTCACTAAAGAACGAATCGCAGATAACGTACGTTATAGCGAAGATTGAAGAGGAAGGCGGCGACGGTCTAGAGTAGCCTACAGAATAGACTAGACTAGCTGCCCCTACTACTTAAAGAAAAGAAAGGGAAGACTCCTTTCTATTATATTATTGTGCCGCGCCCATATTCTCATAGATAGGAAAGTGCATTTGGCACTTCCACTCGTTATTCTGATCGTATCGGTACTTGACAGCCTTAGGGAAAGGCCCCTTCTCCCCATTTAGTATATCATAGCCTCGTGGCACGACGTGGTTGGAATCTTCGCTTAACACTAGTGGATTGGGAGTCAAGTAAAAAAACCGAACTACTAGATAAGAAAAAGGCACCCCTACGCTTTGGCTGCTTTGGCTTGTTTGGATCGCTATCCAAGGAATTCTTTAGTTGCCTAAGCCGCCTATGAGCTTTCGTTGGGTAGTGGGGTACAATCAAGAGGAAGGCATCGACTATCATGAAACCTTTAGGTCATTAAACCAACCACAATTCGAGTTCTTCTCTCTCTTGCTCGAAACCGAGGATGGTGTGTGCGTGCTCTCCCGTCTTTAGTCTTTCTCGTGTCAACACCTCTCTTCTCCCTAGCTATAGTATAGAAGCTCGCCTATTTTCAGAAAGACAGTGACTTGCACAAAAACCCTGGACTTGCTTGCTCTCATTCCTTCGGTTGAAGCAGCTTGGCTTGGGTAGAATAGCGTTTAGGCGCTAAAGAAACCGATCCCTAGCCTAACCTAATAGCCTAAGAGAAAAAGTCAGTAGTCACTACCGGGTCCGTTAACTTCGCTGTTGACTGAGCTGCTTCTTCTCACAAGAAAGGAAAATGGAGGTTGAAGATTAGGAGTTTCTCACTGCTTCACGAAAGGAACGGAGCTCACTAAGGCATTCCAGAACTGAATAGGTGGGGCACCTTCTACATCTAGCTTTCCAAGCAGAACTTCAGGTGATTCCATTGCTTTCTCTGTTGTCACATGATTGAGCCTTCCATGATCTCTGATTGGTACCACTTGCAAGCTTTGGGTCGATGATCGGCTCTCAAGTAGTCCCCACTGAGCAGGTTGATGTTGAGGACATACATGTGCCTTGTGACCGATCCTGTGACATGTCTGGCAAACCACAACAGCTTGCTTCTTCTTCTTCTTGCTTCTGATGCACTTGGCATGGCGCCAGCATAATAAGATGTTAACCTTGAGGAAGTACAGGAATGCAAGCAACCAAGGCAAGAAGTAGCTTATCCGCCAAGGCAAGCCCAAACTCCTCTCTTCCAAGGCAAGAACGAACTTATCTGCCAAGGCAAGCCCAAACTCCTCTCTTCCAAGGCAAGAATCTTCTCTGTAAGAGACCTTAAGAGGAGGCTCAGGAGAGTGACTCGTACAAGCAACTTCTATCGATCTGCTTTCGAAAAGTAGCCAAGCGGTGTCAGGTTGGAAGCCTGCGGGCCAGTCTGTTCTAGCGCCTCATTCTTGACATCCTCTTGCTTACACCAATCTAAAGTACCGATACTAGTAAATTGACTATGGGTCCGTCCGTGCTCTTTCAAATGTTTCCTACTTTAGGGCTGCCTCTTCTTCCATCTACGTTCTGGGCAAAGGAAGCCATCTACTCTTCAATTCCGACCAATCACTCTGCCTTAGCCGCCTATTCTTCACAAAGTTAGCCAATTCTGAACCAGGAGAAGATCGAGCTGAATTCCTCGTACTGATTCTTATCGGAAAGAGGTGCTTTATGCACGGGCTCGGAAGAAATATCAAGTCTACCTGCTCTCAATCCAGATGTTCTTCCTCTGCTTATCCCTTCGCTGTTGTACGAGAAGAGAAAGCCTGTCAAAGAGTCCGGTAGTGGGTGAGTAGAGTCTTTGCTTTTCCCCTGTCGCCATTTCATTGCTTTTAGTTGACGTTAGTAACATTTGTCCTCGTCTTTCGCTACGAAGAAATCCCATGACCTGCTTACTTTCCTAACTGCCCCAGTGAGACACATTAGCCTTTACTATTGACTTCTTCCTTTCCTATTTCCGGGTATCCCCATCTTGCCAAGCCGGATTGATCCTATCTTCCAGAGCCAGCTACAATTAATATCTTATTGCTGCTAGATGACTTCCTCACTCGAATTCATTAATTGAACTAGTCCTCTAATCGAAAAGGAGGGATATCCTGTTTTACGCTAGTCCGTTAATCCTACCTTTCCTTGGTCATTACGAACATTACGCTCGGCTTTCCTTGCTTTTATCTATTCAATCAGTTCGACTTCAGTTCCACCTACCAAGCCGAAGCAGCCATTTCCAGAACGGTTTGAGAAGTCAAGTGAAGACAAGCAGTTTGCTAAGTTTCTTGAGATGATTCAAGATGCGCAGATTACCATCCCCATCCTTGATGCTGTCTTACATGTTCCGATGTATGCAAAGTTCTTTAAGGAGCTGCTCACAAAGAAGCGAAACATTAACGAGCCAGAAGTGGTTACTCTTACTAAGGAATGCAGTGCAGTCATTCAAAATAAGAGACCCCCCAAGTTAGATGACCCAGGCAGTTTCTGTATTCCATGCTTGATAGGATCTAAAAGTTTCCGTGCTTTATGTGATCTTGGCTCTAGTGTGAGTGTGATTCCCCTCTCTGTCTGCGAGGCACTACCTTTGGGTGATGTACGGCCGACTACCATGACTCTCCAGCTTGCTGATCGCACTTATCGCCATCAGGCAGGCATTTTGGTTGATGTCCCTGTGATAGTTGGTAACTTCGCATTTCCAGTTGATTTTGTTGTCTTGGAGATGGAGGATAAGAGCGAGCCTATTATTTTGGGGAGACCCTTTCTAGCTACTGCAGGGGCTGTCATCGATGTGAAAGATGCTAAGCTCACGCTTCAATTTGGTGAGGAGAAAGTATCATTTGACATGAGGCATCCAACTCACCTTCCTCACTGTCCAGACCTGTGTTTCACCATTGATGTGATTGATGAGTGTGTTACTGAGACATATTTTAGTTCAGAGGATGTGTCAGCATTGGAGGATGAGAAGTCTATTCTTTATAATGAGCATACTTCTATTGATCCATCTCCTGTAGCTCTAATTGATTCTTCTCAGGAGGCTTCTCTTACTTATGATCTTATACCATCTTCAGCTCCTAAGGTAGATCTTAAACCTCTTCCTGAGCATTTGAGATATGAGTTTCTTGGATCTGATAATACATATCCTGTTATTGTGAGTTCTCGTCTGACTCCTATGGAGATTGACCGTCTTCTTGAAATTCTTCGTCGATATCGAGCTGTCATAGGATATTCTATAGATGATATGAAGGGTATCAGCCCTACAGTCTGCATGCATCGAATCTTTCTCGAGGATGATGTTAAGCCGACGCGCGAGCACCAGCGTGGGCTTAATCCTCATTTGCAAGAAGTTGTAAAGAAAGAGGTATTGAAGCTTCTTGGTGCTAACATCATTTATCCTATCTCGTCAGTGGGTCAGTCCAATTCATATTGTACCCAAGAAAGGAGGCATGACTGTTTTAGCAAATGAGAAAGGTCAAATGATTCCCACTAGGACTGTCACCGGTTGGCGCATGTGTACAGATTATCGCAAGCTTAACAAGGCCGCCCGGAAGGATCACTTTCCTTTGCCTTTTATTGATCAGATGCTTGAGAGGTTAGCATGTCATTCTTATTTCAGCTACCTCGATGGGTACTCAGGCTTCTTGCAGATTCCGATACATCCGTCGGACCAGGATAAGACAACATTTACCTGTCCTTATGGTACATTTGCTTACCGACGGTTGCCATTTGGTCTCTGTAATGCCCCAGGGACTTTTCAGCGATGTGTCATGTCTATCTTCACAGATTTGATTGATAAAATCATGGAGGTCTTCATGGATGATTTCACTGTCTATGGACGGGACGGAATTTTGATGACTGTTTGGCCAATCTTGAGATTGTTCTACAGCGTTGTCTTGAAGCTGATTTGGTACTCAATTGGGAGAAGTGTCCTGGTTCAAGAGGGTATTGTCCTCGGTCATTTGGTTTCCTCGCGAGGAATTGAGGTTGATAAAGCCAAAGTTGAGGATCGCTTGCCTCCTCCAGTGAAGGAAGTCCGTAGCTTCTTGGGTCATGCGGGTAATCACATGCGTGAGCGGATCGAGCTATTATATAATAAGTAACGGCTGAAAAAGCAATTCTTGGTAGATCCACTTGTTAAGGCGCGGAAAGCCGTGTTCCTTCTCAGCTCACGCTTTCCTGATTGATTTGAAAGACCCTACACACCACCGTATCCTTGGCTTTCTTCCCACTTTCAAAGAACTGGCTATAATTCTTTCTATTCTATCTCCTCGCTTGAGGTCTTATGCTTCTTCTTAAAGGGGTTATGCCACTCCGAGTCCATCAGTGTTGAAGGAATGGACAGAGACAGGCAAAGACAAAGTGCTGATTTGACTACCGATAGAGAGCAGAGCTAGAGACAAGATGCCTAGGACCTGGAGGAGATCCATAAGAACCAAGTCGTGGAGAAGATAGCATCAAACTGGAGATAATAAACCTAACTCTCCGTGCTTTAATCGAGAATGGATACAGGGTCGTCGAGCGAAACCTTTATTAGGGGGTAGACCTACCTTGTTTTGTTGACTTATTGCTTTCCAGCAAAGCGTGCCGGCCCTATCTCTAAAGCACCAAACTTCCACATTTTAGGAGATGCCCTATCTTCCCTTAAAGAGCCAGCTTATTGAATAGAGCTGTCACTCCTTACCTTATCTAAGACCCCTTCGGGATATCTTTTGAAAACCTTTTCTCTGAAAAGAATAGATCGATCCCTTGCCCGCTCGATTAAAGAAAGTGGGATCTGGCCTTGCATTTTTGAGATAGGGCTCCCTCACGGCATTCTTGCTCTTGCATTTTAAAGTAGAATCGGGATTCCATCTATAGAAAGGTACCGAATGGAACTAGTGAATGTGTATGCCGAACGTAGGCAGGTATACCTGACCTTTGATATTAAGCTATGATCTCTCTTCTCTCTCTTGAAGTTCCCACAAAGCGACTCTGAACCTAAGACCGGGTTGTGGGATGTCTTTTGATATTCTAAACAAAGAAAAACGACATTTTTTTTCCCTAAATGAAAGAAAAGGTCGAGCTTAAGCCGATTCCATTGCGGAAAGAAAAGAGGCTCTCCCATTCCCACCTGATACGTCAAAAGCAATTGACTAATAAGGGGAACCAACCAGTCGAATTCGATTGATTATGTCACTCCGCATTACTAAAAAAGGGCAGCTGCTTTCTACTAAAATGGGCTTTGGCACTCCTTCCGCTATTACTCGAAAAAAAAAATAATAGATCGGTCGTTCTGACTACGTCAAAGGCTCGTTTCACTCTAATTTAAAGGCTGTAACTCCTACTTATTTATATTAATTAAAGCTTGCCCATGGCTGCTTTCTTCCCATTCTTTCTTCTTTCCACTAATCTAATGGTTTCATTCTCCCATCGAGAGGTTATGATACTAGCAAGAGTCCTATTCTTCTCCTCTCGATCCTACCTTGGGTTATGTTTGACAGGGATGGTCAGTGAACTTCTACTGGTTTAAAAGGAGGATAGAGATCCATTGGGGAAGGCTCGAAAGGTTATTCGATATAAAGGTTGACCCTCGACGCGCCGCAGCCACTATTTTGACTCCTTTTATGCAATTATGAACGAAACTTTCTCGATTCCAATGCAACTTATCCTTTTGGAGTTGACGTAACAAACTACGCGAGCCTCCCGATGAAGCCAACAGAAATCCTATCCGAATACTAAAAATAAAAGGCAATTTCATTATGGTGGTATACCAGCCGCCAGTTCTGGAACTTCCAGTTCCAATCGGAGCATATAGATCCGTAAATGGATTTGTATGTATAGCCACTTCAGTCGTGCTCCTCGTTTCTCGAATGGAAAAAAAGTATCTTCTTTCTGGGAACATGCTAAACCAGAAATTCTTATGTTCGTGATTCTTCATCCACCGATGCAGAAAATCTTCCAGTTTTCCATTCTCATATGAGGCAGGAAAGTTTATGGGCAACAGGTCGGCACGAAGTGATTCATCATGTTCAAACATGAACCTTTCGCTCGTTGGGGACGGTTTATAAATCAAAAAATTCCCACAAATGGAATGAGAAGTGGGTCCATGTAAATGATCGAGACCTCGCAAACAACAACGTTCCTTCCCCATATGGAGTTCGGGACCCAAAGGCAATCGTTGAGTGAACTGTATCTTATTCGTATTAGTTGACCTAAGCTGCACCATTATTGCAGGGGTGGGGCTCGGCCTCCGAACCGTACGTGGGACGAGTTTCTGCCTCATACAGCTCGGGCCGAAGACCGGGGAAGTTGAGGAGAGATGGGGAGACCCAACTGCTGCCGGTCGGGACGGACAGGAAAGGGGGCGGGGATAAGCTTGTGAAGAAGCAAGCTTATTGCCCCACCCCCAAAAAACAAACCGACCCAGCAAGAAAACGTATGCGCTTTAGCAACAAAGCGCTCATCCCTTGCTTGTTGCTTCGCGTTTCCATCCCAGTCCATTCCGGGATAGGCGGCTAATATAATATGTGCAGTAGTCGTCGTCTGACCAATCGGCTCGGACACCAGACCGCTTGTGCCCGCCCATTCTGTCTCGCACTAAATGGAATGGCTCTCTTAGTTACGCTGTGCCCCGACCCGAGTCCCCACGTCCGCTTTTATCCGCCCGCAACCCGGCCAACACAACATTAGGGCCGTCCCCCCCCCCCATTCTATGCTGACCCGGGCCGGGGCTCGCTTTTTGGGAAGCCCGTTCCCACCGCGCTCACGGCCCGGCTGGCCTGCCTGCGGTAGTGGGAATTCTCCCGTTCCCTGGTCAAAAAAGGGTTGGTTGGATGCGGGATCTACTCCACGAGGAGCGGTACGGACGTAGATGATATCATCACGACCTCTCTTTGCGTACCGCTAGGGATGCTTAACGCCACTTCGCCAACTGGCATTACCTGCGCTTTCGTGTCTCTCAGTGTGGTCAGCACTGGGTGTTTCCGAGCTGCGAGGCTTACACCCATTCGCATTAATTCATCCAAAGTTCCTTACCCTTATGCACGAATTTAGGAATAAGCCATCTTCCTATCAAGGTTAAGGAGTCAACTGAGCATCTCAGCGGCGGGATTGAATACCCGGATCGAATCAGAGTTCACGCCGCCCGCCCTGAACAAATAGAATAGGAGGCGTGGGCCACAGGTCGCACATAAGCCATCGGGTCGCACGACAGAAGAACACCCAACATAAAGATGCACACTCCTCCATGTGAAATAGAAAGATTCATCTTCACTTTTTTGTAGTAGTCGTGACCAACAGCCATCAACAGTCGGCTCGTTGGTAAGGCGAGAGCTTCAAGCCCGATTTCAGGTGGCACACCCCCCAAACAAGCACCACTCGACGAGGGGGGGGCGGGGAAAGCTACAGGCCCAAAACCTTCGACCCTTCTTTCTATATGGGGGTGCCCGGGGCACCTCATCTTGTCATTTTGTTGCTCATTCCCCTTAGGCCGAAGTGTTTGGCCTTTACTTCGGAGCGCCCGCTCACGCTTCGCTGACCTATCGCGTGGTAAAGAGAAGAGAGTACGAAAGAATTGTAAACAGAGCAGACCGCAGAAAGATTCTAAATATGACAAGTCCCCCATGGATTCGATAATAAGGAAATGAAGAACGGGAACGAAACGAAATAAAGCATTTCTAGCGGATGAGCTTCTCCCAATTTTGTCTGGTAATAGAATAGGGCGGCTTGCTTTGACCAACACTCCACTTTTTGCTCTGTCCATGGAGCGTATGAATTTCCTTGAATGTAGATAGACCAAAAAAGGGAATAAAGAGATAGGAATAGGAATTATAGTACCATTGGAAGAAGAGGCACCAGTGGGAACATCTCTACTGACGAACCATTTCAATAGTACGGGTGCTGCCGTGCCACGGGGCACGACCATGGAAGTAATGAAAAAGAAGAAGTTCTGTAGTTGGACCATCTGCTCTATCCGTTCGATTTTAGCTTCTCCAGAGAAGATGAGACGCTAAAAATGAAAGTGTTCGCAACGCATACCGAAAAAGGGTACCTATGTTGCCGACCATTAATGACTAGTTCGAAGACCAGGAGCAGGGGCACGTGCCAAGAAAGATTTGTTACTTTCCCTATGGTTTTCGAACTCAATAAAACCTTCTCGTAGAAGTATTTTCACAAAGTTTTCGGTAATATAATATTAGTAGATGCTATTCGAACCCTTCCTTTTATTAAGATTAGAATTCTTATTAATATTATTATATAATTATTTTATTTTTTCATGTATATGCGTCAGACACAATCTACTAATGGATCTATATTCTGGTACCCTACTATATCATAGTCTCTACTACTAGTATTTATAATACCTCAGGAGCTCATGAGACTCTTTTAGTGAAATTCATAAGTCTCAATTCCCGAGCGATCGCACCTCGAGTTCCTTTTGGATTTCATTTCCTTCTTGATCAATGACAATCGTCATCATATCGTATTATCATACCGTTTTCACGTTTGAGTTCTTTACATGTACGTACAATTACAGCTCGTCTTACTTCTGTCTGATCTTTCTGGAGGCATTTTGGGCACTGCTTCTTTGATTACAGCAACAATAACGTCACCAATATGAGCATATCAGTGATTACCAGCTCCTAAGATTCGAATACATATCAATTCGATAGCCCCGCTCCGTTGTTATCCGCTACATTCAAAAGGGTCTGAGTGAGATGGATCTTGGAAGTCTGGTTTTTGATTGGATAGTGATCTCGGGCACGAGTGGTTGATCTTCGCGGGCCGTGAATGGCCATGGAAAGGAGTATTGATGTCAATATGTTCGATCGAGAAGATTGGACGATGAAAGACGGATCCTTTGTGGTTTGAATAATAGGCTGTGGTCTCGATATTGGGCTATGGGCTGATTGCTTTCTGTATGAGCCTCTTGTGATTGGGCTCTCGTGGGCGGATTACCCGATGTGTACTCATCTTCCAACAAAGAGGAGAGGACAGGGCTACTGCTGGTCCACGCATGATAGCTCCTCTGTGTCTTTCCGGAAATTACTTCGACTCGCAAAGGTGAAACCAGAGGAGATTCAGAGGCCCAGTTGAGAACAGCAAGCGTACAATCAATCGGTGTATGGAAGTTCGGTGAAGCTATATTATGAAAACAGAAGATTGAGCAAGTTCCCTGGCTGAGACCCGCTATTGGAAGGAAGAAGGAAGTCTACGAAGCGTCAATTCTAAGTAAGTTCGGGTCCAATTTGGTTATCCCATTTTTCTAGCAACCGCTTTGAAATTCTCACTCTTGTGCTTCGAGCTCTTTCCAAAAACAAAACCGCCCAACATCGATCCGATTGAACTTCTGACTCCTCGCTCTTCGCCCCTGCCCCTCCACCCAAACCTCCTGATCCCCAGACCAACCGGCGACGGAACCCTCAACAGCAGGCGGAGTTATATATTAGGAACCCCGTCCAATGGGGCACCCTTTTTGGTAATGGAGCTATGGGCGACATTGAGAGAAAACTCGACTACTTTTCACCTTAAACTAGGGCTGAGAAGATCGTGGCCGTCTGCCCGGAAGAAGAGCTCGTGGAGAACGAAAAAAGTAGGAATTAGTTTTAGTTACTCTAAGGGTATACTATTTATTCGGAGAGGCCCGCCTTTCGAATATCTCAATAAAGACCTCCCTAAGATCTGGGAACCCAGAGGGGCTCTTGAGATCATTTCATAAATGAATGGCTTTTTCCTCTTTCAATTCCTGCTGGGGGAAAATGGTTCCAAAGTGCTCGAAGGCGGACCTTGGCTTATTGGTGGTCGGGTTTTCATCCTGAAAAAATGGGAAAGAGGATTGGATGTCCGTAAAGACCTCTTGCAGAGCGTCCCTATGAGGGTACGGTTCCCTCAGCTCGGGCTCCACCTCTGGTCATCCAATATTATAGGAAGGATTGCTAGTACTATAGGTAAGCCACTTTATATGGAGAAGCAGACTTATACCAAATCCCCTCTCGTGTTTGCCAGGGTCTGTATTGAAGTTAATAGAGCAAAGAAGCAGCCTTCGAAGGTTTGGATCGACGTCGGAAATGGAAGCCTTGAGGAAGAATGTGTCGAATACGAATGGATTCCTCTTTCATGTACTAATTGCAAGGCCGCGGGTCATAACCGGTGAAAGTGACTCAATCTTTGGTGCCCAAGGATTCTGCACAATCTGGAATATCGACTTAATGCCTCTGAGAACTGTCAAGCTACCTCCACAGGTTCGTAAGGCTGTTAGCGCGCCCAATCCTGAGCCTGATAACCTTGCCCCAGAGCTTGAAGCGATTCCTACTGGTAATGTATGCGAGATTGGAGCCGAGCAAGCCATTGAGCATTCCTCATTACCTATGTCTAATTTATTTTTTTTTGCGGGCTTAGAATCGGCTGTCAGCTCTGGAGATGTCATTATGTAACCAGGCCACCAATCTGAGTAACCTTCCAGTGCCTTAATCCCGGATCCTGCTGGTTCCACCTCCACTGCTCCTGTGGTTCTGGGCGAGATTCTTGCTGTCTCAGTGGCCATGAAAGAGCACAATCCTTCAGCATTCTACTGGAGCAGAGAGAGTAAGTCTATATCATACTCAGAGATAGATCCCCCAGTGTCCTGGCTGTGGATAAGCCTTCTTGGATCCAGCTAGTTGGGAAGTCTATTCTATCTGCGAAAGGTGAGGGAAGTGAATGCAACTCTAAGAAAAAAGCTAAGGCTCGGAGCCAAACAAGAGCAATGAAAAGTGCCTCCAACAGAGGAGGGAGTTCCCCATCAAATCTAACCTCAAACTCCTAATGAATCATAACGAACGCTAGAGGGATGAACAATATTGAGAAGCAGAGGGAAAGACGGGAGCTTATCAAAAAGAACAAAGCCTCTATTGTGGGAAAAGTCTGTGAAACCCGAAGTTCTAGAAGGGACATAGCCAACCGCATAAACTCTGGTTTGAATGCCCACAGAGCTACAGGAGGGAGAACCATTCAACGAGAAATGACGATCAACATGGCATATCAGTAACCGTCGTTGAATCAGTAAGCGGTTCTAGTGCTTGAGTACTAATGAGGGAAAGGGATACATAGCCTTTAATGACAAAGATAGAGAAGTTCCACAGCAAGTTCAAGAAGAGATGGCTGAGCCATACATAGATTCTATATTTCCATCGCCTAGGAGTTAAGTTCTTAGCGGCCAAACCACTCCCTTTTGTGCTCTTTCGCCCAGATAGATATCAATATCTATCTCAATCCTTTCACAGGCATAGGCGAATGCTAAAAGACAAGCATAGGCAGAAGCAGAAAGAACAGATTTACCCTATCCCAGAATCAGATCTCTAGGTTTACCAAATCCTGATCAACCAAATGTCTTGTGAAAGAGGGCTTTAAGTCAGGTCTGGAATCTTTCGAACAGAAAGAGGTGGCTGATCCCTCCGCATCAGAATAGGCATACGAGTCTGCTTTAACCAACAGGGGTGTGTATTTCCTACTTTCCTGGTAAGATAGAGCGAAGACAAGACAAGCTTGCCTTCATCTGTGTGGAGCAAAGTAAAAAAGTGGATAAGATTGCCAATCTCAAAGAAAAACGAGGAGGAAGGGCAAAGCCAAATGATGATGGAAACCCACAGCTTGCTCAATCATATAAGTAGTAGCTTCTTCCTTGTCTTCTTTTCCTGTGAACTTAACATCACCACTACCAATAGGAAAAGATATTAGACATTTAGCAAAGTCCCGCTCGTGAAAGTGTAGTATTCCTGCACGATAGATGCGCCCTCTAAAATCAATAAATGCTGGAAAGTAAATATCATACCCAACATATGCACGTGCCAATGCTAACAAGCCTTGTTCATATCTAGCGCGTTGAATGCGCTTCACAATCACTCGATACATATAAGAATACCTAAATTTACCTTTAAATCTATCAGAGTTTAGCTCATTTTTAAGAGCCAGCCTCACTACAGAAAGAAAGCAGCAATGCCCTCCCGAAGGAAAACGTTTGGGCCGATTAGAGCTCGACACGAAGCAAAATGTAGATGATCTCAGCAAATGGGCGAGGTAGGAGGACGTGGACGTGGTTGGATGTTATTTGACACGAGGCCTTGTGCAAAAGACGAGTACTTCAGAGTCCACCAGGAAAAACCATATTTTGAATTATATCCTGGAGTGCGAGTCCCTATTATCGATCTAGTTGATCAATCCCTTCCTTGGTCGGCGCATAGACCTAGGTCCTGTCCGACACAATCTATAGGGAGCAATAAAACGGATCAAACAGGTGCTCGACGCCGAGTCCCGACTGAACGGGTTAAAGCAGTTGAGAAAGATTCCACTCAAGCCGATAAACCTCGTACTTCCGCAAAGCCAGCATTTCCTTTATGCGAGAAAGATCGAAGGGAAGAAGGCGGCAGATGTCGAATCAGCGCAGCGATTGAGTGATGAGGGAGCCTGCCCCGGGGATCATGAACGGGGATAAGAGCGATCGATATAAACAATAGAACAGTTCCAGACGACGAACGAGGATAGCTGTACCTTAAACCTAGTAAGCAGTGAGTTATGCATGGAGCAAGAAGGAGGAAGAGGATAGTCCGTTACTTACGCAGATTGGCCTGGCCATCGAGATCGAGGAAAGAATGATTCCTAGCATATGAATCTTAAGTTTCCTATTTATCTGAGAAATCAGAGGAAGAAAGCAGAGAACAAGAGAATTAGCCAGAGAATTTGCCATATCTATCCTCGACTCAATAAACAATCACATAGGAATGAAAGAGAAAGTAGCACAAGCTACTTTATTGAGATTTGACAATGCCTACTATTCTAAAAGAAGGTGACTGATCGAGCACTCTTGCGCCGAGGAATCCGGTCTTAGATAGACTAGGGGAAGAAAAACCAGCTATTCTGAATGAATCAGATCTGTTTCTTTCTGACTTATGGAAAGCCTTACCTCTTTCTTGGACACGTTTTCGCTACACGCCTCTATGATAAAGGAAATGGCAGACATGAAGAAAGCATATAGTTGGTATGCCTCGTGCGCTTCCATATAAATTCCCATTTCATCTACCAGTTTTTCCGAGCAGATTCGGTCACAGTCCCATAAGCAGTAGGGACCACGACTGAGCCTATTTCGTGATCGGCTAGTAGCTCCTCATTTCTTCTTCCAAACAGACACTTATGTATCTATCTAGGCGGGCGGACACTTAACCAAACTCAGGTTGACACAAACTATACAAAACTCTGAATTTGGGTGTACAGACAACCCGATCAAGCCGCAACCCCGAACAGAACCGACCCTGACTAGACCTTTTCCCAAGCAACTCCGAATACAGGAAAAGAAGAATGAAATTCGATAAGAGAGAGCATGTTTCTAAATTAGTGAGAACTACTTATTTAAGAGTGAGAAATGCTTCATCCCTTCCCTTGGTGGCCTGCTTTTTGAGACAGGGAGGCCATGCTCGTATCTATGCTTTTCATCATTTGTCTGGTCTACTCGTACCCCAGTTCGAGATACGTGTTCTTGCCTGGTGGGTAAGGTTACGTAGAGCTAACGATAAATAGGTAAAAGAAATGAGAATGAAACAAATTCTGATTGTTTCATTTGCTTCTTTTGCGTATAGCTTCTTCTTTGGAAATCATGTTAAGGATTGATAGCGATTCTCGTAATAAAGGAATATGCCTCGTCCGAGGAAGAATGGCAAGATAGGCTGATGACGAAGGAGTAGTGTGAATCTAACAATGCATGAAAATGAATGATTGGCTTCTTGTCCTGCACCCGCCCCTTTTGCCAATCTAGTAAATAGGACCTCGGATCTGATAATGGCTAGTTGATACATACGGAGTTATAAGGTCGACCCTCACTTCGTTCAATGAAAGCTAGGGCAAAGGGTTATTGGAATAAGGATTCCGGCTGGTTAGGTTAAGGGAATATCTAGGTCTGCTTACTTCTTCAGCTAATGAGTATCCTTCTTCCAGGTTCCAAAGCGTTGGCCAAGGATCCGCAGAACAAAAAGAGAAATACTCCAACCATAAAGTAAGAAGGAAGGCTAGTAGTAGGCAGATAAGAAAGGTAGAAGCATGGCTGTCGTCGGATAAGAAAAGAGGAAACCCTCACCGGGGGGTGAAAGGCTAAATTCAATACTGGAATCCGTTCGCTACTCTTGTTAACCCTCACTCTGACTAGGGTTGTCCCACCAACCCGATGCTATGATCATGATACGATTTACCGGACTAGCCGGCATACGCTCACTTCCGTCAATCAACGATATCACTCACCCCTCCAGGATGGTGGCCAAGCCGACTTCGAACAGCTTGAATCTCTTTTCAGTGAGGGATGCCCACTTAATAAAGTAAGTAAAGAATAATCGATTCGATAGGAAGCACTGGTTCAAGGAATAACCCTTGGATGCTGATCTCTGGTTAAAGGATTAACCGTAGGATAGCGAGCAGTCCCCCCCCTTTGAAGCTAGAAGTATGGAGATACTGATTACTATAAATATGAATTCAGGGCCATCCATTCTTGCTATCAGACAGCTGAACTACCTCTTCCTACCCACCAGTGAAAAAAGCCTTTCCTTAGGAGAGCCATAAGGAGATGAGTTTCTAGCAACCGACGGAGTTTGAGAGTAAAGCAAACTAGTGGTTGAAGTCTCTCTATTCCAGCTTTCTGGCAAAAAAGACAGAAGGAAGTGCAGGATAGGTCGTATGATAGGATAGAGTTCTGCCAATCCGCCCCGGGGGGTCGTCCAAGATTCAATCTCTTTTCTAGTAACCTCTGTCTGGCTAGGGTGCGAACTGACTCTTTGCTTGTCTGCATACTCCTTCTTATAATTCACAGATTTTCTAGCACGTACTCGTCAAGAAGATGCTTGGAATTGTGTTCAAATCAAAGAAAGGTGCTTGCAAGAAGAATTCTCTCCCTATAGTAAGTAGACGACTCTCGGATATTACTTTCCCTACTGCTCCATACCTGACAGAACATTGAATAAATAAAAAACCCGCTGACCTTGACCAACTCAACACACCGGGTTGCATTGCTCTTTCCATTTTTCTACCTGGCCAAACTACACTGATTTGGCTTGAAAGTAACTTCTTCAGTGTGCTTCATCGCGTTCCGAAATTCTAAATTCTTTTCTCACTCCTGGTCCCAAGCCCAAATACCATCCAAAGCCCTTCTGTGAATTCCCCATTCCACCGAGATTTTCACTTTCAGACCATAGCCCAGTGAATGATTAAATATGATGCCAAGCAAATATGCCGATGAAGGACTGCAAAAAGCATTTCTTGCTAAAAACTCACTATTCACAAAAGCCACATCGTGCCAACAGGGCTATGTAGTTTTTGTCTACATACGACTTTTCTTCTTAGCAACAATGGCTTTGTGCTCTCTCTGTGTTATATACATCCTACCCGGCAACGCACAGTCCGGAGGAGTGACCTTTTCTTTTGCGGCTGGAGAAAGCATAAGCGGATTTGTCTCTAGCTTTCGTTCTTAACCCAACTGAACTTCTGCATGCTTCGCTCCGTGAACGAGCCGATGACTCCTGAACTACCTACATGACTGTTTACATTACGAACCTAAGCCGACTCTCTAGAATCTTGTCTTTCTAGTAACCTTTTTCTCTTTCTCAAGTGGGGAGTTCCTAGCTGTGATCTGTATTCAAGCTAGCAGGATTTGTCTTCTTTGCACAAAAGAAAGAGACGTCATTCGAGTGTGAATTTGCGTTGCATAAATGACGTATAGATAGAGTAAGTGAATCTTTTCAGTGGACATTTGCGAGAAAGGAAGCTAGCCGCCCTATGATTTGTCTGGGCTCAAGCCTTACTTATTATAACTTATTATCAAATAGCACCCTTCTAGAATTGAAATGCTTAGCAAGCTGCTTTAGAGACCTGGCTTTAACAACTATTTGTTCGATTGATTCTTGCGACCTCCGGCCTTGCCAACAACTTTTTAGGGCAGGCGCGCAGCGTCCCTATGGGAATGAATGCCTGCCATAGGGAATGTGATAAAAGGGCCGCTTCTCAGGTTGTGTGTAGACTCTCTTGATGCCCGAGAGCTGAACGAGTGAACTAGACCACAAACTGAACTTAATAGGGCTGCTTGGGAACCACCAGGTAAGCCCGGACTTTATATACCCATTTCTTACTCCGTGACTAGAAGGGAATCCGGTTACGGTCTACGACCGAGAATATCCAATCAAGCAAACTCCCGGTCCCTCGCCTCGCTATTGCGTAAGGGACAGAGGGATGTGTTTTTTAGTTTCCGCAAAGAGAAAAGGTAGGCTACAAGTAGGCATAGGCATTCTTCACAGCAGGATCGAAGAGAGCGTTTTCGGTGGCATTCTTTTTCTTTCATCGGTTCGGGAGCCGCGGGGCCCCGCAGCACTTTTGTGAATGTTCTCCTTTTAGAGAAGATTTACTTCCCGAGAACCAGCCCTGAGAGATAGGTCCGTGCACTTGTCTTCCTATGCCCGGCCTAGAACAGAAGGTGCGAGTCCTAGGATCGGTCGATAACCTACTACTAGTACCTCTGGGGCGGCTGGCGAAAAGAAAGAATATGGCCGGGGTATGTATATAATTGACTTGGCTCTCTAGCTCAGCTACTCAACTGGATGGAGAATTTCATGGTTACCAGACACACTCTTGGTCAAAAGAAAAGAGATTGGGCCGGACTTCTTCTCCCTTCTATTCTGAACTTTCTTCCACAAAAACAGAGTATCTGCTTACTAGGGAAAGTAATGAAGCCCATTTCCCATCCCCAAGTATAAATTGAACCTAGAACCACATGGACTGCTATACCACTGAGCTATTAAGTAAGGAGAGTGGAAGCATTGGAAAGAGAAATTGATCTAAAAGATTCCTTTGTAAAGAAAGCTCTACTGCTGAATGGATGGGAAAGAATCTAACTAGAATAGAAATGCATATAATCGATACATCCACGAGAGTCTGACGACGTGGTACAAACTTGGCAAACAAAAGAAAAATCTATACCATGAATCGGGAAGCTATTAATACGACCGAACTTAGTAATGCAGAAGGAGACATCCCAACTCATCGAAGAGTGTAGCCATTCAGGGCTAAAAGGGTGTGCTGAGTAGTAGATCTATCTCGTATAGCTACATCCTCGCCGACAGGTGTACTCCAATTAATTCGGCTTACTCTCACCAAGGTTAACATTCTCAGGTACCCGCTACACCGAAGTAGTTACCGAGCGAAGTGCCATCCATCTTCTACATGTCCTGTCCTCGAAAAGTAAGTGTACTCGAGGGCGTAGCAGGGGCGTTGTAAAAGTACAACAAATTCCACAATGTAAGTGGACGCACGCGCCTGCGGCTTTGGGAATTACTCCTCTTTCCTGCTTGTTCCGTGCCAATACCCATGCTGCCGAGTGCTGAGTGCGGATGTAAATCAAACAAACATTTGGGGTTGCGGTTAAACCCATAAACCCTTCCTTCAACCAGAATCTCGAAATGGTAGTACGAGCGTAATTTCAATATCCCCCACTCGAATCAGATGAGAATAAATAAGTAGCTTTATCGATAGGAAAAGCACCTCTTGTCGGCGGGCATAAGACTTGATAGCTTCACTAGGCATGAAAGGAAACTAGTCATAGTCAGGGTAGGGTAAAGCACGCCAAAGAAGAGAGGCGCCAACTAAATTCTCTATTGTAAGCCCTGGCTTTCGATAGCTTACCGCTGCGCGCCTTGTGAATCGTAGGGATCAAGCTAGTCAATCCTGCGGCCCTTCGCCGCTTGCTTGTAATCCGCTTACCACTTGCTGATACTCTAGAAACGACATATCGAATTAATTAGAAATCTTCATATCAAGGCCGAAGGACTGCCGCACGCGCCTTGCTAAAAGTATAGACACTAAAACAGAACTTACGGCATAGTAATCTGCTTTCTAAAACTGAGTAAACTACGACTCCATTGCTGCACACCACATAAATGAAATATCAGCTTACGGCACTACAATTCTTATTTTTTACTTTGAACTTCCTTACTTTAGGTGCTCAAAGACAATAGTAGAAAGGCAAAACGAGAACTTCACCGCTGCGCGCCTTTAAGCTAGCTTGCGAACTTATATCTCTCTTGAAAGCTTCTATCTGTCTTTCGGATACCATACTTTGAGTCTTCTGTCTGGCTTGTAATCAGATAAGCGAATTTCAGCCTTATTACTTACCTCGAATCTTGTAACTGCAATTAAGAATGAGAAGCAAGCCTCTCAAACAAGAGATACTACAGCTACACGAGAAGCTATAACTAGAATCCTTATTTCTTCCTTTTAACCTGATGTTGGGCTTTCATTCTTATAGCTAAAAGCATATAAACTACAAGGAACAAGGCAAACCGAAAAAACCTTATTTTATTAATACGGTACTACGGATCGCTTACGGCACTTACTTTCTTACTTGAAGTCTTACTTGAGCTATTGACTTTACTGGTAAACTACGAGCTTAATTGCCAAGCTTCTTTCCTACTTAAAATCTTATAGCTTACTTTCAACCTTATCAGTGACTTGGTACAACAAACACGGTCAACTAGAGAGCGAGCAACGAAAGCTACAGCTTCAAATCCTACTTGCAATCTGACAAACCACTTTATCGATACGAGCACCACTCTTTGTATTCCTCTTTATGAGTTGAAACCTGATAACACCAATTAATCTTGAGAGCTGGCTTGCTAACTTATAGCTGACTGACTTGCTTAGTAATACTTTATAAACGACTAGCTGATTTGCTTCCTAAAAGGAGTGATACGAAAACCAATACTACAATCCGGATTTCGTATTTGCAAACTGATAAGTGCCTTTTAAGGCTGATAATGAAAGGAGAGAACAAGGAGATAAGTGCTAGTAGTAGTGGGATGTATGTAGTAGAGGGTAAGTATTTTTATTTTATATATAAAGTTTTTATAAAATTTGGTGGAGTGGTAGTCAAACTCTATTTCTAGAAGTATCTCTACTTGAAAATCCGATACCAAAGTTCCGCTACGCCAAACTCTACAAGTTAGTGGTATCAGAGCAAGTAAGGCCAGTCAGGTATCAGGCGGAGTAAGGTACTTTATAAGTCGGTGGTCCGGGACCAGGTAAAGTGTCGCTTGTGTAGCGACTAGTCTGCCAGTTGTGGTTGTCGCAAGAGCGGTACATTGAGAAAGTGAAGGAGAGGTTTGAAACCGGAGGCATGATAGGAATTGATAGGTTTATGTAGATGATCTCATTTTGAGGAGTCTCAAGAAAGAGTTCGTGCCTTGAAAAGAAGAGAGTTGTCGGTTCGGTACTGGTACACTAATCTCGCCACTGGATCTTTTTTAGATAAATGCAATTCCAATTCAAAGAAGCAAGTCCATCCCGATCTGAATTGATTGAGTTGGCTTTCTCGTTCAGCTGAAAATAATGAGTGAGCCGGAAGCAGTGGTCCTCTCCTTGTTTAGTCCATGTATGATATAAAGTCTCATACTCCATCAAGATATCTTGTTCCAGAAGAGTATGATTTCTATCACGAAGTTGCTAAGCAAGGATCATGAGTTAGGAAGAGAAGATACCCTTTATACCAGGTTGCTATCCCCACGACAGATCCTATTAAACTAAGATAGATAGAGATCTAAAGTTCATTCATGACTAGAAGCTTTTAAGAAGGCATTTTGCAACAAACCTTACAAATCCTACCTAATCTGTTTTGACCTCAAACAAGTACCACTCAAGCGCATAATAAAGATACCCCTTAGAATTCCCTTACTAATCTGATCTCCTATCAAACTCTTATTAAGGGTATTTGCTCCGCGGGAAAGACTAGCTTTGCCCTTGAGTTGCTTCATAAAATGTGTAGAGAGTCTGGTGAGTTTCAACCTGACTAATCTCATACAACACAGTTATGGATGGTCTTTGTAAAGAGGGCTCAATTGGTAAAGCTTTTGGTTTTTTTGAACAAATGCTTTCAATAGGTGTTGTGCCTAATATTGTTACATACACACTGATTAATGGCCTGTGCTATATGGGTAAACTGGGGAAGGAACAGGAGGCAACAAATGATTTATAGGGGTCATGAACCCAATATCGTGACCTATACTACTCTCGTGGATGGGCTGTGCCAGAAAGGGCTATTAGACAAGGCAAAGTAAATGCTGCAGTACATCATTTCTAAAGGGCATGAGCCTGATGTCGTGACTGACAATGAGATGAAAAGGATCCAGAAATACGTACAAAAAGCAGTTTTGAGCTCTCTCACGCCTGAGGAAAAAAGGAAATACAGTTATCCCTTCTTCTTAGTCTTCAGATGTGGAAGGCCCAAGCAAGCTTCCATCTTCATACGTGGATCCTTTATAGGCGGCAATCTTTTGCCGCCTATAAAGCACTATTCTTATTTCAGAGTTGGAGCCCATATTCCTTCGAGAAAAGGAGGGGTTGAGTTGACACAACTTACCTATGATAGAGCGTTTAGTAAGCTATGTGGAAGCGCTCTGGGCAGCCAACCCGGGAATATATACTTTGACTAGGGGTAAAGCCAAAAATGTTGGGCTAATTATAGAAGGTTTGAGGGACGGTACCTATAAATTCTGCCCAATGTATCGCACGTGAATCCCTAAACCTAAGAGAAGCCTGGTGAGTTTCGACCAATAACTCAGCCGGCGGATAAGGATCGACTGGTACTGGAAGCCATGACCGCTTTGTTGAATGAGGTGAGCCTATCTTTCTGGATCTACATCACACGGCTTCAGAAGGGGTCGAGGGGGGAGAACTTTATTCCTCGCAGTACCCGAGTGGCCCGATATGAAATGCTTAGTTCAGTGCGATGTCGTGAAATGCTTTGATAGCATCATACCTTGCTTATCTTCCTTTAAAATCACTACCAGGCATGAAAGAAAACTTCGGTTCCTAGCAAGCAGTAGCATTAGGCAAGTAACAAGGACTCGGGAGAAGAACTAGTTATCCCCAGAGGGGGAACTATGATTCTCTCAGATGTGTCTATCGATATAGATCAAGTTGAGTGCGAAGTATGCTAGCCATTGGCCTTACGTTCAGGATACTCCTTCCTGTCCTTGCGATGTTTGGTTAAGTGTTATCAATCAGCTTTCCTCTTCTTCCAGCATTCTTCTAAGGTTTGCCTCTAACGATGGTTGAATAGCTCCTGTTGTTTGTCTCCACCTTCCTTCTCCCTGTAAGTTGTCCTCATACTCCCAGTTCTTTCTCTTCTTTCTTTTCTTCCTCTACGACTTTACTATATTATTCTTGAATAAGCTAGTGATTATCTGAGGCTTACAGTATGGTATACCGAGGGCTAACTCCACTACTTCAGATTGTTGAATCGAATATACCTTCTATATACCTAGCTTAGAGTATTTGAACCTGTTACGTCGATTGCTGAACCTGACTTGACTTTGACGCGTTGGCTTTGGCTCTGGCTTTTCCTATATCTGAATGTTTCGGAAGAGTCCGTGGCTATCCTGCGCGAAAGAGGAAGAACTCAACTCTTTGCAAAAAAAGGAGCATCGCTCTAATCACTTATGGTTGTTCCTTTCCAGGATGGATGGCTACTGCATATTATCATATAGAAATCAAATGAAAACCCTACTGAATTAGGCAAGCGATTATTCGCATCGTTGCTTAGGTGCTCTAACAAGCCGCAATTGGTTAGAGATTGGATCAAGTTCCAGGCTTTTTCAAAAGTGCCTTCCAGCTTACTTAATTGACTCGCATGGGCTTTCTCGCTATAAACGAACTAAACGAAGCGCCTAAAGAGAGAGATCCGCGGGACACCAGTCAATAAAGTAAAAAGAGAGTATTCTCTTATGTAGTCTTATTCCTTCCCACCCCCTTGTGGGTGCTGCTCAAGCAGCTCAGGAGGCGCCAACCCCACAACCACAGGTAGAAGGAGTTCCAGGTGCGGCGTCCAGATCAGGGACTAGTGGCCCGTCCTGTTCGGATGTAAAGGAAAGATGCAAAACTTTTATCAAACAGTGGGGAAAGGGCCCCATACGTCAAAGCCAGATAAAGAATCTCCAACAAGATTCGAAATTGGATCGTTCAAGTCCAAAGGATAGAGAAGAAATCCTCATGGTCACCAGAAGATTTTTCATCGAGACAAAACGCTGCTAACGCTGTAGTATTGGAATATTGGGACTACTACTGCGAGCGGGAAAAAAAGAAAAACCTTCTGTCGACTAGAGTTTGATGTCGATTTATCCACACTTCCATGACTTCTAGAGGAAAGCTAACTGCTTGCTGGCTGGGAGCTGTATGAGCGGTAACGTCCACGTACGGCTCCGTGAGAAGGTGGACGGAAATGGCCTTGTTGTACCTCACTCCCGTCTTCAATGGGGTCTGCTCTTTTTTTTTTGGGAGAGTATGCCAATATGATCTTAATGAGGTGCGGGGCTTTGCATCTGACATTCGTTGGGCTTTCCTCTGCGGGAGCCTGCGTCCCGGCCTTTTTGTGCAATAAACCCCTCCGGCCGAAGACTAGTGATAGGTGGTCCCGCGGAGCTTTCGGAGAAGGGTAGCCTAGTGTGTAAGCACAGCAATGAACCGCGGCGAACCCTCAGACGACCCTTCTAAGATAAGGGGGGAGATCCTCAGTAGTGGTGACCCTTTGACTCTTCCACTGACTTATATATGTACCGAATGCTCATACGGGAAAGTGAACTCCTGGGTCTGGAACCAGGGGGGTTGCTCCGAGAAAAAATCCTTTCTTTCTCGTCCACTCCAGGGGGTGCGGACACACCTGCGCGGATTACAGGTGACGGTTACAAGAATGGCGGGGAAGTGAAGAGTACCCGACGACATTCAGGGATGAATGTAGACCCATCGGGCAGGGATAATCATTCCGGTCCTGGGAGAGGTGGCGACACCAGTCTGAGCTGAGGGAAGCCAGCCAATTGAGTCACTGAAACGACCGCAGGAGGCGCACCCTAAGCCCAGCTTCTCGGAGCTGCTATTGCGAAATACGGCTTCCTTAATATAAAAATTTCCACAAGGGGGCTGGGCTGCTCGCCTTCATAGAAAGGCGACCGGGCCTAGATTAGATGTTCGCCTTTTTATAGAATAGAAAGAGAAGGTAAAGGTGGGTTTATTGGTATTGGATGAAGTAGTTTATCTAAATCGCTACTGGCCAGCTTTTGGCAATAAATTCCATGATATCCCGCATCCATCGGTAATGGAGCAACTCACCTAGCTCGAAGATTGAACTAGGATGTGTTCTTTAGGAAAACCTTTGGAACGAGGTCTTATAGATCAACGTAGGCTTTGCCCCAATCCCTTCTCAAGGGGCGCTCCACTGCCGAAAGCCACGGTGAGGAGGAAAAAGAAGTAGAGTTAGGTTCTGTTCTTGTGTGTAAGCCCTCGGTCGATTCGTCTGCTCATTCACAGCGTATGATTCTTATCCAATTGCTTCTTCTGAAAACGCGGCGTCGGTTAATCTTTCTTATTCTCCCTTCGGGGCTCCTCATGTTGCTACTAATAGAAACAGTTCGGACCTTGCTCATACAATCCTCGGGACTACTATTGGTTAATCTTTGTCCTCCCTAGGGAAAGTAAACAAGACGATACTTTTTGGGAAAGACAGGGTTAGCGCTGCCTGGGTTGAGCCATTCCTAACAACTCATCCAGCTTGACTAGCTTGCATTAAGAGTAGTTCATTTCCTATAAAGTGTAGCGAGTTTTCTACCTTTTCACATAACCGAGAAAAAAGGAAAAGTGACCCTACTACATGTATTAGCTAGTTTTGTCTAGTCAACATCTAACGCTCATTTCACTATGGGATTTATTTACTCCGATTGCTTCTACTCTCTTACAGCTGGGTGCGCCTATAAGGAAGACTTTTCATAGATTGACTTTGGACAGGCAAGTTGAACTATCAGGCTTCACTAACACAAGTAAGAACAAGTAGAAAACTCCGTATTAAGGGCTGACTTTCCTTTTGACCTAGTTCTTAGCACTAGTGATTAGCACAAAGGAGGAGAGAAAAAAGGATTGAATAAGCGAGCACCAGCATTGACTTTCTTGCTTTAACTAACCTGACGCCTGGCCCTTTTGCTCTAGGCTCTACTCCTTGTCATTGATTTCTAGCTAGCTTTCCCACTCGCATAAAAGGAATGAATCGAGGGTATTTACTTGCATTTCTTTGTCCTACTTGGGCTTTAAGAAGAGAGGATTTATTAGCACGACGAGCATCGCATGCTAACCGGGGGATTGAATAGGATATCATAGAATGTAGCATATTGTCTGAACTTATAGGGTCTTTCCTATAGCAAATCCTCAGTTTCTGTCCAGAGTCCGCCCTTTAGGTGATGGATCATCTTTATAGAGAGACTAACAATAAGACTAGATTAGATCGTGTGCTTCTTTATAGACGGTGGGCTTAGGTGGATCTCCCTCATCTACCTAGATTAGAGTGCTCTTATCCTAACCTTAGAGCCTAGTTTTTTACGTGAACTCTTGGGCATTATCGCATTCATGATGACTTATGGGCATAACCAGACGAAGTTAAGAGCTACCTATTGTGCATTAGGTTTTCCTCTAGGATCCGGTTGTAGGGAAAAAGCATTGGTGTATGAGCCTACTGTACCGACTCTCCTCATACTTATGGAGCAAGATCCTGTCCCTTTCTTATAACAGCTCAAGTCAGGAGGGGGAGTATAACACATACCCCTCGTAGGCGGTGGCTAGTTTGAGAACTAATTGCTCATGGCGAGCTTGTTGGATCTTCTTATCCAATCTATCTACAAGATCGGTCAATCTAAACTTTGTCTTATATTCCTATCTCTTGAATTCAACTCTGAGCAGATCGTAGACAGCATGAGGATTAACATTTAGGAACGATGGCATTAAAAGACCGGTTGAATTCACCCTTTCCTCCTTCCATCAAACTCTGGATCCGGGCTCGCCCTTCGGGGATTGCTGAATTTATGAAAAACAAAAATCCAATCTTATTTGAAATTCGGGTTAAAGCTACCCACCCACCTAGTCGCGAAACAACCTAGAGAGTGCCAGCTTTCCTTTCCTACCTGTTCTTAAAATCCTTGCTTTCCTGCCTCTTGTTTTCCTACCTCTTGCTTTCCTACCTGTTCCCTCTTTTAGTTACCTTATCTCATAATCAATCTCTGGATCCGGGCTCTCCTCCACTATCGTTCCGGGTTGATTAACCTAATCCAAGACTAGAAACATACCAGACTACCGAGATAGAAAGCAGATCTGGGTGGGGCCGTTGGATAATAGAGCAGCATTTGCTTTGATTCCCCTTGAAAATAAAGTGAAATGGAGACCCAATTTCTCTCTAGAGACGGTTTTGCTTTCCAGAGCCCAATTCGTCTTCCCGGTCTTCCTTTTGAATAGTGGGAGCTTTCTTTGTCCTCTCCGGGTGGTAAGCCAATGGCTCTTGGATGCGGTTTCCTTTCCGGCTGTAGAAGGGTGGGAGTAGTTTATAGGGCTTGCATCAGTATAAATTATGGAAATTGGTCAATCAGGGCAAAATTGAGTCCAAATTAGTCTTCCAGTGTCCCTTCAGTGCCTTTGACGCTGGTTCCAAAACCAAAGCATACGAAGAAATAGCAGATTTCTGTTCTTATGAGCCGGGGCACCCAACTTCTCCCGAACAGGCACAAGCTGAGTTAACAATGGAGATCTACTATGAATAGATCTATTCCTACTTGATAAATTCAACTAAAATAAAGTCACCGCCCCGCCCAAGGTCTGAAACATGCTTTGTACTCAACCCCATGATACACACCGCTCCGTGGGGGCCGAACCCACAAAGATGGATCTTTCATTCCTTCTATTCCAACATATCAAGTATGCTGCTTAGCTCATAAGGAATTTTTAGACTCAAGTCGGAGATAGCATCAAGCGCTTGCTACTGCTTAGGAGAGCTCCTTTTTTCTACCGTTAAGAGAAGGCAAGCCCTAGTCCCAAGTGAAAAAAGCATATTCATCTGGTTAGTCTTCCTCTACTTTACTTTTCTTAGTAGGGTCATCTAAAGGCTCTTCATATCATGAACTTGTCAAAATAAAACTTCTACAACAAGAAGAATACATCAGTATTGCAAAGACCAGTTGTTGTTTTATTTCTTTATGTCCCACAAAGACTTTCAGATTGTCGATTAATAAGATCTACCTCTTTCTCGCAGCAGAGTATTCGAATGGAACCGCTTTTTCGGCTAGTATTTTTTATTATCACAACACTTCTTCTTAGACTGGACTACTTATCATTGCAAGGCCGCTAGGTTTGACTTCTGAAACTTTTGATTCGGCTAGGAAGTTGTTCTTTCACTGCTGATGAGACTGCTTTTAGCGTAAATAAAGGCACGCTGTGAAAGAATCCACTCGTGTGAACTAGGTTTGCAGGCCTTTTGCATTCTCAAGAGACTTCTGCCTTGAACTGTTTTTTGCTATCAACTACTTATTGCTGTTATCCACTACTGTATTTGGGAGAACTCTTGCTTGAAAACTCCTTACTCTGTAGAAGGAAAGAATGGCACAGCTTATCGCTTGGCAGAACGGGATTGACCTTCTTTGGCAACTTAGCTATTCTTTGGCAACAGAGCTATTGCAATAGAGAAATCGAGGGAAATAGGCTTAACCTACAGAGAAAGAGTGTAAGGAAAGAATGCAGAAAAAGATAGAAAAAGTGAGTGAAACAAATGAAATCAGAGTAAGAAATCTCACAAATAGTAACAACACACACTCATACACACAGAGTCACATAGAGGCCAGGACTAATCTGTCTTCATGGTCTGGAGGGTCTTTTTTATATCGTGGAGGACGATGAATTCGTCTCTTGCCTCACCGATCTGAACACGGAGGAAGCTACAAGAGTGCTTGGTTAAACGGTGCCATTAAGTTTCAACTGTCTTTAAACTTACTACTTCAAGTGCAATTATCAACTCCTTGCAAAATTGTTGGCTTTCTCATCTACAAAAGGCAACTCTGGTATTCAAGGAAACAGATAATTAGGTTCCACTCACTACGTCAACTAAAGCAACTGCATCTGGAGCACTTACCAGGGAAAATAGAAGAATCTTCACCATTATCATCATTGTTTCCACCATCATCAGCATTGTCCTCAGAAACGGGAATAGACTTTTCTAGGTAAGAATCCTTACAACCTAAAGAATTAATACTCTCAGCACCATAAAGTTAAGAGCACCGTGAATTAGCTGATCCGCTTTCAAGGTGCCTACTAGCTGTTTGTTTATGCATTCTCTATTTCAGTTGCCAGTTGTAATATAATAAGTTTAGTTGTGAAAACAACTCGTATGTTAGTTCGTCAGTTTCGTTACCAATGATAGGAACGTAGAAAAACACGTCACTATATAGATATAGGCCAGGTAGTTTGTTTATAGACACAAGCTCTTATTTATGCCAGGACGGTACAAGAGTGAGACTGTGCTAGCTCCATGCAAGTCTTTTAGTAACTACTCCAATGGGTGATTCCTTGCTTACAAAGCAAGTATTAAAGGACTATGTTATTACGAGAGCAGATCAGGGCGGATCTTATCGTTTTAGACTTTCGATATTTTGATGCTGGTATGGATTGGTTGTCTGCATACCATGCTCGTGTGGATTGTTTTAGGAAGATAGTGACTCAACACCTTGTAAACCATCGTTTGAACTTGTTGGGGTGTGTGATGAATATCCCGCTACAATCTCGGCTATTCATGCCACTCCACTTTTGCTTGCACAGGGTACATGGCTTTCATTTCGGAGAGCAGAGTGTTCTGGGCCTTAAAGACATACCACAGGCCCTTTTACATGCAAGACTGGTGATGGGCTTTACTAAGTATTAGATATGGGCTAACGGGTCACATCAGGAGCGGTCTACGAGAAAAACGATCTGGCTTCAGGTACGCATAAAGGGGTCAGCAGGAGAGGGTGGGATACGAAGTCGGGCATCTAGGTGCAATTCAAAATTTTAGAAAGCATTTTCAAAGAAAGGATTGGGTTAGCCGAGTTCAACATGGATGGTTCTTCAACCGCTCCACCCTCGATGTGATAAAGTTCCCCCCTTCTCTCGATAAAGAAAGAGCACTGGTCCACGGATAAGCTAAAAGGCAGGATGCAGGTACTGTTATAGAAACTAGGCATGAAACAGGAACTAGGGACAAAGAAGAGAGCCAAATAACAAGTTTAGCAAAAGACCAAGCACCCGCAGGAAAGAGACACAGAGGAAAATGGCATTCATGCAAAGCCAAAAGGTGTAGCTGAACTCCAAACCTAAAGTAGAGGGGACAGTAAGTAGAACCATCCTCCGAGGAAGCACTGGTTCGAGGAAGAATACCAGATCCAGTTGAGGAAGAGGTGGTACTCTGCAGCCAAAGGAGTAGTACTGGGGTTAGCTCTAACCATCTTGTACAGAAGAAGGGATTACGACTAGCCCAGGCAAGGAAGTAACTCAATCTCAAAAGGGCGAGAGTTTGATTTGATTCAATTAGAAATCTCAAATCAAGGCAAATCCGTTCATTGAAGGAAGTGAGCTAGCTCCCATCACTTCATCTGCTGCCTGTTCAACTAATCGAATTCACCCTTTATTCCGATTGGAATTCCTTTTATCGAATATCCCTGCTCGTACTTCGAAGTCGGATTCCCGGCGGTTGCATCTAACCTGCTCCCAATCTGATCCCTATCCTAGTTCTGGCTCCGGCCCACTTTCATCAGCAGATCCTGCCTTTCCAAAGCTATTTCATTCCAAACATTCCCATAGCATCTTCTTTCCCTTGCCAATACAACTAGAGAATCGTAGGCCTCGTACGTGCGTATTGGTTTCTAGCGCAAGGAAGCATATGAACTGCACCGGTAAACCCGTCTCCTACAAGGATTCGCTGTTCCTATCTTTTGTCCAAATTCCATTATAGAAATATCATACTTTTTGCGTTGGATCATCAGCATTAGAGAGTTTTGCAGGTCCTTGAGAGAACGTTATCCAGCCACCATGGTCTGAGGTGAAATTGGTCCTGGTCCATAAAACGAAAGGTGCTGGGCAAGCGCAGAGAAGTCGTCTGAAGGGGAGTTCCATAGGAATGTTCAACTTCGATCAACCTTGGTCCCATGCCTAAAAAAGAAAGAAGGTAAAAAATAGGGGTGATATAATCCACTGCTCGCCTAAGAATGTACTGACGTAATCCCTACTATGGCTTCCCGAAGGATCCAGCAGCTAAGAGGGTCCGAGCCATAACGGATTGATGTGACCGTAGCGGCGACTGGAATCGATCTGAATGAGGCAGTTATGGGACTTCTCTTATCTAACATCAAATATATATGGAGGAAGGATTCAAAAAAGGTGGGGGTCAAGGTGTATAATACGAGCTCCACTTTCAGGCAATGAGCTAGCTTAACCCTGATTGCTTAAGGTTTAATACAGTCATGTTGGATCTGCTACTAAGAAAGGAAGAGAAAGACTGATTGCGACAGCTCAACCGGATGAGACATCTCTTATTTACAGAACTGTGCCAACGTGTGCCTACATTGTTTGATTTACCAGTTCCGGGTATTGGATTTTAGAATAGAAAGAATGAAACTAGTACCAGCTTATCGCCAACCGTGCTTTCTACCAACTCCGCCAACCCCAGACGGGAATATTGATTTAGATTTATAGCCGCACCTGAGCCCGCAACTGCTGCCTCTACTCCGCCTACTTCTTGTGCCGACTTCGCCAGCCTCGCGGGGTACCGATTTCCTCCTGCTTTGTGTGCGTGCCATTGACTCCTTTAATGGGTCGAAACCTACTTAGTTCTTTTTTTTTTCGTCTATACAAGAAAAGAAGGATTTGTGTTTAGCAAGACAGAGAATTTAATAAGTAAAAAAAAAAGTGTGTACCCTTTACCGAAAAGCAAATATGACAGATAGGGTACGACATATTGCTTATTCCTGATTGATCTAGTTGACGACAGTTGACTTGTTGGACCGATTGTGGATTGGAATAGAAGTTTCTTATATACAGATATTCGTGTTTACTGATTTCGCATACTGGGAATGGAACTTGATGTAACCCATTGGAAACTCTCTTTGAGACTCATTATCTGTTATATACGACAGGCTAATTAAGTCCTTAAATTTAAGAAAGGAGTCTTTCCTTACTTCCTTACACAAAACTGTTATGTTGTTATGCTGCTCGTGCAATCAAAACTTAGAATAGAAGAAAAAGAGTTCCCTCGGGACCCATCCTCTTCTCCTTCGCTTGTGTGACTATCATGAGAAGAATTCCATTCCAAGAAGTAAAATAACAAGAAAAAGAACGAGGTCAAGATCTGTTGTTACCAGTACCGACGAAATGGAGAAAGTGTCCTCCGGGAACGCAATCTACTACATTAGTTGGTGTAGCCAAAGAAGAGGATATCCCCTTTTTTGACCTGACCCATTGGTCTTCAGACCAGACCCATACCATAGCTACAAACACTTTTGAGTCGGAGGAGACTGGCCAGATCGCCTTCTTGAGGCTCTCTGGGCTTATCGGACGTCAATCTGTATAGAGCCACTGGTCCCCTTCTCCTTAGTCGTTGGCATGGACGCCATTCTTCCCAGTGAACTCGACGATTCCTTCCCTGCGCCGTTCTGCTCGACGACGATATGACTGATAATCAGAAGCGAGAGGCTCTGCTCTCGAAACTTGACCTCCTCGATTCGATGGGAGAAAAAAAGGTTACGAGCGGCAGAGCACGCACAAGTCTATCAACGTCAACTCAGCCGCGCTTATGAAAAAAAACTCATATAAATCAAAAAGATTTCCAACGCACAGCACCCTAAGGGTCAACTTAAGCCCTTTCCTTATTTTAGCTACTACCTTTCTCATATTCTTATCATATACTTCTTGGATGCCTTCCTCCAATCGCTTTCTTGCGCGAGTTAGATTCTTGTTATATATATAGGTGATGAGTAGGGATGCAGCTCCGTGTACCGCGGCTAGTCAAATGTCCGATTTAATGCACTAGAGGGCGTTAGCACTAAACTATATTTTTCAGTCTACTTTGAATTTGAAAGTAAAGACTTGCTTTTGTTTTGCTTCTTTGCTGATGCTTGATTAACTACATGTTTATACTGTATTCTGCAACAGTAGAGAAGAGAGAAAAAACGTAATGTCAAACTACACGCCAGCAAGTGCCAGGAAGAGAAATTAAGCAATTGGAAACAGAGAATAAGTGAAAGACAAAAGCAGCCGGCTTAGGATTTGCAGTGAATAAAGCAAGGCAAGCAAGTTCAAAAGCTCACTTAGTAAATTCTTTCACGCATATTATACACGTCAAAGTACTTAACTACTTGTGTGCAAGGACAAAGTCCTTCCCCTTCTTTCTTGTAGCTCCGCCCAGGCGCATGCTCTTTCGGATCGAGGCGCCTCTAATAGAATCTTGGTACAGAGGAAGGAGTACGTACTTTCACAGAAAAGGAAAGCGGGCTGGCATTTGCGAACCAATCTAGATCCAGGCCAAATAGTGCATAGGTGCGCACAGAGATAGAGAAAGCGGAGACGGAGGGAGTTGATGGTGTACTAACTTTCCATTCGTATGCGAAACCCATAACCTGGAGAAAGAAAGGGGGTAGCACACTTTATATCCCTCTTCACTAGCCTAGCTATAAGATCAGACTCATTTAAATAAAGCTTCAATCAAAACGAACTCTTGCTGTAGAGCAAAGCGCTTAACCCATTGAAAGCACATTCATTTAATTGGAAAGCTAGGCCAAATAGATGCCAATTCCCAGACATAAGCAGTAACTATAGCAAGAGCTTTTTGAGTAGCATTAAAAGAGCGTAGGCTAGGCCTCATTTCTAAAAGCAAGCAGCAGTCGGGTGGAGTTACGTTATCTATCTATTGAAAGAACTCGGTCGCTATAATTGGTCTCTGCCGACTAGGAGTGTGTGTATTCTTCTTGTTCACTACGTACGTGAATGTCCGATTGCTTCGATACGCTTAACTATCCTGCCTTGCCTACTTCCAAAACGTTAGGTAGCCTCGTTCGTCTATTCTGCGGGTCGGTCTGTCTACTTTATTCTTCTAAGAGAAAAGGCTCCTGCGTACTCAGACCGAGCGTAGAAAACTTCTTCGCAAAAGCTACTTCCAAACAATCCACTAGCTTTATACTTATTCTATCAAGAAAAAAACTACTGGCTCGCTACGCTACATCTGCTGGGCTAGAACAAGGAAGATTATTACTGTATCGATCATGCTTCTTTCTCGATGAAAGCAAGGAACCTCGCTCGTGGGGCCGGCCTTTGATTGATTTAAAACTGAAGACGGGTGTTTTTCCACATTCCGCTCATCCATGGTAAGCTTGCATGTTCTAGCATGTCCACTTATGCAAATTGCAAATAAATAGAAGATTCACTAATCGAAAAGAGAGTAGTGAAACTGGCGGGCGGAGATGGAGAAAGTTTCTTCATTTCAGAGTATGCGCGAGACTTCTTTCTTATTAAGAGTTACAGAGTAGTCGTGCCTCACTGACAGGAAAACGAAAAGCTAAAGCTCGACGAGCAAGAAAACGGCTTGTTGTTCTACACAGACGAGTAACTACAAAGGGGCGTCACTCGCAACAGACGAGCAACGTAGGCCCTTTAACTCTATACAAACAAGCAACGAATTGAGCGCACTATTAGAAAGCATAAGCGCTAACGCACGCTCATACGTTTGATTGCTTACTCACTGGGCCGAAGGACTGCTCAGCGATAGGGGTGGCTTTTGCCTTTCATTCAGGATAAGATAACTCGGGAATCTCATCTATGATACTCTCATCTATGAATAGGGGTAAGTCAAATGAATAGGCTTGCTTGTTCATTCACTGCCTTTCCTGTCCTGTCGCCTTAGCTGGACGCTGCGCGCCTATCAGTTCTTACTCGCTTTTTCATTTATATGGGAGTACCAAGGAAGATATAAAGTAGCAAGGCAGCACTCAAGTCACCTACAAGAATACGAGTCAGTGAGAAGAATTGATGTCTGCGATCAGATTTATGGTTGGCTTGATCATTTCCTATCTATCATATTAGCAGGCAGTAAGCGGATTAGAAGTTGAAAAGGGGCGCTGCGAAGATTGTAGTATGGGGCTGTAGTGGCTAGTCTTTTACCGGGTAGCAAGCCAACAAGAATAATGCAAAGCCACTCTGTTGTTTCCGTAGTATTAGTTTGTAGTTGTAGTTTACGCAGCTCAAGGCGGAGGCTAGTGGTATCACTCCTTTTACCAAGTAGTAAGCCAGCTATAAGCATTGAAGTAGGCGGGTAGTTTTCATTCTTGATATCACCTTTCTTTACAGTAAGCAAGTAGGTTTATTAGTGGATACCTGAATCCAAGGAAGTAAATCAGCCTGTCATTCCTGCTTTCAGATATAAGTTTGCAAGTCGGAGTGAAAAGTACGAATTGTGTAGCGGCTATGTATTAATTCCAGTTAGTAGTTAGCAAGCCAACTATGAGATTGACTTATCCCCCGAGGAGAAACTAATAAATAGGAGCCAAAGTGGAGATATGTGCTCTGGGAGCTGAGAATACGGTGGGAGCGCCATTGCCTGGAACACTTTTATATGGAGTGACTTCAACCCGTCACGCATGAAAGTGCCAATGGATTTCTTTACTACAACTCGGAGTCGAATTGCTCCTTTGCAAGTGGGGACCAGCCATAGAGCTCGAGTTCTAGCCAACTATGTAGACTCTGACTTGAAAAGATAAGTTCAGAAAGAAATTCTTATTCGCTTTTCTCTTTCACTAGTGGTAAAAGCCCATCCTTAGAGACTACTGCCTGACTTTCAAGAACTCACTAGGGCGAGCTTATTATCATAGGGGTAGGGAATTAAGCTTGCTGACAAGATTAGTGCTTACCGGGCGGCTCTTGTCTCAAGAAATTGCTTAGGGAGTTTCAAATCCTACCATTGCTTACCTTACGTGTTGACCTTTCAGCCAGGCGCGCAGCGTTGTAAAAAGAAAGATATCTATTTTCTCGTGCAATCGTCAGCAGGAGAGTCAGAATCGCCAATCAAGCAGGTCGGGAAAGAGTCTCGCACCAAAAGATAGCACATGTTAGTTAGCGAATGAAGAAGCACAGTCTGGCATAGATTCAATACCAGCACGGTAGGTTACCATTCACTCTGAGCCTAATCCGCAAATCATACTTCAGCAGTTACAGCTTTCACTTCTCCTGTTGTTACCTCTTTGGAGTCGTAGATAGCGTTCTTGACTAAGGCCAGTGGCGTCACCAATTGATTCAACTAACCGAGCTTGTACTTTGTCTTTTGTAATTCTGGGCGAGCATAAGTGGACAATCCGAGCAAATTCCATTCACTTATATGTTGAATTAGCAGGCTTCTTTGTTAACTAAAACTAGACACGGGTCAGTGGGGCAACAACGTTCGCGAACTAGCAAGTTTCTGCTTTACGATGAAAGAGCACTTGTTTACAAATTCGGAGAATCAACATAAAACTGAGCCTTCTTCATTGCTTCTGCTCTCGTCTGTTCCCAAAGATTTCATTGTTTATGTCTGCTAGATCTGTTTACATCCCATCCAGTCGTCAAGCAAAGCAGTCTCGAAGCAGCGACCATCCGTCCAAAGCCAATGGGACGAGAAAATTAATCAGCTACGTCAGGTTCGGCTAGATCAGAACCAGGCTGTCGCTGCGCCCCCCAAAACGTTAATTGGCTGGGACTCAAAGGAAGTCAGTTGACAATGCGAGGAACGATAGAGAGAATTACACTCTTTTGGCTTTTCCTCTCTTTTCTATTATTCTCCAATAAGTAGAAAAGTAGAGTGTCTCAACCAGGTGGGTAGAAGACAGAAGCATCTCTACCCTGTGATCTAGTAGAAGGGTATCTGACGACTCTGTAGATGCATATCTTACGGAGCAGTCGAAGAACCCTATCTGACTAGATCCGAGACAAGGAAGAACTGGGGAACGCTCGAGTGAACGCTGCCTTCTTCCCCTTTCAGGCTATAACAATGTGCTAGGGTAGGGATAAGGCTCTCGGCTCTCGGGTGCCATCTCGCACCTCTGATTCGGATAAAGGAGAAGGACCACGATCAGAAAGAAAAGGGGAATGCCGAACTGGATACTCTGCTTAAAGGAATAAGCCTCCCTTGGATAGATCGCAGAATTCCTACCAAGATATGTGCGTTACCAGGTGTAGTGGAGAAAGCAAGGACGGAGCCGTCGAGTGAGGATTGGCTGAGCTGCTCGTAGTGGAGTACTCTTTTAATTATTCGCTCTATTATTGCCTCAGGATGTGATCGGGATTAAGCCGCGTGTCGATACCCGGGGGGGCCGGACTCAAGGGATTCATTCTTTTTCGCACTAATGGAGGACATGAATTCTGGGCAAATTCTCTATGTTACAGTCTATTAAAAAAAGGACTTCTAATATAATAAGAAATTCTTCTGCTAAAGAATAGGCTCGCCTATAAATAGAAGCTTCGGCGCACTCTCTATTTTGCGGGACAAGAAAGAAAGAGTCAAAGCCATGGGTATCGCTGCAAGACTTGCAAGCATTCCTCAAGAAATTCAAAATATAGAAAACGAGAAGCGCGAAAGAGAGCAAAGCCTGGATCTCATCCAGGACCCTATGTTTCTCTCTTTCGTCGATCCAGTAGTTTGGATGAACAATCCAGTAGCTTGGATAGAAAATTATAGAGAGGATGTTCAGAACAGAATCCGCATTCTTGAAATGCGGAAGAGGGAGCTGCTGAGCGAACAGCAATCGCTCATCGTTCAGGCTGCCCTCCGCGGTGACCGTGGAAACTAAAATATAAAAAAGTAGTTACTCGTCTATCTCAACGTAAATGAACGAAGTCACTTAAGTCTTCCTACTACTACTGCTCCTTCTTACTTATTTTCGTTTTTTCAGGATCTAAAGAAGAAGAGGTTTTCTTAGCGGGCGTGAATCCGGTAGCTTCTACTTCTGTTCTGTTGTCTCACTTATGAGGAGCTGGTACTTCCTGATCAAGAGTGTAGTGAGCATAAGTATTGTATTGTTAAGTATTTTCTTTTCAGGTGTGGTGTGTAGAGATATTGCCTTTATGAATAATACTTATGTATTGCCTCTTCTTCTTGTTTATGAATAATACTTATGTATTGCCTCTTCTTCTTGTTGTAGAAGAATACTGATGTATTGCAAAGACCAGTTGTTGTTTTATTTCTTTATTTCTTCCTTTTCTCGAATAGTAGTTGTTAGCTTTGTCTCTAGCATGTTGGTTTGCTTCTAGCATTTAGTAGAATAAGTTGCATTAGCAAGTTCATCATTTGAAAGTGCTTTTTCCCCTGTCTCCTTAGCCTCTACCCTTCTTGTGTATAGTTCGTTTACAAAATTGATTAATGGAGACTCCATTCTATCAAAGAGGTACTTTAAGATCCAAAGCTACTCCACGGAAAATCTATCAACTTATGCAGGAAAGGAATATAGGGAGTCATAAACAGAATAAGAAGTATTTCACTTATAAGGCTATGTATTACAATCCTAGTACTAAATCTATGGTTGACGTAATCCCTATTACGGAATTAGATCCCTTTATTTGCTATAAATTCTATTATATTAGAGAGTCCATTTCTTAATAAAGAAGAAGCTACACCTTTTCGGAACTGAGATAAGGAACCCGGCAGGACCGGTTGCTGGGGGTATTTCACTTGTGTGAGGAAAGAGGGGAGAACAAAGCCTAGCGGGAAAGATTAAGCAAGCAGCAACCATTTCTTATTGGATAGATTCCTTTCCAAACATAGTGAAGTGACTTTGATCAATTCATTCTATTTCGTTGATAGCCTCACACGCACCTTTTGTTTACTTATCTTTTGAATTGATTTACTATGTATTGGCGTATGCTCGTAGGGATAGATTCGTCCATCGTAACTTTGATCGTTGCGTATGTTTCGTATTGATTGGTACCAGTCGTAGGATTGGAGGAATCCGGTAGATTTCCCGTCCCATTGAATGGAATATACTTTCCCTTTGACCTAGCCCCAAAAGCCGTAGCCGTCCCCGCGTAAACTAATATCCCGTTAGCGTCCTGGTTAAAACCCAAAGCTTTGCTAAAGATACTGGTTCCGTTCCGAGGAGAGGCCCTAGCTAGAGTAGTAATGAAGTGAAGGCAGCAAGCTATTCAACCCTTCTGGTGGGTATACTTCTCTGCTTACCCCAACTTACCTTAATTGCTTTGCTTTAAGGAAGCAAGGAGCCGTTGTTGCAGCTAAATCGATAGGAATAGGATTCGATTAGGATTGGTTGGAAGGGATACCGTTGTTTAGCCGTTACCGTGCTTTGAATTGAAAGGAGGAGCAAGCACGTTCCTTATGCGAGTCATTTCTCTAGCGATGAAAGCATCGAAGGAAAAGGCAAGGGAGGTAGGCAAGCTAAAGTCAAGGAAAGCTAGCTCGAAAGCAAGGAGCCTAGGAGGAGGAGATCTACATGGTGCAACCCGAGGGGTTCGAAACTCGGGGAAAAGAAGGTCACATATGGTTGTTGAAGAAGAGCTTGTATGGGCTCCGAGGCAGTGGTCAAAGAAATTCGACAAGTTCATGGTCGATCGATACCTTTCCATCAATATCGTGGATGGGAGCCCAGGCTTCCGTAACCGAATCCCGTATTGGGTTATACATTTCCTTAAACAAATACTGCATCTTAGCCTTAACGATTTCAAGATACCGTATCCGAGCGTTGGTAACGGCCTATTGTTAGCTCTGGCCTTTATGGATCTGTTGATACGGGGTATATCCAGTAATAACAGGCTTCACAAAATTGACCCCTATTGCATCATTGATGGGATTCCGGTCACTACCGCACTATCGAAAGCTCAATATCCGTCTAATCAAATGAATGCAGTTACTGCGCTATTTCTTACTGGAGAACACCTTTTCTGGTACCTCCGATATCGCTAGGAAAGGTAGGTCTGTTTATATTTCTATCTCCACTTGGTAAACCCTCAGATTGCCTAGTTATACGAGCTGTAACCGAGGTAGGGATCGATAGCAATTGATAGAGGAAAGCCCTTCCGCTACTATATTGGAATGGAGACCCTGCCTAAGCGCCTTCCCGAGATCGGACTCGAGGGAAGGTAAGATATCCCCCGGGAGGTGAGACTAATTATGATCCCTCTCCAACTTGACTATTAGCTTAAGCGTCTTCGCTAACCCGGCTCGCGAAAAGAAGGGGAATATAGCTTATTCTGTCGCCTCTCAAGTACTTTAAGACTCATTTCACTGCCTCCCAATGAGCTTTCCCTGAATAAGGAAGAAACCTGCTTACTAAAAAAACTGCATGCGCAATGGTTGGCCGAGTACATACCATAGCGTATATCAAGTATCCAACCGCTGACGAATAAGGAATGGAAGCCGCTTTAGTAAAACTAGATCTTGCTGCTGCAGGTGCAGACAGGTATTCTATTCCAAAGGACTGATAATATTTTTTGTAAGGGATTCTATGCAAACATTGACCACTCGTATGGATAGCTTGGTAGCCTCACAACCATCTGCAAGCACTCAAGGGAGACTTCCAGCTCAACCTGAAGTTCACCCTCGTGGTCATTGTGGAGCCATTACTACTCGGAGTGGCAAGACTACAACTGATCCTCTTCTCCCAACGCCACCGTTGTATGTACCACCTGCCTTCCGGCCTAGCCAGCCAATGGCTTCTCCACAGGACCAGCAGGTACCTCAGCAGTCCACTACTACTACTGCTGGACAGCCTAGTTCTTCTACACCACCAGCTATAGCTCCTAATGATCCATCATCAATCAGTTCGACTTCAGTTCCACCTACCAAGCCGAAGCAGCCATTTCCAGAACGGTTTGAGAAGTCAAGTGAAGACAAGCAGTTTGCTAAGTTTCTTGAGATGATTCAAGATGCGCAGATTACCATCCCCATCCTTGATGCTGTCTTACATGTTCCGATGTATGCAAAGTTCTTTAAGGAGCTGCTCACAAAGAAGCGAAACATTAACGAGCCAGAAGTGGTTACTCTTACTAAGGAATGCAGTGCAGCAGATTTTCGCACTACCGGAATGGGTCCTTATGATTCTCAAAGAATGATGAGGGGTAGGTCCCGAGGAAGGAGGCTTCGAGGCAAGATCTACAAACCCTCGGCTCGCTACCAAACTCGTAAGCAAACAGCGGGACGTGAAGCAAGCCAGCTACAGGTGCTAGACGGCTTTCTCGTCAAAGAGCGTTCTATTTCTAGGGAAGACAGTCTCAATCGGCCGTAAAAGACGGATTTGTTTCTAACTGACCCATTTTTAATATACCACCCAACTAGTCACTCATGGGAGGCTTCACTTGTGAACTACAATTCCCGTACTACGTAGTATGATTGGTTGCTCAACTGCCCCTTAAACGAAGAAGACCCCCGGGCCGCCTTGCGAAATACTTACTGCTCAAAAGCGAAGAATTCAAATGCTTTACCTCTCTCTTCCGATGAATCCACTTCACATAAACATAATAAGTGTTTTGGCATGCCAGCAAGCGGTTGATACTTTCGTTATTCAAAATTGACGAAGGGAAGGTTCCGAGGTATCGGAATGTGGTAAGCCAGCTCCACCTAGGGATATCGCCGGACGGTAGGCATCGGTTGCTCTAAAACTTCTCACCTGGTTTTCCTATTGTCTTCTTTCCTTACGAAAGCGGAAAGAAAAGCCGAGTCGAGTACAAGAAAAACTAATAGCTTCCTTTCGTTATCTGCATCTGCTTTCCTCAAAAGGTCTAGCTTTGCCAAAATCAATAGTTTAGTTGGTTGGGTCCTGTCGATCAAGTTATAGGAGCTGCTTGCTATCTATCAAAGGGTAGAAAAATACCACGTTTGCATTGAAGGAATGTCGCATCTAATTGGATAGATCCGCGATTTCAAGTAGTTCGTGCTTCGGCGGCAGGGGACTATAGGCCATGAAAACCCACCCCAGGTATCTCCACCTGTGGATTGAGAGTAAAAACCTGTGAATTTCGTATCTCCCGCTGGCACACGATTTCTATTACTTTTCTTGTTTCCCGTTTCGGAGATCCGATAAAGGAATGGTAAATCGATATCTGGGCTCGAGCCAGGGTACTTATCTTCCCGTCTATAAATCAATGACCAATAAAAGACCAAAGGGGTGATAAATCAAGGGGCGGACAGGAGCAGTTGGAAGTACCTTTGCCCTGGAGGATTGGACCTTTTTACATTTACCTTCCCCCAAAAGGAGTACGAATCGCTACGCTCTAGCTCGTAAAAGGGATAGCTCTCCTAAAGGGGATAGCGATAGGTCTAGGAATAGCATTTCTCTAGCGTATAAGGGCTCGCGGTCGAGGGAAGGTATAGTTGAAGGTATGAGGATGAGGATTCGAATTTCATTCCATTGCTTTGTTAGAGGGAGAGGAAGCTTCGGTTGGTGGATACAATAATTCCAATCTTCTTTGCCAATACTACTACTCTTGCTTGCTCTATCTTATTTCAACTACTACTACTTTGAATCCCGTTTTCTTATCTCTATACTACTTCTTATCTCTTGGATTCCACTGCCAAGCTTCAACAGCTGGTCTTGTCTCTACTTGATTGAGCTGCCCCTGCAAGTCTGACTATGCACCAGCGGCATTGAAGGAAATAAAAAAACCTGAAAATTGATTAGCCAGATCAAAGAAAAATGGGGAAACTCTCACTAGCTGGCTAGAACGATGTTCGTTCTTACCCACAGCCGCAAGGGGCGCTTGAAGGGCACTAAGATCCGCTGGCAAGGAACTGTGAGGAGATGAGATTCTCTTTGCCTTATTTATAAAGTTCTTATATAGAGTTTGGGGCATGCATATAGTTAGGGCATATCCTTTTTTATGTGTTTGTTATCTCGCTGCGCGCCTTTTCGATGATAAGATCATCATTTTTTATCTGACTTGGTTGAGTAATGCATGAGATCAACCTGCGGCCTTGTGAAAGAAAAGTAGGTAGACTGCTATAAATTATTTTTCAGTATTTGTATTGGATTGGTTGAAGATGTTTATTGATTGTCTTCGGCTTTAACTCTTTCCTTAGTAGAAGGATCCGTGGGTGGCTTGACTTACTTTCTTTCATCGGTAGCGCATTGTCAACCTGCGGCCTATGCTTCTCGTGTGAGGAGAGCTAAGTAGGAAGGAGGGACGGACTTAGACTTTAGGTAGAGCCAGGCAGCCTGATTGAACCTTACAATGAATCAACTATTCCCAGCAAGTGGAACAGGTACGGCTACTGAGTCGCAACACTCACCTACATTTGACCTGACTTTGATAGTCAAACGATGTAGAGGAACGGGCGTACCTGGAATCAGGTTTCCTTGACCTCACTTCGTTCCTCATCTCATCAACCACTACGATAATCTTAGGAAGAGCATAGGAAAGTGGGATCTATTCGTCGCACGCGCCTCGAATCTACAGCTTGCACTGGCGCATAAGAATAAGACCGAACTTAACTACCTGTAACTGTCCCAACTGCCCATGTGTACTAACCCCCCGAAATCACTTTCCCTACTGCTACGTTGAAATGAAAATGCCCGCCTCCAATCCGCTTAGTTAGACCAGACTCTCAGACATATGATTGTTGAGTTAGCCAAGTGAGGGGTTCGTTACTTTTGAAGTGGTAAGCAAGTGATCCTCACAATTCGTTTTACCTGACTCTACTCTAATTGTAAGATAACTAGAAATAGGAGATGAGAAAGTCGAGTAGCAGCACTGATGGGAACATTTTTTTAAACTAGAATGGTTGATAATAGGAGACTCGCGTTGTAGGTAAGGCTTTTCAAAAGCCTCGACTTGGCTAACGCCCTTTGGTTTTGAGGATCAATTTGCCCGTGCTTGCTGGTGTCAGGGTTGCAGATAAGTTGTTTCGGTGCCATTTCCTTTGTTATGAATGAAAGGCATTTTGGAGCTCAGTTGATACCGAATTTGAAGATAAGCCCTTCCCTCTCGTGAACACCTTCGTTTAGTAGATCGGTACGGTTCCATTCAGAAGAAACTATTATACGTGGTCCCGTGGAGTACGAATAAGGCTTTAAAGTCTTCCTTCATATTGTTTGCTAGCTTCCTTCTCCTTGTTTCCTGCCTTTCATTCTTTATGAAATTATTATTTATTTTCTTTGCTGACTGACGTTACACCAAGAATTTATTTAATAGCGTATATATAGCCTGGGCATCGATACCAGCCTTCCGTTCGCATGATATTAAGAAAGTGCCTACTACTCAATTTCGCATTGGCAAATCCTTCCACTTGCTATCTAATGTAGTATATGAAGCCTTTCTTTTCTATTTCTTCCATTGTCTGGCTTTGATTGTGTCTGCATCTGTATTCGCTGATTCTTTAATATTGTAATCAGTTTAGTGTCAGTTTACCAGAGCTTCTGCTTTCCCCTGCGGCTTGAGCATAAGATTCGCCTTTATTATTTCGGCTTTGGCTGCCTTCATCCCCCTTTATTATTGGTGCTATTGCTACTTGCCCAAGGAACTATAAGAACCAGTATTGTTGTCTTCGTATTTGATTGTGTGTTTGCTTGTTTTCATATCATGTTATTTTTTCTTTTCATTTCGTAACACATTCTCTCTATCTATTCTGGGATGAGCCATGATTCCACTACAACCATCAGACATTCATGCTCCCATCCCTCTATCTTTGTTTCGCTAGCAGCCCTACCTCGTAATGGAAAAGTGCTCGCTATCCAGCCAGTCATCCTGGTTCCCACTTCCGCCTAGCAAGAACTTATTACTTCCCGATGCCAACTCCTTGCTTTTAGTTGACGTTAGTAACATTCGTCTTCGTCTTCCACACCGGCATCAACAAAAAAACTACTACTCCTCTGAAATGGCATATTTCAATTCATTCATTCACATCACTTCCGCTACCAATCCTATCCTTACCTTTCTTTTTCCAATGGGCAGATAAAGGTCATTCTATGCTTTTTATTATTGAAAATATAGCAGATCTGAAGTCTTTTTTGATTATTTTTTTCTTCGTTTTTTACTCGTTTTTAGCAGGTGTTCCTATAACGGAGCCATCAATTGGAGATTTGAAAAGGATATTAAAAGGAAACAATTGCTTAATTCTAATTATAGTATGGATTTCGGAGTTTGTATATTTTGTGGTAACTGTGTTGAGTACTGTCCAAAAAACTGTTTATCAATGACTGAAGAATATGAACTTTCTACTTATGAAACTCAACTATTGACTTATGTCCTAGCTTCTTCTTCAGTTCTTGTACGCAGAAGGAAAGGTAGGATTGCTGCCGTGGGTCATAAAAGGTTAGCTTACTGGCTTGATGGAATGATTTACCGGATACTCAATTTCATTTCTAATAAAGTATAGCTTTTACTTGGATAGAGCGGAAGCATAAGTAAGCGAGCGGCATGAACCTATAATATAGGTTGAGGAGATGCTACGAAAGTAGCCACTGTTCTATATAAATATAGGGATTCTAAGTTTATAGTCATAAATAACCGCACTACTCATGATAAGTTGTTGTGCTTCAACCCTCATCACCTTATAGATGGAAAAGAGATGTTTCCAATTAAACCATAGATGTCCACTTCATACTTTTAGTATTAGATTTCGGCTTGCTTGGGTTCATTCAAGGCATCTTCATTTCATACCTATTAAAGAAATAAATCACGCATCCTAATTGGTGAGCTTATGTCCGCCCTAGTTCCTTCCCCGCTCTTAGTTTGCTTTACAGGAACCATTTTCGCGAGGAGGGTTCCAATGAATCCGAGGAAAAAAGCACATTATGGCCAGTGATCTTTAGCTGGTCGTGACCAAGAATAGGCATCTGTTTTTTAGACATAGATCAGGGCTACCAAAGCTAGCTACTAAGTAATGCAAGAAATAGGTTTACCGGTATATGTGTTTGAATAGGAATAAGCATGTGGTTGTGTGATAAGTCAGTCAAGATAGGCTCAGCTCACGGGTAAGCAACTAGGTAGAAGTAGTAAGCTTTTAGGTGTTTTAGTTGTTTCATAGGAAAGCAGGGAAGAGTTTAAAAAAAGGGTGTATTGATAGTCAAGATAAGCAGTGGATAGTATAGGGTAAGAAAATATCATGTTCGAAGATTTCACTCCCACCTGGACTTTCTTTTTGATGGCTCTTCTTTGTACCAGTTGAATCAATTACCCAACTAATTTCATTCAAAGACGCTATGATCCACTGCTTACTCGAGTGCTTGAGATATTCATTCGGTTTAAGGCACCTTCATCGTTGGAAGGAAAAAACCCTTCTCCACGGGCTGATCATTCCCTCTAACAAGCTAAACAAGAGTCCTGGAGCGATAGAGGAAAATCCAAGGTGCAAATGACATAATATGAGAAAAGTTCTATTGAGTTGTTGAAAAAAGAAAAAAGAAGGAACTTTAGAAGCGAAAGTTGGCTATTCATCTCCTTGATCAAGTTTAGCACTTTTGCGCTCGATTTTCCTTTCTTTCACAAAGCTTCAGTTGAACAAGCGTGTAGTTCACAAAGCAGTGTTTCAACATAGGTAGTTGAGTAGTTCACAGTTGGGTACAAGAGGCAACGGAGTAGTTCACAGCTACTGTCTCAAATAATCTAGTAGGGAAAGGAGTGAACAGCAGGGAGTTTAGTGAGTTGCTTTGCTATAATGAGTGCGTACTTCCAGAGTGAAGGAATGAACAACAACCATAGTAGTGAGTGAAAAGCATCGATGTTGGTCTGATCAATGAGTTAATTTCCAACAGTAGGAGAGTTGACAGCTAGTGGACAAATGAGTTCGTTTCCAACAAACAAGGAAGTAGTGAGTGAACCGTTTCAGAGTGCGGAGTGAGAAAGAGTAGTTCAATGAGTTCGTTGACAAGAGTAGGAGAGTGAGTTGATAGCTATACAAACTCAATGCTAGCAAGTTGTGCAGTATCGTTCGTAGAGAAGAATGGGTGAGGCCGAGCTTGTCACCGGCCAGACAACAAGAGCTGGTAACTCTATTCTGGGAGGGTACTATCAACAGAGGGAAGTTAACAGGCGTTGAGAGTGTTCTTTGTCACCTTACCAACTAAGCAAAAATGGGCTGAGTAGTTATTGTCTTCTGACGTTCGGTTGGTGGTGGGTGTGTGGGTGGCATAGGGAAATAGGCTCCCCTTTTCTAGCTTTACAGGGCAGGAATTCGTTCTATCTTAGCCCCGGATTATCGAGTCTAAAAGAAGAAGAGTGCCTTGTGTCCCAGCTCACTGCAGTCAGTCCCAAGTACTAATTGAAATTGAAAGTAGTTCAAAGCAAGGTGTCAACTCTATGCTTATCACTCAGAACTCACTTCGTACTATTGGATGGAAAGCAAGGAAAGAAACTGTCCACCTGTCGCTTAAGTCGATCCTTATTTATCAACAAACGAAAGTCCTACTAACTCCATTTGGAAACTCACTCTACTATGGCACTGTCCTATTCTATCTACTACTGGTTGTAACTCATAGGACACTGTTCTCCTTCACTTCACTACTCTACTACAGGCTTTGTCCACCCAATCCTTGCTAGACCCATCATCATGCATACTGAATTAACCTATCAGGCACGCATCCCTACAACATCACGGCCGTCACCAACCAAATTAGGCACACGCGCACCTCGATCTCTCCCCTCAACAGTATCAGAAGAACTAACTTCTATCCGTATTGGAGCAAGTAATTAGCGTAACCATCCACCGACATGTGGGCCCCGGATCTAATCCATGCAGATAAACACTCGCAGATTGCCAAATAATGCATCATGATCTCCCCGCACTGGCAAGATTATCCACGCAATTAAGGAGAGCAAAAAAAAACAGGCAGGCGCCGAATTCAAACGCACCAGACCTATTCGTTTAACTCGAGAAAGTCATTTGCTTCACCGGTTCGATATGCGATATAAAAATCCTTTCCTTCCACGGATGCGACTAAAAAGAGAGTTGCTTCTCCTGCTCGCCTTGTTGAAACTAGTCATTCTGTTTCTGCTGTGGCTGGTTTATCGGCTGCTCCAACTGTCCAATCTGTCCCAACAGAGTTAGGCATTCCTTCTGAGCTGGCTAGGGAGTCAATAGCAAGACCGGGTACAACAAGCCTATTAGAGAATGAAGTAGCTCGAGTTCGGGGTTATCTCTCCTTTACGAAATAGAGGTTCACTTCGACTTTACTACTTTCCAGCCAACGCACTCTACTCAAATTGAAGGAAATTGTTTGGCCCCTATTCTATTTATTTATTAAGGGAGGGTACTCATAACGTTGAATCACTGTTTTTCTTTCCTAATGTTCATCTCAAGCTGGCTTCGACATCTGGTTATCCAACAATCTCCTCCTTTTCGATCGCTTGCTCTCGTGCTTGCAACCGATGATTCACTTGTTTAACCTGACCTTGAGGAATCACTTCGCTCAGATGAAAGGCAAACGAGCTTTTCGGAAGGGCTTGTCTTGTCCTCCCGTTGGTTGCATCGCTCGTGCTCCCTATCGAGGGATCACTCGCTCTTCTCCCTCTGGTCGGTGCTCAAGGAAAAGCAAATTCTAAACGATCTAAATGATCTCTCTCTACGAAGTTTGATTTCACTTAGGATGTGGCAACCATGCTCAAGTTCAGGTCTTGATTCGCAGCACCAGAGGATGCAACTTGGGAAGATGCTTCTTATATTCATAAACAGTTTCCCGCCTTTCTAGCTCAACCCTTTCTCCTAACTCCATTCATTCCTTACTTTGGCTTTAACCCAACCTTATCAGATCCAAACTTAGCTTACTTGGCTGTTTTGTTCGTGAGACAGAGGGATTCTACCACCTGCGGCCTAATATAATAATAAACAGAATAATTTGACCGAGGTATTTGGATGTGGCTCGCACTAATCTTATCCGAGACAGAGGCTCAAATAAATAAACTCCTGAGACTGGCCTAAAAGAGTTAATTGGTGCTCTGCGAGACAGGGTTTTTTGGAAAGCTGGAACGACTTACAAATGTTGTTAAATGCCGCACACTGGTCCTCCAAGCTTACTTCCCCTTCCTTGCTTGCCCAGTTTGAGTAGGGAGGGGTACCGAATTTCCTGAAATTGTGCTGCCGTGCAGGCTCTTTTTTCATATATAGGCTCTTTTGACTTATCTCTGTATAATAAGAAAAGCTAGCTTGCCTGGATCTGTTTACCAGGAAGAAAGGAAAACATGAAATTACACGAGCTAGAAAGCGTTCTATTCTAAAGAGAAGTTGACCTGGATTCGATTACCGAGAAAAGGAATACCTTGCTTGCGCGCCCGTGGGTACCCGGATTGTAGAGTTGTCCTGAACAGAGTTAGGTTGGGCAGCCTCAAACTATTGTTCATTTTTTGACAAGTCTTTCACTATAGCAGAAAAGTAAGTTTACAGATTACAGTAGCCGAGTTTGATTCAGTAGCTAGTAACGAGTTGGCAAAGACAGGCTTGGAAAGGTTGTAAGCAGAAGATCCAATCCGACTGCAAGAGCGGAAGATCCAAGTTGTAAGAAGTAAATCGTACGAATCGTAGCAATCTGAACCTTAGACTGGTCTACTTCAAATGTGGCTAGCTGGTAGCCTAGCAGTAACGAAATTCCCGAGCTCCCTAGCAGTAAGTAAAGAATTACCCGACTTACAGTGTCAAAGGAGAGCTAATATCCGGCTACTTAATTGGTAGATTTGACCCGAGCTAATTGGTAGATTTGACCCGAGACTGCTTTGACTTGACATGTCCAAAAAATTTCTTCTAACCTAGAGCCACAGCGGAAGCGGATTGATATGATGAAGATACGCAGGCATCTTGTGAGAGATCCTTCATCCAACTGTATCAGCAAAATCATGCCATGACGGTCTGGAGGTTGGTAAGCAGCTTTCTCTCTACATGTGTGCAACCTCAATCCTTTCTTTTCCTTAGCTATTCTTTATTAGCACTCCATCTATTCTTTTGGGGAAATTTTAAAATCATTAAAAGTAAATGGACCCAGGAGGAGTGAATTACAGCTTTCACTCAATGCACTTGAGAATAACATCTAAAAAAAGTAACTATACTTGTAACCCTTGGTGTCTTATATATAGTTAGCATATTGTTTGTAGGCATCCATAAGTGATTAACGATGATCCTACTTTGATACCACTCCAAGATTTTACGGGTGCTTTGAATATAGATGGTAATTGAACTGGACATGTCCTGGGGGAGGTAGTAATGGAGGGGTCTCTGGAAAAAGAACATGGTTTGGTTCATAGGTGGAGGCTTACTGAAATAGACCCTGTTGTTTCTGATGTAGGAGTTGGGGATGGAATGATTGATTCAAGCTCTGGTGGTACTAATCATGTCTCTGGGAGTAAACCAACTGGAGCGGCAAGGGAACATGCAGTACTGGAGAGGGGATCTCATAGCAATACTGATTCAAGTAATTTCAGAGTTACCAGAGATGCAATTGGTTTCGAAATATGTATTAAAAAATGGTAAACTAATACTGACTATTCTCTGTGGATATCTGGTTGGACACCAAGCATTTTTACCCCCATTTGAATGCAGAGTCAGAGTATAGACAGCTAAACAATGTTGTCATATATTTTTCTACCAAATTAGAGTGCACAGTCATTTTTCTATTTATGTTCCCAGAAATTCAGTTCACTAGGGAACACCTTACAGGTTGGTCATGGGTATGGGTATGCGCCATACCCCTCAGTATGGAGTACATTGGGTCAGGATTGGATAGCAAGAGTTGTCGGTAGCCGGCATTAGGTAAAAGGAAAAGCTCTATAAAAGCGAAGAAATGAAATCGAAGGATACTAGCACTTCTTTCTATACTTGTAGGCTTTCTTTCTTATATTCAACTTCATGAATTCGCTATGCTAGGTTCATTCCATCCATCTATCAGGTTTGAGTAGGTAGGCTCTTTCCTTAAGAAAATGCACGTAAATAAGTGAATCCGAAAAGACCAAGACTTGAATGAAGCCCATTTCCCAGGCTAGTTGTTGCCCATGTAGAATAGCCAAAAGTGAAGTGCATAAAGTGCTATTGTAGCCAATCTTTTCTATAAATGGCACCACCCGTCTCGCTAACTTCACGTAGAAGCTTCCTTTCCCGGGTTATAGAGCAAATCCTTGTTCTAAAGCTTAATCTACCCCTATGCTATGAATGAACAGATCCACGAGCTGAGAATCCCATATTCTTTAAGCCAATCCGCCATATCAGCCCTTGTTGAACAACTTAATAATTCCAGAAAAAATACTACGCCAAGTCAACACCTATACCCAACCTAGAGAAATAGAAGAATGGTTCCGCCCTGACACGATGTTGGTTAATCAGAATCTACCAGGAAAGAGTGCCGAGCCCCGGGTGATTACTCTATATATATTGAAGTACGGGCTTTCCCGCTTCCGTGATCTGAGGTAAAAGGTACCAACCTGAATATCCGCCTTCTTGGCGATTAATGAAGTGCAAGGTCAAGTAAAGCAACTAAGACTGTCATTTTCATAGTTTACGCGCTTGGCAAGTCATGAATCTGGCTTTCTACCGACCCTAGCTCTAGGGACTATAGAATAAATCCTTTGGCTCACACCGCTACTATAGAAGATAGCGGAGACCTACAGCAGCGAGGCTCTTCGCTTGCTCAGCTCCTCCGCCCTGGTATTTCGGGTATTCCAATCCTTTGATTGCTTTCATTCCTTCTGCTTCTACGATTCCAAATCGATAAAGGCCGTAACTAAGTGACTTCCCTATAAAGGCTCGCATTCTACTATTGCCTCAGAGGGGCCCTTACAACATAGAATAGGCTACTCTGACCAAACCTCTAAGGTGAGGATCCTCCTCGAGTTCTACCGGGACCTGGCCCACCCAAATCCAGTGTTTTTAGTGAACTTGTACACCTTTTTCTTTCTTATGCGCACGCAGAATCAACCTTACATGCCATACGTGACTGCTTTCATGCAAGAGGAATTTGGGAACAGGTTATTCCTTCTAATCTTTGGCCAATCTTATTTTCTCTAAATTGGAAAGAATGGTTGACCCGTAATCAATCGAATAATGGAGATAATTAGAAATCCGTTTTTGATTCGGGGGATCTATGGCAGCTGTCTACGATCG